ACCATCCATTAGCGCTTTCGCTTAGTCAAGGGCTAGTACGGGCGCTGACCCTCATCTCGGCCAGTTCTCCCATCTCAGGATGCAAGCAAGCCTTGCGTGAGCCGAACATGGTGGGATCAGTCACATGTCCAGATTTCCTTTCTAAAGTCAAGGAGAGTGAGCTATTATTAGCAAAGTTTGTAAACTGCTCTAGTAATATAAGTACTGGAATCGTCCCTGCTGAGGATATTATCTGAACCTAGTTCTTCTTCATTCCTTTCTTCAAAGCTATCGATAGCAGAAAAAAAGAAAAGCATACAGATTCCATTCTTACGAATAAAGACTGCCACAATCAGTAAATCAGTCCTTAGAAGAAGAAAGGCTAATTAAGTAATCATTCGAATTTGAAAGATAGCCCCGACGCCCAAGCATGAATAGCGGACGGGGAGGGAGAAGTCCTCACTGAGACTCACTTCTCTTCTTTCTACACTCTCTGATCACCGGCCCCCCGCCTTTTCACTTCTAAGCCGATGGAAGGTAGAGGGAAGCCGTCGCCTTCCCCCTCTCCCCACCACAGGTTTCTCCTGCGATTTAGATTTACTGAACCTGGCATGAGGATTAGTTTTCCAATGTATATGTCTTAGTTGACAAAGCTGTTTACGTAATAGGCTGCTGGCTAGAAACATAGGAATTTGGAATGTTGAGATGACTGGTACGGTACGTTTCTCGATACACTCGAGTAGATGCTTTCAACAAGCCCCACTCACAGATAGCTAATGAGCTAGCTCTTTTAAAAAGAAACCAGCAATACTGGATGCGATGTTTGGAACAAAAAGACAACCAAAGGTTCCCGAAATGTTCGCAAATGACTTGTCATATGGCCGTACAGAAGAACAAGCAGAAATGTCCCAAGCAGAACGACCATGCCCGGAAACCACAGGTGGCGTGGAAGACTGGTTCCCGAATTAGTCGAAAGCGAAAATAGAGAGTCCCAGAAAGAGAAAGTCAAGGGTGAGGAAGGAAAAAGGGTGCCGGTCATGGGCAAGGTAGACAATCGATATATAGGAGTGGTGAATCCCATGCTTAATACACTATACTCCTTAACAAGGGAAGCTGTCCAAAACGCTACATGGCCCAAAGATCGTCTTCCAACTCAATTCGAAGACCTGATAACGGCATCATCTACATGCTGACCTTTCATATTCTCACTACTTGGTTGGAAGATTAGCCAACTTCGGAGAAGAATGGCAAAGGGAACTCAAAACCACAGAATGAAGGAAGCAGTAAGGAAAGGAGAAATGTATGAAAATAACCACACCTCCCTGCACTCGGCTTGCCCTACCGTGTCCTTATAGGGTCTGAGTGACTGTCAAATGGGTAGCCCCGAACCTATCCATATAGAGTCCTTTCGGAACCAGGGTCCGTAGGAGTCGCAACTCCGTGAGTGAAAGCCTCTCCCTCACTTCCCGATTTTGCAATAAAGCGAAACGTGGTTAGCAGCCGGGACCGTTCCAACCATTTCCATTTTCGGCTCGAGTTCCAGTTTCAGCTATCAAGCTATATATTTTCTTTTTTAACTGGATTTTTTAACTTCACATATAGCTCATCAGCTTGTGACTTCGCACTTTCAGTTTCGAGATTGGGAATCGACAGAACTGCCCTTTCTTAATTAGAAAGGTTATTTAGGTAGCTTAGCTGGTTAGATTTACTGAAGGCAATTCAATCGCTGAACGTTCCTATCTAAGAGTTTCCACTACTTGCCCGCCTCTTTCTTTGTCTTTTGCCTTTGTCTGGTCCGGTAGAGCTACTAAAGTGAGTAGGAGCCTTTTCCTTTCGCTAGCGACTGAACCAATCTTAGCAGCATTAGATTGGCACCACCAGCAGCAGGGGAGGGAACGGAAACGAACTCCTTGCATGCGAGCTACTTTAATAGATATAGGCTTTCTGTTGATCTTTTCGCTTTTGTTGAGGATTCCCCCCTAACCCTAAGACTGTATGTTCCTTTTAGGCTGGAGTAGTCTTCCATCTGCGGTTGATCTCTCACTGTCTAAGGTTGAAACTGACCCCTGATCATTGCTCGACTCGATGGGTACTTATACTGGTTTGCCGGATAAGCTCTTGTTTTTCTTTCAGGAGTTGGTTGGTGGCATGGACACCTATTTTTTTTATTTAAAGTCTTTTTTTTCTTTCAGTTGCTTAGCGAATCCGCGAAAGCAGTGAGTTAACTGGGCGTAATGGAATTCTGAGCCGATAGGTGGAAGTATTCCAGGTGAGTGAATGTTAGCGAACTACGAATTACCTTCAAATCTTGAGCTAGTTGACAAGGTAGAAGTTCTTGCTTCTGATGAGCCCCTAGACGGCACATACGAGTAGGCGAACCAGTGGAGAAGAGTTGAATCGATACTCGACAGAGTTCCAAGTTCACAGGAGCCACGTGCCCAAGACAAATTTTTATCAAACTCTGCCCATAGCAAGGGGCTCGGTGTGCTGATCTATGAAGTTGGGGCCAATCGAGAAAGATTTTCGAAAAATGCTTGAAAAAAACGAAATTAGTAGATAGGATGGAAATAAGGAGATCCATAGCTAGACTTCCGCTGATCATTGAAATGAAATCTCACAAAAGACCTGTTTTCTCGCTGGTAGCTTTGTTGGGAAATGCTAATCCTGGTGGAGGGTTGGAAAAAAGAGGCGACGAGAGGTGCTAACCCGGCCACCAACAGGGTAGGATGGACGGTACGGTTATAGGGTCGAATCCTTGCACCATTCTTGTGGATCATCTGGTGTGCTTAGCGCATGATGGGAATAAGAAGAATAAAGAAATATCAACAGGATATGGAAATCGTTGAATTCGGGCCCTTCGGTTGAGATCTGAAAGACCTCGAGATTCACCGAACAAAGACCGGAACCTTATTACAAAACTCAATGAGCAGAACGCTTCGGAATGGGATCAAAGCTCGACGAACCCATCATAGCTTAACTATTGACCTGTAACGTTTTTTCCATAAGATAAATGGGGTTATGGTGCTGACTTAGATGAGTGGAAAGACTACGACATCCAACCGGCGGTAGATCGAGATTGGGGGTGCAATATTCCCTTGTTGACTCCCTGTCAGCTCCCTTCAACCATACATATATCTTAAATCTAGCTGGGTGCATGCAGACGTTTGCGGACATCACCTATGGTGAATTTCCCGAAGCACATCTCGTTGGATGGATGTCGTTGCCGCGAAGTGAGCTGGGCCACCTTCTGAGCGTAAGTGCCTTTGTAGCCTAGATCGTGCTCAGCTGGATAGGTTCTTACTCTTACTTACGGATCGAAATAACAAAAGAAAGAACTAGAGCCCTGCTGTTCTAAAGCACAAGTAAGGGCTTTTTTGTTCTACCAGAGAGAGTCTATTCTCACACTGAATCAATCATTCGAAGGGTCGGGGAAGGAAGCGATGATCGGTCTTTATAGGAATTTATATTTATAGGGAATCTGTGCTTACTAAGCCTTTGTTTGAAGGACCGGTCTGAAAGTGCAAGACTAGCTGGACCCGGACTGACTAATCGCTAAGAGCTCGTCCCGAGAGAACTCTCAGTACGGCATTCAGTAAGAAGTTAGCCAAGTTCTGTTAGCCGTTACGTTAGGGTGACTCGAGAAAGTTTGAATTGAAAGGGAATTCCGATAGCCCTTAAGCTTCAAGCTATCCGGCTTCAAGCCGTGAAGGAGGAATCCGAGTTACATCCTCTTAAAATAAGGAAGATAGTTCATCAGCGCTTTCAGTAACTAAGAGTCAATCAGGTGCGTAATCAAGCTCATCTCATTACTTAGGATAGAACTCTCTCACTCTCCTATCTGGATTCTTTGCTTAGTCAGAGTTGAATCTTATAATAAGGACAAGAAAGACTGGCATTCAGGTAAGGCATGATTCGGAAGATAGTGAATCTCTCCTTACTTGACTCTAGAAAGCTCTTTCTTTGCAAGTGGCAAGCAAGACTATGGTTAGAGGGAAGGAATAAGCAAGAAGGCAAGCATTAGTCTATGCAGTCTAGAATAGCTGTCTGTATAGCGCCAGTCTGCTATGCTAGTGAGTATCCTTAAATAATCTAGGGCCAAGCGTGCCAAGTAGCTCCCATAAGCTATTAGAGTAGCTCCTCTATCTAAGGTAAGCAGAGATCTTCCGATACCCCTTCTACGCTTGGGAAAGGGATCGAACGAGAAGCTTTGGCATGAAGTACGCGTGGGAGGCATTCAATAAGCATGGCATTGAACTAAATCCGCTGCATCTACAACCGCTGTTTTCTGCTGTGCAAGTGCAATATCCACTCCTATCTTTAGCTGGATTCTAACCTGTCAAGCAAGTGAAGTGAGCCGAGGAAAGGCAGTGAAGGTTCGACTCCGTTCGGGTGGGTGAAAGCCCTGGGTTGCGTAGAGAAAGGATAATAGAATTTTTTAACCAAAAAGACCGACTTTCCTCAAAGGAAGCCGCTTAACTGATTTAGTTTAGGCTCTCATCGAGACCAKGCGATGAAGTAGCGGGCGAAAGACGAAAGGCATAGTTGAAAAAGGCTATTGCTGCTACTTTTTTGACTCTTAAAAGAAGAGTTCCGTGACTTCTGTGTAGCCTATGCGAAGCAAGCTCCAAAGTAATGGAGTTTCAGATAAGAATTCCATTCACCAACCCAATCTAGAATAGATAGAACGAAAAAAACTACTACGTACGATTGATTCGCTAGCGAAGAATCTTCCAAGCCCTAAGCGAGCTGAGAAGAAAGCAGCGCTTCTTTTAGCCTAGGTCAACCATTCCTTGAGGGGTTCTCTGAAGAGAAGGCCTTCATGGAGGCACATCTCGCTCTTTTATTTCTTTATGATAAATAATCATGAGAGTTCAGTTCCAAGTAAGCATGTAAGCAAGCAGTAAGTACAGCGTGAAGCAAGTCAAGGCATGGGCTTTCCTTTAACAGAAAGAAATGGAGTAAGGGACGATTCTAGATAACCTTGTTCTTTCAGGATGATATAGACAATAGGTAGTTGTCGTAAGAAAGCAGGAAGGAAGAGAGGACAGGGGCGCTTTCGAATCAAGTGGGAAAGGCATGGTTTCCACTACAATAGAAAGGGCTCTTCTTGCCTTTCCTTCCCTATTGCTACTCCTACTCCTAGCCTCCACAGAAGACTTGCTACCGCTATCTTGGGATAAATGCTATTTCCTAATTCCAATGCCTTACTTCCTTCCCGTTCCATGATTTGCTTTATCCTAGGGTCGCAAAAACCCATTGTAGCTTGTCTGGCTGGAAGTGACATGTTCCTCTTCAATGTTAATGTCATCATGTGAAAGGGGTTGCGGGGAGCTTTTGTAATAAAGAATCCCCTTTTGCCCCTTATTTCTTGGCTTAACGACAAATGTCTTTAGGTTTTCGACATTTGACACCTGGACCTTAGTCAGAGGTGCAGTAACCCTTTCTGGCAGCTTTGGTTGACTCTGAGAAGGAGGACTTGGCTTCGGTAGTACCTCATCATCGTCTGACCCAGAGTCGCTTCCCCAATACGGGTCCTTTAACCGGTTTTGAAGACCGCTTAGGACTACTCTTAGGCTTCTATTCTTTCTTTTTTCCCTTTTTAGAGGACTGGGGTGTGGATGTAGATGTAGATGTCGCCTCTTCACTATCGACGAAAGATTTTTCGTCAGCATAGTGTGATTCTTTAACTGAGAATTAAGTCACCATCTTCTGATCACCATCTGCTTTGTATTTGAAGCACTGATGAAAAGTGGAGGGGACAACATAGTTGTTGTGAATCCAGGGCCTCCCGAGCAAAGCTCGGTACGATGCGGACACATTCCTTGTATTAGAGGAGTTGGACCCTGAGACTGGTATCAAACCAGAACTGGACTTCTCGGAAATTTACCTCGATTAGAGTTTTTCTGCCCGTCTATTCATATTATCAAATCACTTTCCGGAAAGATGATTCCATATCAGAGTGAAGAAAGGAGCAATGAAGCAGTTCCTATATACATACGGGAAGATAGGGAGGTGTTTCAGACTCATCAAAGTAAGCAACGAGTACTAGTTCAATGAAAGCGACAATGGATGAGGTCTAACAGAAGGAGAAGGTCCGTCTTTGCGCGAGTCAGGTATGAGCCCACTTCATTAAATATCAGGAGATGAGCCGATGACAAAAGAGTTGAGTTCGCAGCTAACGGCACAGAAGTTCCGAGGCCAAGAGTTGACACCGCTTCTTGACTTCAGACTTCATTGACGAGTCCGGCAAGAGAAAGAGAACTCTTTCAGACCCTTAGTTTCAAGACTCTGGCTTTCAGTCTTCCATTTCCAGGTGAGTGTGCGTCGAGATGACTTCTGTCAATAGGCAACTGCCACTCTATTACGCAACCTCACTCCAGTAGCTGTCGTAGTTGAGGACATAGCTACGAGAGAAGAGCAAGAGGACCTTGCCAATGTCTTGACCTTCATCAAGCTGAGGCGCAAGTCAAATCCGAATAAGCGGCTTTATCTCTTGATCTACGATATTGGACTCTCGGGAGTTTGACACAGCCATTAGAGGGGCATGACAGCAGATAGGGACTACCCGCATGGATGAGTTATCGCATTATTCACCCGCCATGAAAAATAAGCCATAGCTAGAGAAGAGGAAGAATCCAGCCCACTAGTAGTACTCATCCCTCCGACGCCGCGGAACAGCTTCCTATTCCGTGAAAAGTGAGATCGGATTACCCAACTGACTAGGTTGGTTTACGGAGTGTTGGAATAGCTAAAGCCCACTCCGCCCAGGGTCTTCGTCTCCCGGCCCGGCACGCGTTGATATCTTTATGGAGGCCGGATCAACCGCCTTTATCGGGCTTGGGGCCGTCCCCAGAACAGGTTTGAACACCTGCTCTGATTCTGCCAGCTGAGAATTCGACCAGGTTAAGGACGCGTGCTGATTTCGCTAAGACCAGGAAACTTTGCGTAACGGCTCCAGCCGTTAGAGCCGAGTTGTACCTACTTTGCTCCCAGTCACGAGAGGGTTTCGAACAACCGATACCGCATTTGAGCCTTGAAGCTCGCGGGTCGTCTATCGTGCGAGTCGTTCTCTATTCGGGCGTCAGAACAATAACGAATGGGAGCTATCGCACAACCATGCGGCTAAATAAGAAAGAGGCTTCCGTCATCATCTTATGTAATTACTAAATAGAATAGCTTCCACCACTAGTTTGAAAGCGACGATGGGTGAGTTCAGTACCAGCTGTATATAGTCAACAGAATGGGTTATTAAGAATAAGAATAAGAGATAGGGGTATATATAACACCAGTCATCTCTCTCATCGGGATTGGAAACCATATCAGCCCCTTCCCTCGCACCTGCGGCCAAAGAAGATAAGAAAGCAGCGGATAGAACTGCACCAGAAAGAAAATCCAGTACGAAAGCCCAATGTATTGAAGCGCAGGAACCGGCGGAGACATGACTTCTTTCTCCGTGTTTCACAAAAACCAAATCCTCAGTTGGCTAGACTGATCTACTCTTCGTTTGAATAACCTCGGTGATCCGAACAGCCCAGAGATTTAGGCCTCTGACATCGGTTGTCTCCTTTTCGACGCCGTCATCTTACTACGGTTGTCTGGACTCAACCCGCTCCCACTTTCGTGTTTACCCTGTCAACAAAAGTTGCTGCAGTCTTACCTTGAGACAGGTCAGAGCGCTGTGAATTTCGTCCTACTCAGGGAATGGAACGTAAGGGTCCCCCACAGGAAGGGAGGGGCCAGGTCGTTACTACTTTGTCTCACTAGCCACAGTGAGGTTTGGTGCAACCGCTAAACCAAGTCGGGCTTTTAACCCAGTCTGTGCGCTGTGCTCGATGTATGTGTCTTTGTTCAGTGCTCAATGGAGCTGCGAGCTAGGGCCAGAGACGGGTAGCGGTTACCTTTGCCTCGAGCCACGGAGCTGTTGGACCAACCTCTTCTGGAGCCAGCTTTGAACTGCGTGTAGACGTGGGCCAGTGATACCACCTCAAGCGACAGCGCAGGTTCCTTTCCTTTCTCTACGCAATTTCGGAAGATAGGATTCACTCACAGGAAGAATGAAAGTGAAATTTTTTTTGAGTTCAAAGAAGATCGCCTTAACCTATATTCTTTATATCTTTATATTTATATAAGGAAGGGCTCTTTTCTTCCACCGGAAAGGAGTCAGGGCCTACCGATCGATGGACTACTTGTAAGTAGCTAGTGGCATACTCTAATCCGATCTTATTAAACAAGGACGAATGGCTTCCCGAGTCCTGTCTCTGGCGACGGTTTCTTCGATCTTGGAATGTTTCAGAAAACCCTAGCCTTTGCTTGAATTTGATACGACGATCGGGAAATCAGTGGCGTGTAAATGCCTCTGTGACATAGCTGAAAAGAGGCATTTACACACCCCACGCTGGATTTACAGATTGTACCGGTTAGCCCATAAGGATCAGACACCCATATTCCAGGACCATACAATCCTGTTACATGAAAAGGACCAAACCCAAAACAAGCCACTCCTGAGAGAAAGAAATGAATTCCAAAGATCTTGGGCAAATCTAAAGAAGGTTTTCCTGTACGTTCATCACAAAATATTTCTAGATCCCAATACACCCAATGCCAGATAGCTGCCAAGAAGCACAAGCCAGAAAACACAATATGCGCCCCAGCCACACCTTCATAACTCCAAATACCCGGATTTGTTATAGTTCCTCCTGTAATACTCCAACCACCCCATGAATTGGGTATTCCTAAACGAGTCATGAAGGGTATAACGAACATACCTTGTCTCCACATTGGATCGAGAACGGGGTCAGAAGGATCAAAAACTGCTCATATAGAGCCATCGAGCCGGCCCAACCAGCAACCAAAGCTGTATGCATTATATGGACAGCCAGCAAACGACCGGGATCATTCAATACGACGGTATGAACACGATACCAAGGCAAACCCATGGAATACCCCCTACGAAAGATAGACACTATGTAACTTTATTGCACTGGAAAAAACTATGTTATGGACTTCCCTTTTTCAGTGGCGGAGAAAGGATTCCATTTTTTTTTTACTTCTTAAAAAGGGAATGAAAGCCGTCCTTAGAAGTTCTCGCTCGATCGAAAGGATATAACACATATGAAACCTTAGTTTCTTCGCTGACTTTCTGAGGTATAACCTTCGCCACGACATTAGTGGCTTAGCTCTTCGCGCTTCCCGAAAGCTTTTTTTATAGAGAGAGAGTAAGGGGGTCTCCAATTTAATGAGAAAAGTTCCTCCCACTCTAGCTTTGCTTGCGTTCTTCACCGGCGCTTGCCGGATGCATCACTCATCCCGCTCCTAAGGCTGACGGTAAGGAGTCTTCTGTGTGTTATAATCTTTACGGGGAGGTTGAGAATTTCTCGGGAATTCATTGATAGTTACTTTGCCAGGTTCTAGGGGGGCTCCTTCTCTTTTTTGTCGATCGAGCCGCTCCCCCTCATTCCACTCGTCCAGACCTCTTCACGAACTTGTACAATCGATGCCACAAAGATAGCCAACTCTATTATCAAAGAAATAAGGAAACGGGCGACGATTTGGCACCAGATATCCGGAGGTGTGAAAAGAGCAGCTGTGAGAAGCGGAAAAACTATCAAAAAACGACGATTGTTCGTGGAGGTTTCCACAGAAAGACCCCTCGGTTCTGGCAAACGGATCACAATTACAGGTACCTGGGAGCATACCGATGGAATGAACAAAATACGAATAGTTAACATAATATAGTCATAGATCTTAGGTTGTAACTTGATCATGAGCGAATTTGTTGATGTTGCACCCACGAAGTATGGAAAGTGCCAAACATTGGGAACTACCCGGGGAGGAGTTAGGAACAGGAACAAGGAGAAGCGAAAACCACTTAAATGGAGGAATCGATTGTATTTCGTCCTTTGTTCCCCATAGCAACTGGGTATCAAAAAGCACCAAATTTGATGACTTATTAAAGGAAAGACGAAATAAGAGCATGCTATTGAAGACGTTGCAACATATGTCGGGAAGGCTTCCGTTGATTGTGTACAAACAAAATACGAGTCCAAAGGCAGGGTAAGAAAGGGTTTAGCTAATGGAGATATTAACTCCTCCGGGAACCAGTAACGCGTAAACCATGTCAAACCAAGACCGATCAATATCCGAACGGAACGGATTCGAACTTCTCCTAGAATAGTTTCCGGTGCGAAATGAATAGGATATATATGAGTAATTCAAAGGAGAAATAGAAATATTTTTTAGTAGAAAGCGAAACCAAGAATTACCCAGATTCCAACTCAAGTTCAGTTCACTTTTTGCGGGCCATTACTACTTCGATAGATGAGCGGATACTACTCTTTTTGGGGTCATCAGAAAACAAAGAAATATCCGATTTCATAACATGAAAAGTGTATTGTCGAACCACATTAGAATATCGACTTTTCTGATATCAGTGTCTCAGTTCTCCACTCGGATTCGGAAAATAAACAGAAAGGCAATTAAGAAACTTGGTTGGTCCAACCTCTCGGAATCCAATCCGATGTCGACTTTGAGATCCGATCTTGGGGCATTCTGAGAGAGTTTCCATTTAGTGAGGAATTGGTTTGATGGCCGCCTTTATTTCCCTTTGAGGGGAATTGGTACGCTTTAGCCCCCAGTTTTCCTGGATTTGGCATCTTGTTGCCCTTGACTTTGCTGTAAGATTTCCTTGGGTTGGCTCTTGCACGGCTTGATTCGATAGCCTTTTGCATGGAATGATCCGGTTTACTGGCGTATCTAGGAGAGAGTTAACCTCTCACAATAGAGTTTGTAAGGAAGTCCCCCTCCCGTTAACAGAGGAAGACAAACATCTACGCCAAAGAAAGAAACCGAGATTCAATCAGTGAGGTAGACCTTCGGCCTTGAACAAGATAAGATTTTACATTAGTATCAATTGGTTTTGCTCCGTCCTTTTGAGCCCTTGTGGTCTTTCTGTAGTGGTACCTACCCTTGCCTTATCCTTTCCTATTACTTGAAAGTCCCTATCGAATGAATATTAGATCAAATAAAGAGGAATTAGGTCATAAGAGTTGTGTATAGCAACTAGCTAATAGTAATCTAGCTAATATAGATAGAATATAGCTGTCGATAAATGAGCTTCCCTTCTCTTTCTAGCTGCCATAGAGATCAAATAGAATTATATGAAGTCTAGCTCCTATCTTCTTTGCTTAGTGAGATTCTCTTTTGTCTAGCCTTTCACTTTCCTAACCTAAATAGTAAATAGGCTTTTTTTCTTTTCACGTTAGCGTCAACTACCGCGTGGACGAGTCTGGGAAGGGATAGCATGTAAGAATATAAGTCAAAATACATATATACTACTATAGCTGTAGTTGCTAATAGAAATAGATAAGAACGCTGTAAGTAATCTATATAATAGATAATTAGAATTCTTTAAGCTGTTATTGTTATATAGTAGTTGTAAGTAATTGCAGTTAACAACAACTTTTTCATTTTCCGGGAAAAATGCATTAAAAAGATATTAATTATAATAAATCAACGAGAAATTCGAAAGTAGCCTCTCTCCCTGTTCGAAGTAGGAAAGCGAGGGGAAGAAAAGAAGGGTTTGGTAGCTTCACTGTTGCTTAAAGCTCCTTCTCCAACAAGCGATTCTTCTTCATTCAATAGCTGCAGCCTAGTTGTCCAATTCCTAGCCTTACTCCGTAGATATCTTGCTACGACGAATGGAATGCCTTGTTCTCGAATAAATCGTTTTTCAGCTAGAGATAGAACCAGAACGGGAGCTGCTTTAGCCTTATGTTAGATGTTAGAGAATCCGCCCGGTTTCAGGAAGACTCCATTCGCTTCCTTTTTCCTTAAAATAAGAAGTGGTGCTCCTCCATCTCAAGCAGGTCTGTCGCTCACGTGAGCGACAGTGATAGATCTATCACTTCAGGGGGGGAGTTCCGTTATGAGTGAGGAGCGAATGCCCTATTTTTCAAAGGTCATGAGCTCGCGGGCTTTCTTTCGTTGATCAGGAACCTCGCCCGCCATAGCTGAAGTGCATCCATTCCTTCGTATTGCTCCCCCTGACTGCAATTTCGCTTGTTCATTAGGGCTCTGTGACAGGGAGGGGCCTCGCTTCAGTCGCTCTTCTAAGCGCTCGCAACAGTTGTTACTGATTACGCACTCGCTGCTCTTATCGCTCTATCTTTTGGTCCGACTCTACCATTAGATACTAGATGAGACTCTTGAGATGGGAAAGGTCCTACTCTTGATTGAAATGGGGCTACTCCTTGCTTAGTTAGCTCGTTCTTGAGTTAGCTCTTTGTCTTGTACTTGTAGCTACTACCGATATGCTATGCAAGTGGTAGAAGTGGTCCTACTAATTCAGTGCTAAGCACTCAGCTTCCTCAGGGCTTGGAAGACCCTTCGCTAGCGAGGCAGCTGTTACAGAGGAAGAATAAGAGGCAGGGAGTACCGAACCGAGGAGACAAAGACAACTATGTAAAGCTTAGACCGTCGCGTATACTGCTCCTCCTTTTGGTAGCTCTCTCTTCAAGCACTCCTTCTTGAAAGAACAACTCTTCCCACTCAAGCACTACTTGTGCTATGAAAGTAATCTTTCTACTAAACGAAAGGAAAGCCATACAACTGCTTATGACCTGTTATGACCTGCTACAGCTACTACTACAGCTATGCTTGCTATGTTATGAAAAGGGTACACTACACCTGTTCAACAACGGTTGAAAAGTGACACAGCAGCTAAGCTATCAAAGCGATACACCTGCTCTATTGTCGAGAAGAAAGAAGTCCCAAGGAGAAAACCCTAATCTTGAAGGGCTCGAAAAGGCTTTCTTATTTATTCATTCCAGAACAGGAACTTCACTCATACTGAAAGACGGAAATCGACCTTGCTGCATTCCTCGAGGAAGGAAGAGCGGGATGAGTGCCAACTACTAATGCTAATGGAAGCTCCTTTATTGCTCCTGCAACTCTCGAACTATAGGAAGGAAAGCACCCACCCGGAGAACCGAAAATACCAACCAATAGTAGCGAGCCTTTTGGAGGCCTTTCCGGTATCCAATCCTTTCGGGAGTAAGACAAAGCAATCTCCTATTAGGTATTCTGCACCTTGATCTGTGCCGCTCCCTTCGCTGCTCTATCTTCCATGCCAATCCGATAGCTCTCATCGTAGGAGCCTTTTTAATATCTTTGGTGCTTCCCTCCTAGTCTATGTTAGTAGCGAGCCTACTTACTTTCTTCTCAAAGCATTGACCTATCATTCCGATTCTGTGCAGGACTCTTTGGCACTCAATTCCTCCTTTGACTACTTTCATTAGGAACGGAACGAGTAATCGAAGAAGAAGATTGTCTAGTCATCATACAGTCGGGGGAAGACTATCAGTGACCGAGCTTCTAATTGGTATTGGATTTGAACTCCCGAGATTTCCTTTTAGTCGTGAGTGTCGTCCTCCTAAAATAAAAAACTGGCATCTCATATAGATGCATTTTCTTCTAATTGACTTTTCTTTCTGAGACGACTAGTCAAATTGAAAAAGTTGCAACTTATATAGCTATAGCTGAAAAATGTTGTAATTTCATTTCCTAGGAGCGAAGTCAAGCCAAGGCCTTTCCTTCGCTCGATTTCGATTCCGACGAGGTCTCAGGTCCGTCCTAAGTAATACCCCATGAATATGGCTCCAAGCGTGCTGCCTTTCCTGGTCTTCCAGCTCAAACTCATAAGCCAAGACTCCTATTCCGGGTAGTTTTTTTATAGTCCTTTGCTCTTTACAAACCCCTGACTCGTTCATTCACTCGCTTGGATTCAGTCTCGTTCGGTTGTTGATTAGTTCATCGGTAGTTGGTTAGATAGTCGTGGCTGGGTTATTCACTTGGAGTTGCTTGGTCACTTCCTGGCATTCTTCCGCCTTTTCGGGTGTTGGGTAGTTGCTCGGGTGGTGTATTGTATTGTGCTTGGTTGCATCAGTTGATTCACTCCTTCCTCAGCATTCGTCGATTGGTGGCGTGGGAAAGGGGCATTCGATCACGGGCAAAGATGTCGATGCAATTCATTATGCAAGTTATGAATTCAAGGTAGAGGGGTTGCCTGATTCACCAGTCTTTCCTCCAGACTCATCGGTAGGGTGATGCTAAACTATCTTCTAAGGGTTGATACTATTACATAGGCTTGGGGCTCCCATGCTTTCCTACGGGTATCTTTCAGTTTGTTGTCTCCTCTTATTCTCAGCACATAGGGGGATTCCCCATCCATTTATCTTTCCATTCCTTCCCCTCATTCCAATCTTGGGGCGTACTCCCATGATTCCAGGGGCGGTGACAACGCACCTTTCCTACCTTTCGACTGCCTCTGACTTTGGACTGAGTCCTAGCTTGACCCTTTTCGACGAATCTTTCCACTTTTGGACTCCTCTTTCACCCTTGGTCTAGTTCATCCGATCTTTGTAACATCTCGAACAGCACATAAAAGAACGTCTTTTGTCAGAAAAAGAAGCTGTCAAAGATGTGCTGCTACTAGGAAGAGCAGTCCCACTAGCAACTACAACAACAACCTATTATACAACAACCGATTTGTGTACAATAATAAGTTGTTGAAATAGGTTGTTCAATAAGATCGGTTGAATCAAGGAAGGCAGTCCCACATAATAGATAGGAAAGAGCTTCTAGCCATATCGAGAAGAACCAGCAGATCATAGAACTAGCCGCTGGCTGCACCATCTGATAGGGAAAGAGCAGAGACTCATACTAGAAAGCGGTCGGGCTTCCTTTCCAACTCAATGATCTGCTCCTGCAAAGATGAGTGGGCGGTCTTCAGATCCTTGCGTACAGCGTGGCATGCATCAAGCAAGTTCCTCTTTTCCTCCAAGGTCTTCTCAAATTCTTTATCTTTAGCTTGAGCTACTACCTCTGCCACGATGACGTTCTTCTTCTCCAAGATCACATCCGGATCGAACTTCTTCCGTTTGCCTCAAACTCAACACTTGCAATGAACAAAGCACGACTCTGCTTAGAGAATGGCGACGGATCAAAGCCCAGTTACTAAAAAGAGATCTTATCGGCAACTTTAGACATATCCGAAAGTTCTACTAGAGCACACTCTCGGAGGCTGCTAATCAAAAACCATCTTATTCAAAAATCTCTAAAGACTGGAGCCAAGCATCTAACCCAGCACTATAGATTTGCTAGCCACGGTATCACCAGTCAAAGAACCCTGATTGCCTTATTCAAGTATTAAGGTAAGGGAAAATCAGACCAAGTAGACAAGTCTTGTCTTGACCTGATAAGGACAAGACTTCTAACCTGCTGAAGTGGGACTTGGAGGTTCTTGGATACAGACATCTCTACGTCGTTCTTGGAAGTATCAAGAAGAACTACGTCTGAAGAAGTGGTCGGTGATACTGGATCGAATCTGGTCACTGGAAGAGAACCATTCTTCTTTCCCGGAAGCGTCAGGAAGCGAAGCTGTCGTATAAGCCAAGACGAGGAATCTCGCAGATGGTCTCAGTGCTAAGATAAAAGAGCCAACCGGCACCCTGTCATCTAAATCGAAATCTGGATCTCCTACCTGTTCCGAGACAGTAATTCAGTAATCCGAGGAGAAAGCATCACTACCAGCTAAGATGTAACTCAATTCCTACCTCGCCTGAGTCTGGAACCTCGGCAGCGCCAGTTTTTTTAACTAAGTTCACAGGGATTGAAGTCTGCGGACTATCAAGGGCAAGACCAAACAAGCCGTCTAAAAAGGCGTCGTCCTGAGCGATATCTTCACTTAGATTCCCCAAACATATTGGGAATCCTGTCATAACCTGAAAGAAGCGTAGGAGATAATTAAAAGCAGCCCAGGATAGAGACAAAGGAAAAGGAAAGAAGTACAAACCTATATATGAATACGAAATTTCTTTTCTTGCTCGCGATCTTTTATGGTAACTGTCTCGTAACTGCATTACTGTAGTGCTTCCCCTTTCATTTAGAAGTTCTCCTTCTTTATTCCCTCTTTCCTTTGAGGATGCGGGGCTGTAAATGGCTTTTTTTAAGCGAGGCAGATAAAGGAATTGCTTGACTCACACCCATAGGCATACCCGAACTCCCATTTCCTTGCTCCAGGCCCTTCGTCTATTGATGATCTCGTGCATGAAAGGCTTTACCCGCGTGATCCATAGTCTACAGTATGGTTTGTAGAGCCAATGGTTACCATCCTGTGACCTGCAGGTGAGGAACCGATGTGACTCTTTCTTACTTCTCGATTCCATCCATATCCCTCCCCCTCACAGTCTCCTTTCCTTTCCTTTCGCGGATTCTCTAAGAGCGGCATCCACATGATCAGAAAGCAGTGACGAAGGGTCAGGTAAAAGTGCAAAGAGTGGAAATGCCGACAACAGCCTTTACCTTTAATTTGATGCCATCCATTTCACTGAATAGAGGGCATTCTTTGCTTCTTCTTCACTTGCACAAAGCCCTTCTGCTTCTGTCGCAAATACAGTGCAAAGATGTTCTTCTATCTCCTTTGTGTCAGTTTAAGATTCAGTAATCAGATGCTATAGAGGAAGATTCAAAAAGTTAAGATATGTCAACTAGCTCAAGTCCCACAGTTGATTCAATAGCTGTGGATTCTGCCTGATCTGCAGCCTGTGAAGACCAATAACTAAGAGTGGCTTGGCTGGACTGGACGATTCATTAGTTCCATAAGCCAATAACTACATTCAAGAATGAAAAGGACAAAAGCGGAGCGAAGCACCAACTAAGTTACAGGCCTAAGAAAGAAGCTGGCTGGACTGACGAAGCTCCTCCAGCAGATGAAATAGTTCACGTTAATACTATGTTGGAATTTCGTTTTGTACAATGCGCTTTTGGTTTACGAACAACTGCCTCCCTTTATCTACCAGTATGGTTCGATAGGACCAGATGTCAGGCTCTGGTATGGGGATTCTTCTGACTAAAATATTGACAGAGGCTACTGGACCGTGGCTTCAAGGCAGGCGGTTATATGAATGAAACTCATATATCTAGCAAAAGAAGGGTTTTAAGTGCATGAAGACCTAGCTGTAAGTACTTTTATTTTAGGGTATCCAAAAAAAGAAGTTCACTCCGAGAAAGAAAGTGTCGTTAAAGTATAGATCCCGCTTCTGGCTTCTAGAATTACCGTCCAATCAAAGTGGAAGGCTGAGAGAAACTCGTGATATATATTATGAGTCTAAGATTCATCATGGTACCTTCTAAAGCTAAAGAAAATTCTGGAAGTAAACGTAGTTTAACTAAAAAAAGAAATAGCAGAAGGAGTGAGCGACCCCATCCGCTGGTGACACTACTGCGTCGGTCTTTGTTCCTGGAACGAATTCTTCGACATAAGGATCTTATCTTCCCCCAGTCCTAGGTCTGACTTCCAGTTCGTAGTCTTAGACATCTTTTTCATGATGAGACTTGACACCCATTGTCATCTGCCGAGCTAGTTCCCTCTTCTCCGTTCCCTTTTTCCTGTTTTCCTTCTTCTTATCCAGAACCATAAGTTAGATAGAAATTCCATGTCTGAAGGTTTTTTTGGATAGTGAACCTCATGAAGTGGCCAAAGCCAACAGTCTGAAGGCAATGTAATCGAGTTTATGGCGACCCGGTGCAGACTGGTTCTCTTTCTCTTCCTATTCATTCGAATTTAAGTATGTTACTTCCGGATAGCTAGATTCGATAGCAGCTTATGCCATTAAGGCAATGAAATTCTTTCGTTATTAATGTAATTATTATTTTTCCTCTTCGATGCACAGAAGAGGGTCTTAGTATAGGATGCAAGAATAGGTTGTAGATCTTTTTACCTTTCACCTCTCTTTAGCCTATCTGTCCTCATGAAATCAACATGGATTCGCCTTATATTATATGGGTTGTATATATTATATGCATTCGCGGAATAAGTTATTTTCTCTTTCTACTATTATTACTTCTTTCTCGATGTTTTTAATATCCCTAGTTACTAGTTAATCATACTTTTTACCTCTTTTTATTATACGCATGGGAATATTCCCACAAACCCTAGAGAAAGGCCCTCTTACTGCTCGAGAATCCGGGAATATCATTGGAAGGAAAATATCCCTTACTAATTAGTTAGGAATGAAGGAAGAATGGGCTGCCATAGTAGAAGGAGGCAGCTTTGTACTATACTAACAGAACATCGTGACAAAGAAAGAAAAAACCGGTTATTCCTATTTCTATAAGACCGCTAATGCCTTAATGGTTTGGGACTTTCGTTGACAGCCTTTAGGTTTAGGCCACTTAGATAAAGCACGGAACTAATAGCAATTGAAGAAGAATCCCCAGTAGAAGAAGGTGCAGCTATTACAGACTCGGTTCTTAAAGAATAAGCTGTGGTTGAGCTAGTGGGATAGTATGCATCTTCCTCTATCAATGTCCATTTCTTTTTCATTTACATCTGGGATGAGAAGCCACTTCCTCAACAGTTAGCTTCTACCACTCACTCCTCTTTTTAGCTTAAAGAAGAGATATCTTTTTTCCCTTTCTAACCTTTTTTCTCTCTGGGCAAAAGCAACTGTCAAACTTATGATTTAAAAACATAGCAATGCTTGCAACCCAGTAGCAAAGTAGACAGTCTAAGGCCCTTTACTAAAGTAAAAGGGTACCTGGAAAATAATTACATCCCAAGGCCGCACGGACTCTCGCATGAGCAAAGGATGGACCGAATAATAATGTAGTAATCCCCTCCATAATTTCAAGAGGCCGGCGATCAGTCGATGAGCTCAGATCATAAGAAAAGAGCACCTCCTTACCTACTAGTAAATCAAGAGGACGTGTCTGATTGAAGGTACCATCCATGAGTCGAGATAATGATAAAGGTATTTGAATTAGAACCTATTTATACTTATACCTATATTATATCGGGATCCGAAAGCACTCATGCTAAGGACGAAATAGCCTTTTACGTAGTTCCCGAGCGAATATATAGGCATATTGGCTGTTCCATCCCTAGACGACCGGAAATTAATGTGGGTTCAAAAAGCTCAAAGATCGAAAGCCCGGGAAAAGCCATATCCCCCCCCCTTTGGACCCATGAGCGGAACCCCACTCAGACAGCAATTCATTATTCTCATCATAAGCATGTCTGACATGAGATCACCACAAAAAGTACGAGAAGTCCATCGGTGCCTTCTTAAGAAAGAAAGCGAGACTCGAACTCTGTAAACATAGTGGATGGGGCTACCCCACCTCGAGTATTTAACGCTCGAGATGAAAGTAAGCCATAAGCTCAAAAGGAAGAAAGGGTGAGGTACAGAAGTGAAGTGACTTAGTTGTCAGGTTACGAAGTATACTGAGTTGATAGATGAAAGTATGAAATCACTGAGTTGTAAGACTCAGGGGTAGACGCTAAGTAGCCCTTCTTATTCTTAGACTTCGAAGGTTGAGTTTTAACGAGTGGAATCAAAGGGAAGCTTGTCTTGCCTAACTATTGATAGTTTGGAAGGCTTTGGAATCCATTCCGTACGATAGAAAGTAAGCCGATCCGAACTTTCATCATAGCCTTGGCTTGAATTGAACCGAAGAGAGCGATGTGAACAGTTCTGAAGGTCACAGATAAAACCCTTAGTTCAGTGCCGGGTTTCACGGTCAATCATTTCATTCTACAGAGGGGATGGGGTGTGGGCACGTAAACACCAGCCGATTTCTTTTTTCAATCCTTAGTACTGGAGCTTCTTCCTTTGAAATCACCCCCATCGTTAACACTAAATCCATAATGCTCAAAATAAATTAGGCAACAAGTAGACCACCGGAAAAAGACCTTATGAAAGGAGGGATAAATCAAACTACTAGTCAACCAAGAAAAAAAGATATGGCAGTCTTGATACGTGACTTACTAAAACCGGAATTAGATCCCTTTCCTATGAACCTTAAACCAAATCTGACAAATAACTGTTCTGCACTATTTCCGAATCAGATAGTATTGGGCGAGACCTTACCTTTATGGGTTTAATCATTATTCCGGATCGAGCACGAAATGGGACTATCTCAAATTCCATTACTAGGCCAATGCTAATGGACGAAGTGGAGATCTCGATGCCTCTCTTCCTCCTTGGTCTATTGAATGGAGGTCTGATCCTTACTAGAAGGAGTTCTCTCCTTGCCGAGCTCAGCAACCCCAAATTTCATTCTAATGGAGTGCTTTCAAGCTCCCTTACTTTTACTCTTTCTTTCCATGATGAGGATCTTTCTATCCGAAACTTGCTTAAGGTCGTCGACTCCTACTAAAGTAAAGGGTGTAATGCTTGGGCTTCCGGAAGGCTTATTCGCTCTACTCTATTCTATATAGATCCATAAACCAATTGTCCTTCTTATTTTTTGGTATGTATAATGTATAGTACTCAACTTCGGAAAAGTAGCAAGGCTCTTAAAGAGTTTCACTTTCTTTTAATTGTCTTAAATGCGTCTTCGTCCTCTATGTCGGGATTACTAGACACACTCTAACAATAGAAGTTCGATAAGCCAAGCCTTAGTGCTCGTGCTCAAAATCAAAGAAAGTTGCTTATTCGTGGCAAAAAATGGATATCGAATCTAAGAAAGGCTCCCTCAAGTTGGAGAGGAAATAAAGCACGTAGAGAAGGAAATGTCGTAAAAATAAGTGAGTTGGAGTTCGGATATCGGATAGAGCTCCTACCTAGAATGCTTACGATTGCAAAACAAAAGGGTGAAGGTCATGCAAAAAACATTTAATAGTGCTTCACTTGATCCTGGATCTAGCCGTAGATCAACACTTTTATTAAGTGACTTACACTATCAACCAACAAAGATCCCCTTTGGTGATCCAAAGCGTGAACACTAAGCCTCAATAGAAGCAAAGGCTGAGATTTGAGGACTAGCCCTTGGTGGGCTATGAGATTCTGGTTACACTTGGTTTGATGGAACTGATCTGTATTACACATAATAAACACTTTCACTAGAGCACTTCCTCATGGACTCCCTTCCAGGAAAGCCCTACCCTCCCATTTCTCATATGTGCTGTGCCGTAGCTGCTGCTAGCCTGACTTCTCTTTTTTTTTTCTTTTTATTCCACGTTAGCAGAGATTAGGTCAGTGTGCAGTTACCTTCCATATGAAGAAGATCTTGAATGAACAAAGGGGAAGACTTTGAGTGAGGAGTCTCTTTTGAAAGCCTTTCCACCGCTCGATGAGATTCGAGATTGCTAATAACAGTAGAAAAGTAGCGGGGCAGGGTAAGGAGCTTTGTGTGGGTTGTTAAAGATCTCGATAGCAGCAGCTACTGTTAACCGATGATGCAATTCAAGATCTTCCGCTCTTAACAGATCCCCGAGCCAAGCTACCTCGGCTCATTCAGACTAAAACTCGACTTCAGTCTTCAATCTTGTGTCGAAGTCAAAAGAAGAAAGGATAACAAAGAAATATTAACTCTTTATTTATATCTTTACCTTATTCGAGTATTTGCCAGTGATATTTTCGTTTCGAGCCGACTTAAACATAAGATAGGAACTCTCTATAATAACTAATTAAAGTCGATTAGAATTCCAGTGATTTAATTAAAAAGTGCGGAAGCTCCCTGGGGGAGGGATCCAAAATATTCCATGAAATTCAGATTTTTCCAGTGTCAAGCTTAGGCCACTCCTATAGCGGATCAGGAAAAAAAGAAAGAATAGCGTTTTCTGCCTATCTCTCTGAAACACCAAAAAAACTACCTTACCCGGACATCCATCCCCATACCACCGACCCAGACGACGAAAGCTCCTACTTGTATTTATACGCGTATGTATGTGCACCTGCGCGCAGGAGACAATCAGTGGTTGGCGCCCATAACTAACTACCGGCATCGTAAATAAGAAGAATTGGGAATTTCCTTCATATTGTGAGAGAATCAATCGTCTTTCTGCTCGTGAAAACGGAAACGTACTTTCTTAAGGCTAATGCCCTGCCAAGTCAAATTAGGTCAGTGTTCAATTAGTGCTCGCCTGACCATTCTTCTCTCATACTCCACCCAACACTCTGTATTTCGAAACCTCTTAATGGAGAATCACACCTTCCTTTCACTTCTGCCGCTTTGATCTCTTGCGCCGATGCTGGTGTTAATTACAATTCCGACGGGACTCACTGGGGAAAATCCATTAGCATTTAGCATTCCTGCCGCGGATTTCCATCGTCGGTCATTGGCGATTGCTTTCTTAGTGTGGCATCCTTTTGTTCGCTGTCCATTGGTCTCAATCCAATCTTGTTCTTATTCCATTCTCGGTTTGTCAAAAAAGGTACTTCCTTATATCATACTGAGCATATCTGCTATATCCGTTCAAGCAAGCTTGTCCCAAGCCGGCTAAGCAGTTAATTTGGAATCGGATGTGGATGTATGGGATGGAATTACTTTTACTTATATTATAAATCTTTCATTCGGTCTTTATGCAATTCAAATAAAGTAATAGTCCTTAAAAGGAATCTAACCCTGCAAGCATCAGAACATGCATTCTCGCGATCTACAGAGTCCTTATGGCTTGCTCTTGAAAAAGAATAATCAAATCAAGCAACCTTCTTTACCTACCGAGACAGGGTTGAAAGAATGACCACGAAGGGGGCAAGCTAAACAAAACAAGCAAGCAAGCCATCCAAGTTTATAGAGTCGGAGGTTAGAAAGAACTTGGAGGTTTCCCTGTTACTAACTTTGCGCACTTCCGGTGGTAGCCATTGGGCTAAGTCTCTAGAAAAAGCCACTCACATATTTTTATTTATAGTTCGGTCTGAGATCGGCTAAATTAAGCTACGCTTATCATTTAGATGATCCACGGCTCGCTCAATTAGAACACTAAATACTTTCAATTCGCTCCAAAGATGCTTTGAATCGCTCCGCTGAGACGATCTGGTCGAGAGGTTGTCCAGTCATCTCGGTGAGGAATTTCGCTATGCCACCCGCTGACCTTACACTGTGAGTACTGCTGCAGCAAAGCCAACGGGAAGATAAGTCCCAGGGCTCAATCTAGGCTGCCGGCCAAGATGAAGATGGATTGAAGGGCTTTTCAGGGAGCTTCAATTGTAGGATCCCTAGCTCGAAATACTGCTTCCAACCAGGAAGAAAAGGAAAGATAGTCGCGAGGAAATCTGATTCCATAGTTAAGACAGACCCTGTGTTTACTTCGCGATAGTCTTAGCTCGACATTGTCAAGCCATACTATCTACCCTTTAAACTTACATTCTATCCTATATATCGGAGATCTAAGGTTTGCACTTACGCTTATGGTAACCGAACTTGGTAACCAAACTCTTTCCCGGCAAGAAGATCCAATCTTTCCTTCGGGCAATTGCAATTGAAACGAAGCGAAGGCGACGGGACCACAAGCTTCGCGCTCTGCCTTTCATTTCAAGAAAGGAAGGGAGGATCCGATGTAGCATGTCAAAAGCCTTTTGACCACTGCGGAAAAGATCGATTTCAAAGGCGATCTGATCCATTTCACCTGCACGTCTAGCATCTTTATTCACTGGGATCACCAGAACTAAGCCCAGTGAGTCACCAACCATCTTACTAGTGACACCTACTTGCTTGTTCGACACCAGATCTTGATCCTGCTCTTCCGGTCCGGCTCTTTCTTGCTCCCATCAAGGTTTCATGTTTTGAGGCTAATCCCTTTTCTGAGTTTAGGGAGGCTCCTATCCGATTGACAAAAGATGCTTGCTTGCGTAAGGCACCACTTTCCTAAGCTTTATAAGATAAGATCTAAGCTAGATTAGCTGACGTCTCTTTCCCTTGTCAGCTTGCTGTCAAACTAACTTGCCCGAATCAACTGCTTGATTATAAACTGCTAGTCTGAAGGGACTCTTACTCGTTGGTTGGCTCATCTGGATCGCCATCGAAGCACTGATAAGAACTAGAGATTGTTAGCGCCTTATCCACCACGTTAGAGTGAGTCTTACTACTGAGAGTCTGCCCTTTAGCCCATTAGCTCCTTTTTAACCCTTCTATAGAACGCTTGTGGGGAACCCCCTTATGGAACTCTTCCTCGAACTGCTGATACCCCTTTTGCCTTTGCCTTACCCGCTAGCCCCGCCCCTTAGGACCAGATTGAATCAAAAATCTTGCTATTAAGGATCGCCGGGTGTGATTACAGAATAATCCTAGATGCGGAACTTGCCGGGTTCTTTCATGCCTCTAGCTAGGTGGAGGCTTACGCTTACTTTGGATATATATCTAAATATAAGGACTCTATATAGGGATAGGCTGGCAAGCGGTTCAAGGAAGGTAACTTTTTGAATCCCAGTTGGCCTCGTCATTATTCTTTTGTCGTGATCCTTTCTTTCGTCTCATCTTCTATCGAAAAAGGCCTTTCCGCTCTTTCCTTCTGCTAATGATTGATTCGTCCGGAATGTCCTTTCTAAATGTGAAAAGTTTCGGGTCTCTCTCTTTAGGGGTCGAGGTAAGCACTCAAAGGCATGCGCGTGAAGAAAGGACTTCCCTACTTCTCTAGCTTAGCCTACCTCGCAAGGGCTGGCTTTCGCGCTAGGGCCCTAGAACTAGCAGCTCCCTTTCTTAGGTAGGCGTGAGCAAGCTATATCTTCGTAAAGGGCTAAGCTAAGGATAAAGATCTTTCTGCGGGATTGAATCTAAGGCGGAACCTAGAAAGACAAAGCAAGCATCGGCCGAACTCAGGGGACTGCCCGGCGGAGCACCACCAAATGCAGAGAGTTACCACAAGCCTGAGACGACTTCTACTACTTCGCCAGCTTCGAATCCTTAGACAAGAGCTAAGACGGATTGAATCGAAAGCTTTCTTCTTTTTGGCTTAGACCGATAAAGGGAATAGGGGTGAGGAGGTAGACTAAGTCAAAGGCATTGCTCTTCACTTCCTTTCGAGTAGGGGTAGGCCCGTGACCAAGACAGAAAAAGAAGGAATTGCTCCGGTTCTGGATCAAGGTTTTCCAATAGCTGATTATTAAAAAACAAAGGCAGAGCCACTACCACTACCATACATAATAAGCAGCACAAACAGTATCACGGCCTCCAGATACGGATCCCGCGCCAATGGACTTTGTTGACCGGGAAACTAAGCAGAAATTGCAGTTTACTCCGGCATATTCAGATCTCATTGCAAACCCAGTAGTTGAACCAGCATCACCGGTAGCGCTTATAGAGCAGCGTCCAAAAAAGCATAAATCAGGCAAAGAGCCAGGTCAGGGAAGCCTCCTTGTGAACAAAAAGCCGGCGGAAAGAAAGGACCTATATCGGAGAAACTGCAGGTCGAACCTAGGGGCATCTCTAGCTGACACAATATCCGACAAAAACAAAGTCATTTTCGGCTCAAACTTCAGCAAAGGTAGCACAGTCAGCAGCATTATATCCAGTGCCCACCCATACGGATCCCGAGCCAATTACAGGGGCGGGGCACTTATACGTCTCTCTCGCCTCTATAGTGATGCTGCGCGATAGATCCACTTGTTTGGATGGGTAAATCACTAAATCAACCGGTGTTCTGGCCACTCCCATCACTTATAGGTAAAAGCTCGCGGGTTAGAAACCCTTTTTACGGTACTTGGTTTGAAGCATAGGTAGATCGGGATCAATATAAGTCAGTAAGCCCCACCAATGCCTAAGATATCCACCAGCAGATTCTCCAAAGGAAGCATAGAAAGTTTACCCTTTCAGCGATCTTCGAAAGAGAGTATGCTCTTCTTGATGCAAACGATGGAGTAAGGAATGAAGATATCAAGGTTTTGACAGTTGAAAAAGAAAGGCCATATCTTGCGGGCTGCCCCTGTATCAAACAACGGGAAAGGTCTTTTTTCTCTCTCTCTCTGATACGTCGCGTCGGCCCTAGCCAAGTGGAAAAAGAGCTGGCGGGCAAAAGATAAAAGACCAAAAAAATGTCATCCATTTCTGGATTTCCTGAGCGAGGAGTTGAACCAAAGCCAGCGCTAACTATTCGGTGAATTGGGTCGGGTATACTAGGGTGCTGTTCCCTAACCCTAGCGTAGCTAGGACGGTAACAAGTCACAGTCCTGGGAAGAGGGGCTACCTAGCAAGCTTATAAGGGTGAAATCAAAGGAATCTCTTTCATCATTCAACTTTTAGATGCTAAAGAAAAGATGTGCTTTCAAAGGGCTTTCTTTAATTAGTTCTATTCCACCGCCGGTCCTATCACTATCAGTAGTAAACACGAATTCCTTTATTCAATTTAGTTCTCCTCCCTAACGGCACACTGTATATAATCTCTCTATATGGCCAATGTGAACATCAAACTTGTATGTGTTCAGCATATTGAAAGTGACATTGACAAAGCAAAGCACGGATTCCCTAGAATGTTAGAACTCAGACATGACAGAGAAGGTAGTCAAAAACGGTACGCTAAGCTCCTTGCTTCGTCGCTTCTGTTTTCAGTCAGAGAATGATGTTTTAAGCATCTCTCTATGCCAGGCATCTATCTGACCTGACAAGGAGGTCGACTTTGATATCTCAACCCTGATCTCTACGGTTGGTTGAAGGTGTCTTGGATTGGAAGACGGGTCGAAATTAGATCTGGATAGAAGATTCATCTACGCTGGCAAAAGGGCTTTCATTGAATCAGACTTTCCCAATGCTGCTCCTCTCCGATCCCCTCGCTGTGCTTGAGTGGCATGAAGCTACTAAACGAAAGCTAACTAACGTATCTAATCTAGTGGCGATATCAAACAGATTCTGCCCTGGGGAGAGCGGCTGAGACAAATCAAGATCTTGTGTATTCCCCCATCCCTCGCTTTGACAAACTTTCTATCGCTACGCCCCTGGGATTGGCGGGAAGGTCTATTAATAGAATAGTGGTGCGGTATCTGGGAACTCCTCTTTCGAAATGGGAAGAATAGCCTAGTAAAAGAAAGAGCCTACTTTCGTACTCAAGGGTCTACACTGTCCTTCTGATACAGAATAGAATCCGATACTATTCAATATGATGGTCTTGCTGCTGCTCTGTTCTCCGCTGTTGCAAGGAAGAAGCCCTGCGCTTAGCTCGAGCAGTGGATTAGGTAGAGAAGATAGTTGTGAACGACTCCGCTCTTGTTGATTTGTTGAACAACTTTCATCCCTGTGCTCAATGCCCGGACCATAGAGAAAAGATGGGCTCTTCCGTCTGTTGTCACAAGTCTTGTTGACTCAGCCGGGAGTGAAAGAGATTCTCTGATTCGACGTTCTCCAAATCCCAATAGGAAAAGCTTAATGGCAGCTAGATGGCCGGCTCTCTTGATGCAGGATTTCTCAGTCGGCGGGGGTCTTAGGATTCATTAGGAAGAAAAAGCAAGATCTCCTGTCTGATAAGGGCTCTTTAAGAGATATCGTTCCTTGACAATGGCCGCGGGTAAGCTCCGTCGTTCGCCGATGATGGCAGGTGCCCAAGAGCTGTAGTCTAAGTCAAGTCTTTCCCCAGTCCACGCCCCGACCCTAAGAGAGAAATCTGTAGCTACTCTTGCTATTATTCACCTATTCGATTTAGGAGACTCACCGATAGAGCTAAACCAAAAAGTACCAGTTGTTGATTCTCTTTACACTCTTGTTCGCTAGTACGTACAATTGTGATTGATGAGCATATGGAACCTCTAAAGTGAAAAGCTCTTATTCAGTCAAGCATGGAATACCCCCTTGGGGGCCTAAGAGCCATAGATCACTAGCGCTAGAGAGAGCCGGTGCCTTCGTTCGGGTAGGTGGGTGGAAAAGCTTACTACTAATAGATGCAAGCTATCCTAGTGCGATGGGTGAATATGGGACTTTGTTTGAGAATGAGCTTACTCTTTTTGGAACACCCCCTTCACAGACATTTGTCTGGCCGCCAAAAACCAGATAGGTTTGGTAGGTGTAAGGTAAGAAGAAGGCTCTTCGGCTTGGGTTGATTTACGCTTTAGCAGTTGGCAAATAGGCCCAATGGTAGAGATCAACTAGGCTACAGAGCGAGACTCCTCATACGTCCTATACAACCATAGTCTTAGTAGCCGCTATTGACTGACTTACCGAGAGCAAGATGGGATGGTACCAGTGGAAGAGAGTCATCGAAGAAGATTCTTTTTCTATCATAAAAATTTTAAATTGCATTCCCCGATCAAACAAGAAGCTTAAGATGACCAATCGGCGGATTTCCCTGGGGTTCATGACTTTGCCGCCTTAACTCTCTAAACGGATCTACGCCCATACTTCGTCGCTTCTCAAACCTATCGAATCAGAATTGCTTCACCTCTTCGATTACCCGTCTGACACAACTAGATTAGTGTAAAGCCCATAGGCGTATTATGGCACCACTAGCAATGATCTGCTCGATGCAACAACAAAGAGTGAGGCAACAGATTTGGATTAGTCCCTGTCTTATGGGAATCCCAAATTATGGTCCGTCCGTCTGAGAGAGGGTTTGTCTGTTCATCAAGCGTATGAGTCTTTTTGGATCCCTTCCCGGGGGGGGGGGTAGCTCATAGTTTAAATCTAGTTCTGGCTAATTAGCTTTCTTAAATCAATTGAAGAGAGGTTCTATTCAAGTGTTGTTATTGTCACCCTCATCGAGGAGTGGATAGCCACCCTTTCCTTTCTTGTAGAGCCAGAGTTCTAAGCCTAAGTCAATCTAACGGAATGCCAGTCGATGAACATAGACGCCTGCTAAGCGGAATGGACCAATGCGACATTGACTAAAGAAGGTAGACAAAACAAAAAGGCAAACTATAGAAAAAGCCAAGCTGACTGAATGAAATGCCGCAGCTGACTCTGACTCCGGTTCGGTACCTACTCCATATCTGAAGATTGACCACAGCGCCTTACCGCCCTTGCTTGGAGTTCGATCCACACACGGCATGAACTATTCCCAAAAGGCAGTTTGGACGGTGTGCAGATCTATAGGTGCTTTCGCTAAGGATCTTACATGGAAGCGCCGAGACAGATATATCCAGGTCTCGTTCATCTTTTGTCTATCCTATCCCTATCTATAGTGACGGTAGGCAGACGCTTCATACCACAATAGACGAGGACTGTATAGCTTCCGACGCTCTTTTGGATAGCTACACTTCCTTCTAATCTTGGAAAGGCTTCTTCTCCGTTGCACTGATGCCTTATCTTCCTTTCTTGTAATTGTAATCAAGGAAGTAGGCGCTAGGGCTTCTATTAGGCGAGAGCATCCCTTTCTATTTAGATATCTTCGAGTGCTGGATGAGTAAGGGCCCCGGTTCTTAGAAAGAGATTCGCGATTGCATCCTTCTTTCCATTTCTTGTCATCAAAGTAGAGGTTCTACCTTCCGCTTGCCCTTCGATCCAGCTGCCCAAGCGCTCTTAATAGATTGCTATGAAAGATCTGTCTTCTTGTCTCACGAGTCCCGTGTTCTAAGGATGGTCTTCTTAAGGAAAGGAGAGGATTAAAGGTTACTTTAATAGAATGAGGGTTAGCGGTACATTACAGACCGTCAGGGAGAGGTTAGTCCTTCGTGTGAATGAATGAGAGAATTGACGATGGGAATAGCACTCAGAGGAGGTCACGAGGCTCTCATCTAAGTCTTTCGATTTCTTGTTTTCAACCTTTCTGGGCCTGGTTGTTACGATCTATGATAGAATGAGGGTGCCGCTGAGAGCCGTAAGTAGAGAATGTCCCAAGCAAGCAGTAGCCAAGAGCACTACCTGGAGCAGCCGGAGAAAGACCGATATGCGTGGATAAGAGAAGAGATAGGCGCTCGTAGACTTCTTTCTGTTCTTTTTGGCTTCTTTTCTTTAAAGCTGGATTGGATGGCTGCTGCCTGTCCACTTGCATTGATTCATGCCTTACCGCGGGCCCTGGTAAGCTTCTTTTTTCTTGTTTCACTCCAATCTCGATCTGTCAGCTTCAGTTCTTTACTTCTTTCCTTTTCTTCTCATTCGATATATTATGTGCAATTAATGTTTTTGAATCATAAGTTAAAGTAAAAGTGTTAGTTGGTCGTTGTTCTTCCAAAATAGAAAATGGATTCATTTTTTTGACTATTTCTTTAAAAAAGAGTTGTCATATCTCGGTAATGGGGTCTGCTGATTCGGAATCACGCTCTGTAGGATTTGAACCTACGACATCGGGTTTTGGAGACCCACGTTCTACCGAACTGAACTAAGAGCGTTTTCTTATCACATCACAGTAGATACGACTGTAAAGAAAAAAGGATGATTTTCTTACTTACCAAAAATTTGTATGCATATAGTCTCATTAAATAAAAGATTTTTTATGTCCAATTTGAATTGATCTTAATGGATTCCTCGTTACTGCCCAGAGGAGAAGCCAGAGGAGAAGGGTAGGGATGACGGGATTGGAACCCGTGACATTTTGTACTGTACCCAAAACGGCCAAGCTGCGCTACATCCCTTTCAATTGGTCTACGGGTGTCATTGTAGAGAATACCTGCCCTGTTTTCCACATGGTTATTTCCTCTATCGAAATAAAATGTCTCTTGCCATTTCTTCTTTTTGGTCTTTTTTGTTTATATACTCATCATCATCCCGCCGCTCCTACCAACCAACGCTTACTTATATGAGAAAAAGAAAGAAAAAAAAAAAAGGGTTATTTAATTTCGAAATAATCAGCCCGCTCGGTTCCGCCCATTCCCGCTAGAAAGAGTTGCATGCGAGAGAGATCCCAATTCTGTGTATGCGGCAAGCTTACTTAATGGAAAATACCGCCAGCTTCCACCCAGACAAAAAACGTGAGCGCCTAGCGCGAAAGGTTGCTTTACTAGAAAATATAAGGCGCGTTAGCGCTTTAGTCTAAGGGGCGGAGCGTCGAAGAAGCGAAGCGAGCCTAGAGTAGCAGCCTCTTATCTTACGTTTTTCAGGCCCCTTGACTTGATATTCTATTAGTAAAGCGCTAGCGCCCCTAAAGAGTAAGGCTCTTCTGCTATCAATGAAACAAAAAAAAAGAAAGACAAAAACCCTTTTGTATAGATCGAGACTTGTAGCTTGATTCTTTACTCATTCCATACTGGGAATAATTGCAGGAAATCGTTCGATAACACTTCTTCCAATTTATCAATGATATCAGACTCCCGTGAAACTCTTTCAATGAAGTGAAGTTAATTCTTACAAAGCAAATAGCATTTCCTATTGATTTGTCCGACACTGGACTGGACCTATTCAGATTCTGAATTATCCGTCGCTACGCTGTTCCCAAGGACTAGCAAAATCGAAATAGCGAAATTCTTGGGTCATCTCAATGGGTTCAGAAACTACACGTTTCTCTGGATCATCATAGCGTACTTCCACATATCCACTCAGAGGAAGGTCTTTTCGTAATGGATGACCCTCGAAACCATAATCTGTTAATATACGGCGTAGATCCGGATGATTGATGAAAGAAACACCAAACATATCCCAAACTTCTCGCTCCCACCGGCCGGCTGATGGAAATAGACTGACTACCGGAAATATTCGTGTTACTTCGTCTGCACTGGTTTGTACACGAATGCGTGAGTTATACCGAGTACTAAGTAAATTATAGACCACTTCAAATCTTCGTTTTCGAGAGGGATAATCAACTCCGCAAATATCGATCAAAACTTGAACCCTTGTATAGGTATGAAATTTAAGAAAGCACAACAATTGAAATAGGTAATCCGAATTGGTATCAGATCTATTACCATGTTCCGATCTTTCCATTTTTTTGACCCATTTCTTGGGGAGAGTCTCCCAACTATATTTGAAAAAAGATTGGTTATCCATAAATAAAGATAAAGAAAGCTTTCTTGTAGTTCCGCTTCTTGCTCTAAAAATGAGGATGTCGGAAATCGCTTGGTCCAACCAAGAAAGACATGGGACTTTTGGGCGTCTTTTTCTTCTCTTACGAGATTTCGAGTTGGATGACGCCCCTAAAGGCCTTCTAAACTGTCTTTTCTACATGTTTACCAGGCATTGTCATTGAAGTAGGCAAGGCCAATCCATCTGTCAGCTTCTAGGTCAAAAGCTAGTAATATGTCTTTCTCGTCCTAAATTAAATAAGTACGAACTTCAATTGCGGCTTACGCTCTCGTTACAGGCAGATGAGAGGAAGGCACTTAAAGAACAGGTGGGCATATGGGTAACTCATATTCAGGTTATCCAGCTGGGAAAGAAATGGAAAAGCCTTTCCAGGCAAATCGAATAAGGTGGCAACCAAGTGCCCGTCTTGCTCCCCTTCTTTTGAATGGAATGGATTTCCTCTAATTTATCTGTTGTAGCTTCACCTAGTAAGGAGACTTGATTCTATTTCGCCTAAACTATTTATCTGCCCCTTTTAACCAAGGGTGCCAAAGGTATAAGACAAATCGAAGAACCTAATGGATCGAACTTTCTTATTTTTATAATGATAAAAGGATGTAGCCCCCAGGTAAGAATCACTAGAAGTAAGCTAATTTCGGAAAGAGACTGTCCATTGCTGGATAGCTATCTCTGGCCCCTTGGTTCCTGTCTATGAGATGGCACGAGGCCGGAAGAAACCATTCCCCGCTTTCAGATAGGTGTCTCGATCTCGTCCTACAATCGGCATAACAACTTCTCTTTCTTTCCTCTTCGAGCAGCACCTACTTATTCCACTTCAGAGGATACCTACTTTGCGAGTTAGCTCCTTGCTTGGTGAAAAGAAAGGGTTTTCCCTGACTTCATTCCTTCTTGCTTGGTTCGTGCCGGTCTACTTCTGCTAAAGGTACCTGCTATCGTTCAAAAACTCATCTTTTCTGTACACATCCATGGGCATAGAAAGGGAATTAAGCTTGTGTTGAAGGGGCTATCATTGAGAGGTCTTACCCTTCAAGGGGAGACTTGCTTGCCGGGGAGAAAGCTTCCCTAACGAGTCAAAAGTGGCGAAGCCATGTCTTCTCCTTCGGTTAAGCCTCGCTTAGCCAGGAATGGTAGCGAAGGAAAACAAGCCCTATACTGGAAGTGGTCAATCAGAGCTGGAAGGGGACCTCGTTCGGTGAGAAACCTAAGATTATATAAGTCTGAAGAAAGGTTTAGCACTTATTATTGTAACAATCAGTATAAGGCTTATAAGAAGCCTTAAAAGTTAGACTATTATCATGCATTAGAGGTCGATTGTGCGACAATAGGCTTCTTTCACCGAAGGGAGCGATGGGATCCAGTTGCTTATGCCTTTAGTTAACAAGTTAACAGTGGACCATTCAATACTAGTGGCGCGAGGGGAGAGTGACAAGAGACCTGTTCCTGTTGTTCTTCCGATTGTCGGTTCCGAATACGAAAGGTAAAAAGCAAGGAAAGGTAATGTCAATTGAAGCCAGGCCTTTTCGGAGGAGGAACATGCGGAACAGGAAGATTTTTTTGGTTGGACGAATGACAGCCTGGAACTCACTTACTTCCTTTGCAAGCACTATTCGCTTTTAATATATAGAAATCCCCCATCTTCAAGCAGAATGAGAATGACTTTCATCATTAGCTTAGGGAGGAAAGTTTTTGATTCAAAATCTTAATAGAAAAAAGAAGCCCTGTGCTTTATTAGCACAGTTCTAGAAAGAACTCAGCAAGAAAGAGAACACAGCACGGCTAAGAAAGCAATACCGAAAAGCAAACAAAGCTAGGGTTGCGCTTGCAGCGCGCCTTTCCAGCGAGCACACCTTCCCCGCCCTTGGAATCAACCGTCTTTGAGGAGAAATCCTTTCCTGAAGTTCAACAAGCTATTCGATTAGGGTAAGATAAGAAAGCTGTAGGCTTTGGCATCTAAAGAGAGATCTGCACATGGTGCTTTCCTTCTTTCGTTCTTTGTTTATGTACCTACAAAGGCTAGATACATTTGCTAGTAAGGCAAGGCAAGCGAATCCAGCCTAATGGAGCACAGATACAATTGACATTGCCTCTTCTTGCGAAGATTGGGTTAAGTTCAGCCATTCCTAGGCTTTCCCGTATCCTTTTGAGTCGGTTAAGGACAGAAAGAAAGTTCAGAGTTTAGATGGAATGCTTACTATCAGTGCATTAGATGTCCTAGTTGTCCAGTACCAATCTGCTTTCAAGGTTCAGTGTGCCTTCGTTCAGTCTCCAGTCTCTTGCAAGTGCTATCGAATCCTCCCTAGTACAGGGTGTGGCATAGGGTATTGTGCAGGATACTGTACCCGCGACCGACTCAGTGGTACGATGTCCCTTCCCTACCTTTCTTTGCTTTGTTTATTCTAGCTTCGGGGAGACAGTTGGACATAGCAGGGTTTGTGATGGACACGATTATTATCCGCGTCCGGGCTACCAAGAGGTTACGCTCTTACCCTTTCGGTTCGCTCATGACTCGGCTGGCTGCTAGACTGGTAGTTGTGGTTGACTGGTACAGTCTAGAGGTCATAGATCCAGAGGACGTGGGTGAGGAGATGTTTGCATGCTCCGACTATAGGCCGCTACGGTTTCACCGTGGGCTACGCTACTTTGGTGACAGAGGTGGTCCTGAGCAGATTACTAGCGTAGCTGCGAGGCTGAGTAGAGAGAGAGCTTCGAACGAATGGAAGGCGGGGCTCGTCACCTCCACCTGCAACCACAACCGCATTCCCTACTTCCAACTCGAATACATCGAAAACAACAATCAGACAACAATCGACCTACAAGAGCCCCTTACACACACGGGAAAGACTAGGAGAGAGTTGGAATGGAAAGCTTACAAGGCTTACACCAAGAAATTCTATGGCAATGGTTCTAGACCCGGAGACTCAGTCCCCAAAAAGCCTGAAATCGAAAAAAGAAAGACTTTAGGACTCCTGGTCCTCCACCCCACGAGGAAAGACAAAGCTTTCTCTTTTCATTCGAGTAAGCTTCACCTCTTCCGAAAGTCTCCTCCCTCATATCCTTCGATCCGGGCCAAGTCTTACTCTCATATTAGTAGTAGCTGTAGCGACATCTCCCTTCCTTTGTAGGGGAACGGGAAATGCCCGGGGAAGAACCCTGACACTCAGTCCTCTCCGTCTACCTCTTTACCAGCTAAGCCACGTCACCCCTCGTCTATTAACTTCTTTAATGTGGGAAAGGGGGGATAGACCGAGGAAACTTGCTTGACTTCGAGTGAAAGGCAATCAATCTCTAGCTTTCGACTAAGCTAAGAAGCAGATAGGATAGGATCAATCTAACTAAAAAGTACCTTCCCTAGGGCAAGACATCCCAAGGAAAGAAAATGAAAATAAAGGAAAGAACTAAAGCTGGAGTGGAGACTGAGGGCAGGCAAGCTTGAAGAGGGCGTCAGGCCGGAGAAAGGTGCCACGGGAACGGAATCAGGAGCAGGGCGGGAAGCTTAAGAAAGAGATCCGGGATTCCCACGAAGCTAACTAAAGAGAAGGGGCATACCGAGATCGAGTAAATAAAAAGGGAGCGGGGACAAGATGATCGACTTCTAGTTGCAGCGGATCCTGTGGTCCTCCTCCTCTCATATCAGAATCAGAAGAAAGAGAAGATGCTTGCCCGATTAAAGTGGCAGGGATAGGAGCTTTGGTACGAGACTCAAATGGTTCCAGGGTGCCGGAGATGAAAGCTTCTTCTTTAGATCACGAGGCGGGAGGTTACCGGCTTTCTTCGAAGTTAGGTTAGGGTTTGGCGAAAGAAAGAAAAAAAAAAAAAGTATGTCGACGCTAAGCATAGCTACCAATGCAAACCAGTCTGTCTTATAATAAGATAGTAGCTCGCTTCCGACTTGCATGTGTTAAGCATAAGGCTTTCTCTTCATTGAAAGATAGATCTTCCAGAACCGGTCATACTTATACCTCAACCGAGGTTTGAATACTTGCTTCCTAGTAGCTCTCTTTCCTAGCTTCAGGGAGAAGCCCGAGAATATCATCGCTCGATTCGAAGTACCCGACGATTTTAGTCACCGATAACGGACCAAAATGGATTGTTTAGCAAGTTAAAGATTTTTGACTCAAAAAGTTTACGAGCGTATCCTAATTCGCTCGTATCACTCCCGAGGGACCGGAAAAAAGGTTTTTCGGGCTGAACAAGGGGGGGCTTCACACACTCAAATGAGTAGAGATAAGGGGAAGGCTTCTCTCGAAATCTTCAAGCAACTCGATTAGGGTAGGCAGTGTGCATTCTTCTCTCGGCTCTAGAACAGGAAGAAGGGAAGTTAGCCTTTCTTCTTTCTTTGCCAAAGCAGGGCCCACCGCTATCATGCATGATGCAATCTCTTGGTCTTCATCTGAGGAATGGTTTTGTTGTTCTCTTTGATTTCAGGTGGTCCGCGACGGGTGACCGGAACCGTCGAATTCTTGCTTTGGGGTAACCACTTCCCAATCGTCATCCTCATGGAGATCGGGGTCTCCCCACATTATATCTCCATCTGGGCTATTGACAGCTACCAACCCCCGCTCTATCTCTTCTGAGTCATCAGGGATGCCCCGAACTTCGGTGTCCAGAGGATCCATCTCTTCGACGGGTATAGAGGCTGGTTGCAGTGCTACAAACCTTATATACACCATTTTTGTAGTCGCTTGTCTTATGAGTGAATCTCGATATATATCTGGCCTATTTGATTGAAGCTGAAGGCCTGTTCAAAAGATCAGATAGGCGGGTGGAAGCAAGAAAACGGCTGGCTAGCTCGTGCAATCTCAAAACACGTCCTTCGCTTTAGTAAAGTAAGCTATCTTTGGTTTCTAAGGTTCTCGGGGCACTACGGTAGGACGTAGATCGATCATGACGAGAATGGACTTCTCCGTAATGTAATAGAAGAGTCACAGCCCCTTCTCGACTAGACGAAGGAGATATGAATTCCATTCAGGCTTGACCCTCCTGGAGGCGCAAAGTTCATCATTCAGTGTGGTGGGGAGCCTCGCCTGGCAGATTGGGATGACTTGGATGCTGGGCAGATCCGGATAGAGTCTCGCTCATAGATAGAGGAAGAGTACGCGCGCTACGGGCATCGGATCAGATAGCCCTTCGGGCAACCAACCGCACATCCAATTCCGATCATGGAGGGATGGCTGAGTGGCTTAAGGCATTGGTTTGCTAAATCGACATACAATCTTCTTGTATCATGGGTTCGAATCCCATTTCCTCCGGCAGAACGGGCGGGCGTGAGAGAAAGAACCTCTTGGCGGAGTTCCCAAAATAGCACTACTTAGTGACTAGGAGCGGAGAGCCTGTTTCGCGTTTTTTTTTTACTTTTCCCTTACTAGTCAAGTGGTAAGGTAGGGCGCTCTTCGATGAATAAAACACAGACTTTAGGAAAGTGGTTCAGGTAGCTCAGCAGGTTAGAGCAAAGGACTGAAAATCCTTGTGTCAGTGGTTCGAATCCACTTCTAAGCGGGCGAAGGGTCATGAGGACACGTAGCCGGGAGCGAGCCGAATTTGGATTTCTTCGAATTGGAAGAAAAAGCCAAAAAATCTCGCTCCTGCACTCTACGGCTTTTTGGCGTCGCCATATCTTGCTGGAGGCAGATTTTCTAAAAAAAGCGGTTGATTACTCGGATTGGTTCTCGCCTCCCTGTGTCCAAAAGGAAGGATGGGCGAGTTCGGTTCAAGTCTTCATCGATCGGGTGGATCTATATGCTCCGGGGGGGTGAGACGAGGTGTAGCGCAGTCTGGTCAGCGCATCTGTTTTGGGTACAGAGGGCCATAGGTTCGAATCCTGTCACCTTGAACAAGGAAGGGCTCTTTTTATTTTTATATAGATCTGACACCCTTTCCCGGGAAAAGAAGTTAGGGATCACCATTTTTATTTTGGGCAACAGAAAAGCTGTTGTTTTGCTTCTCCATTTCCAAGCAACCCTGTGATGTGACTATCTGTAACCATATAAATGACGAGTATGAATAACGAACTGCCGTAGCCCCTTTCTCATCTCTAATGGCCATGGATACATAGTGGCTGGTCGAGGGGTTATCGCTGGCACTACTTCCACTTGATCGCTTCGTACTTCACATTCGATCAGCAACTTTAGGCTAGTTTATTTCCCTTCGTCCTGACCTGGCATACAAATAAAAGCCCATGACCTTCTTTTCGTCTTCAAGGAATGTCTGTAGCGTTCTCATCTCTGTACTGAATGATTGAGCTACCCATGCTATGACGGAACTACTCCACTGTCAACTGATCGAACTAGACTGATCTAGCGACACTAGCATCTATCCATCAAGGAACTGAGCTATGCCACGGATGTCGCTCTGACTGAACTACCGAGACTGACTGACAAACGAACCCAGCTCTCAAAGACCTAGCTATACTACTTAATTACTGACCCATGCTACCTATTCTAGTGCGCTAGGTAGGAAAGGGAGACAAGAACTACATTGCTATACCTGAATCAGTTTGACTCAATGCTTGCACTTAGACCTTTCCCCCAAGCTTCCTTCTATGCTGCCAGAAGCGGAGAGGAGGGTTTTCACAACACTTAAACCGAAAGAAGAAATGCCCTAGCTCAGCTTCCTAGCATGACACATCAGCTACGCCATCAGAGACTGAATTAGAGCCTGGAATGATCCTCCACTTGCTAGTCATGAAATATCACCGCTCCGTCTTTCGTTGCTCTCTTAAGCTGCTTTACGAGTGCAACCAAGTTCAAGAAACTGCTAATTAAGATACGATGCTGGTATCTATCTAAAAGTCAATATCTGTGAGAAGCTTCTTTCTCATAAACATCCGAAGCAACGAGAGATGCCCAAAATCCTATTTCCTCTTTCCTCCATAACCTTACCAATACTCCCTCGCCTGGAATTCTCCCAGTAAGCTGATCAGACACAGCCCTGGACTTCCCTTCACTACCAACCCCTCCCCTTAAGATTCCTCACCGCCTGGGTATGAAGATACCTCACTGCCTGGTTATGTTTGCAAGTTGCAGAAAGCATTGTATGGTCTTAAACAGGCATCACGCGCTTGGTATGATAAGTTTTATAGCTTTTTAATCAGTAAAGGCTTTCTTATGAGCCGTAGTGATTCCTCGTTATTTATTCAAACTAACAGTTTGCGAACTACAATTCTTGCGGTTTATGTGGATGATATTATTATAACTGGCAGTGATACCTCTTATATCTCCACTCTAATCACTGAATTAAGTGCTCCGCTATAAAGAACCTCGGGAACTTGAACTATTTTCTTGGCATTGAGGTACTCAAGACAAGAATGATCGTGGACTTTTTTTAACACAGCAAAAATATGCGTTGGATCTCCTCCAGAGAGCTGCTATGCTGAATTGTAAGCCCTGCTCTTCTCCAATTAACTTTAAAATCAGTCCTCTGCTGCAGTCTCTTCTACTCCATTTCATAATCCATCTCTGTACAGAAGCATCGTTGGAGCCCTGCAGTATATTACAAGACCTGATTTGGCCTTTGCTGTTAACTCTGTTTGTCAACACATGCAATCTCCTACAGATGACCACTTTACTGCAGTAAAACGTATCTTGCCTTATCTCAAAGGGACTGTTACAACTTGGTATTCAGTTCACTAGAGGACCTTTCACTCTTACTGCCTATTCAGACGCTGATTGGGCAGGTGATACTTGTGATCGTCGGTCGGTTAGTGGCTATTGTCTTTTTATGGGTAATAATCCCATTGCCTGGTGTGCTAAGAAGGAGGCCACAGTTGCCAGATCTTCAACCGAATCTGAGTATAGATGCTTAGCTCATACTGCCGCTGAATTATCGTGGCTTCGCATGCTCTTCAAAGACTTACAGATTCCTTTGTTTCATGTGCCAACCATTTGGTGTGATAATATATTTCAGCCATCTCCCTCGCCTCTAATCCTGTGTTCCATGCTCGCACGAAACAAATAGAGGTGGACTACCACTTTATTCGGGAGAAAGTTATCCATAAATATCTTAAAGTGCGGCATACGAAACTTATAGCACAAAGTCGGTACCATTGACTGAACACAAACACAAGATCAATCAAGTCTCACATGTGAACGAAATCGAGAGGGAAGAGCATGGATGCTAGCAGCACCGGAAGTTCTCGTTCAGTATGAAGTTGAATGCAAGCCTATGTCCATCTCGTGTAGTTGAGGAGGCCCGCGACAAACCTCAATTTCTTCTTGCTGCTAGTGCTTCTTGTTAAAGCAGCTTTCAGTTTTCTCTTAATGTTACAAGCTGTTGTTGATCTAAAAAGAGTAAGTATAGTTACGGTTCTTTCCCCGAGCTAGAAGCAGTTAAAAAGATTCTCAAGTTACAGTTTTTAATTCACTCCAGATGGGGTAAATGTTCAGTGGCTATCTTCTCGACTGTCTGCTTTACGGAACGAAATCAAGTGTGATTGAAGTAGCCAGGTTGAGACAGGTCGGCCTTCTTGTCCTGCCTTGAGAGAGGACTTGATTAGATCAACAGCCCATGATAGTGCAATCGAGAGAGTGAAGGGAGAGAGACCTCTGGGGCCAGTCAAGTAGGAGGTTTAGCAGTAAATTACATCTCGAAGAAGACCTCCTAAGGACGCCAGCCAGTAGAAAACAACAATTTAGTTGTAAGGTCTTGTCCACCCTTTCTTGCAAATCGATGCCCCATGAACAACGTTTATGAGAAGTTGATCAAGGACCCATTTTTCCAGCCAAACCTTAATGCTTGATCCCTATGGAGGCTTACTAGTAAAGGGACCGGTTGGAACGACTGACAGAAGAAAGAAAAGCGCGAAGGGAGATGATCTTCACAACCGCAAGGAACGGCTGCTGGGAGTCGGCCTCCATTGCTGCCGGGTTCACACCGCTGCTGCAACTTGTCTGCCGAAGAGGAGGCTGCACACCGTGATCAGCATGACTGTGAAATGATGAGGATGGCCGCTGCTCCTCTTCTCTTGGCTTTCATGAGGTTTCATCCGTGGAGAACACAACTTTTCGTCTGCGCGTTGCTCCTACCTTTCTTTCTTTGCTGAGGTTTTCCAAGCGGCTCGTTAAGGCTAATGCTCATGGTGGATTTTCCCATCAGATGCAACCGTAGCAGGGCTTATGGCAGGGACTCTTGCTGTTGTGTGATTGCAGCACCCGAGAAGCACACACCACGGTCTGACATTTCACCACAAGGACCAATCTTTTGTCACTCATGCGGTCTATTTTCGATCATGATGGAGATGGGAGAGTCATGCTTTGAGTTGAATCTCTACTACTCTGCCATCCACTTCCGAAACATCACCAAGCCTGATACCGAACAAGGCATCCATCACCGTCTTCCTGCAGCAAAGGTTCTTTGCTTGACAGCTTTGAAACGTCGTCCCCGACCCCCTTCCCTCGCGAGGTTTGGCTAGGCTCTATAATTGCCTTCTCGGAGAAAGAATGTAGCCGGCTTTGAAGCCGTGACCGCACCCATGGCATGATGTTTTAAGATCGGTCCTAACATGGTTTGCTAAGCATGGTGTTAGCATGGCGTTCCAAGACCAAACCTGATGTGTTCTCTTCATTTTGTTAACAAAAAAAGAAGAAGGAAAAGAAAATGTTGAGAAAATGGGCCTTTGGGCGTGGCCCTCACGAAACGGGCCCGGTGCCAGTGTGCACGACCCGTGTAACATGGGCTTTAGACCTCTACTCCCCTTAACTAAATCTCCAGGCCTGCCAAAGACTGCTCACTTACGAAATGGGCCTAAGCCCATATAGACTCGGCCCGTCCAAATGATGTTCAGCGGTCTAAACCTACCTGGATCTATTGAATCACCACCCGGCAATCATAGAGAACCTATCAGAAAGGGTATGTTTCATTCGATATAAAATCCATTTAATAGGTCCGATCCAAGCGACCTTATTGCTTGCTCCGACCCAGGTAGTGCATCCATAGCTCAATCAATCTCATTTGGTGGTAACTTGGGGTCCATCTCCTTTCTTCCTTTAGGGGTGAAAACCTTCTGGACTGGCTTATCATAAAGGCCAGTGAAAGGGGTTAGGACATAGGTTCCAAATTCTATGGCAAGGACGTCTCGATGCGAGTATCATATGTATATCGAATGGATAGAGAGAGTATCTAATCTATCACACTAACCAACCAACTAAGATGGATTCAACTGGTTGTTTGGGTGCCGTAGATATGCGAGATCGTATGTGTATTCCCCTTGTTGATGCATTGGCACTGTAGGAGTAGTAAAGTAAACCCATTGGGATTGGCATACCACCTCTCCATAGAGAAACTTCTGGAAATAACATTATTATTCACTAATACAATCCCTTTAATGTCCCCGAGAAGGAGAAGCTAGTCATACAACCCCGGTTTCTAAAAAGAAAAACATTTCATGAAGTGAAATCCGATGGATTGGACCTTTGTATAGATCCCAACATAAGGAAGGGTCACGTATTTGAACTCAAACCTCCTGTGAAAGGGTCATGGGTAGTGCCGTTGTGAAGACCTGTTGAGCTAGCAGTCTCTGCTGCTATGGCATGGCTCCAATGATTCAGCATCTTGAGATGGATTTCTCATCTCCGTCCTCTATGTGCCCCGATTAGGAGGGGATTCAGCGAACCCATCCAAATGAGGTTTTGACCATGGAAAAATGTGCAATGAGGAGGTTTTTTAAATCTGTCCCAAACTAACATGGAGGGATTTTCTATTCCAAAGAGAGACGAGTATCGGCTGTATGGCAAGGACCCTCAACCGATGTGGATGAGACACTGGCTGGATGACGGCCGGCTAGCTGCAATGATCTCCTGGGAACTTACTTATGTGTCCTCCCTGTGCTGTGAATTAGGCTCCTTTGATTAGGGGCCCCTGTAGCACACTATGTGTAGCTCTACGTGTAAGCCTCATCCTCGTTACCTATATGGTGTCTTCAATTAGAACAGCTCTACATTGTACTAACTGCTGAATACTCCTTTCTCCTCTAGGTCTTGTGGATTAGTCCTCTCTCCCGATATGTGTGAAATCAATCAGTCACTAACCAGTACTTCCTGGACCACTCCTTTGTATCGTATGTGGGGAATCAATCGATTACTAACCGGTGCCACTCCACCTCCACTCCCCATCGACTGGCATTCTCTGGCGTGACCGAACTCACTCTGTGTCTGTCCACCTACCTTATCCTAATCACTGGATCGTAAGTAATGCCTTGTTTATGTAATATTATTTCTTTCTTGTTACAATGGACTAGGTCAACGTCTCCATGGCGATATCGTATATCAATGAGAAGTAGTACTTTCTATCTAGTAGTTCTACTCGTAAGCTACTACGGAAGCGGACTGGGACTGTGCGTACTGGGGAAGGGGGTTGCCTTCCTTGCTCTCCCTTCGTTTATTACGGAACTCAACTAAGTAGGATTAACTCAACTCTTTTCTTACGAGTAGTTCGTCAAAAGTCCTACATCCTCGATTGCAGGCGAAGAGGCAGACCGTGCAGCTACGGCCATTTAACAATATTAAATACCTGCCTTAAGAGTAACAAACTCCTTGAGTGCACTCACACGCCTAAGAAGGAATTATTAAAGCCCGGCCCCATCCATATTCAAGACAGGAATGGGCTAAGGTCCGACCTATCCAATCCTAAGAAGGTAGCTAGATCTTCTCTCTTGTTTCCTAGCTGCTATTAGTCCTATCCGAGTTAGCCCTCTCAATCTTAAGGGGGCACCTTAGCGCAACTTGAAGGACAGGAAAGGGGCAGTTTTGGCTAGACTAAGAACCCGAACCACGCCTATTTAGGTATTTATTAACAAGGCCCTTTGCTCGGTCGGAGATAGCATCTGGGGCCAAGGCCCTGTTCTGGTTACTATAATTAGTGTAGCACCTTTCTTTTTAGGGCTTAAAGGCGAAGCGCTTCGTCCGGGTTTTCTCCCCAGGTTAGGGGCGGCTTTGAGTGGGCTTTATCCGTATGAGCGGAGCGTTCAGCGGTGTGGGCAAGATCTGGAGAGATTTGTTCATGAAAACATCCCCTTTTCGGTTCGGGGTATTCCTCTTTAGTGATTGGCACCTTTAGTCATTTTTCTGGCAAAGGCCATGAGGTTTTGGTGTTTGCCGGCCTAACTCACTAAGCTTCCAGTCTCATCTGTCTGAGATCCTAACTCGACGAAAGTATAAGCTGAAGCAGAGGCTTCACCAAGAGGGATTTCCCACACTTGGGAGTTGGGTCGCGGGAATACTTTCTCAAAAGGATTTGTCTCTGTATGACCGGTGTCTGACCAGGAAAACTAACGCAGATTGACTTGGATGAACCCGACCGGGTTTGAAACGAGCAATTTATGAATAGGAAGATGCCCACCAAATGGAAGCTTTTCATAGTCTCTCCCGAACCCTCCGGGGTATGGTATAGATAGGGCTCAAGATGTCTTTTTTGACCTGGCCGAGTTCTCTTAAAAGTGGAGATCTTGACCTAGTTCTCTGACTGCTCTAGATGGGCTTTGAAGCATGCTGCTCTCCTTGAATCAAAAGAGGAATTCACTACAAAGAGATGCAAGCTAGACTCCCTCGGTGCTGTCCTTTTTGATACACCCTCTTGGGCTGTTTCCCCTATCTATTGATAGTTGTATACTCAAATCTTACCTACTAACGTTATTCTAGCTGAACCAGGCTGGCTCTCAGCTATACCCGCCACAGCCGCCCTTGATAGCTTCGATGACCTGCCTTTCCCAGACAAGAATACTTGGGAATTTACTACTATGGATCAACCAATTGGTTGTGACAGAACGGAGAAGGGGAATTTGTCTGAACTTTCTCTTCCTGGGAGCCGTGCCGTGAGACTACCTAACCGGTACCAATTGGGATCTCCTTTTCTAGGGACAAAGAAAGAAACCGTCTCGTGGTCTCACCAACCTCATGCTCAACGCGTTGCTCAGACAAGCTGATAGCGAACGGTTTATGGCAGTTCTGAAGCTCCGAGGAACCGGGCACCAGCTCTCGATTCTTCCTTTAGCCGTGGACCGTAGAAGCGATGTGCTCAAGAGCGGGGGAAGGTTATAAATGTAGTTTCTTCCATGGTATTCAGTAGTTCCCTCATTAATTAGATTCAAATTCCTTTGGTTTCGAGAGCTGATTGAGATGCTCGGAAGAAAGAAGAAAAAACGAGAGACAAAGCAGAAAAAAAAAGAAGATAGATGGGAAGTCGAATAGAGCTTAGCGGTTAGAGGGTTACATCCTAATTCCAAGCACTAGAGAAAAAGATGAAGTGATTCTTGGTTCAGTCGAAGACTTTCCACTTTTCATGGAATTAGCAGATACTAGATGACTCGATGGCGATACCCATCCTTTCGATCGTTTCATGCGGAATGAGAAGTTGTTGGAGAGAGACCGGGATAGAGTTGGAGGTTACCCTAAGGAGAAAGGAACGAGACGGATGTGGGCTCTTTGCTCCTTCCCAGATCGGACTAGCTTCGTAGTTCCATGGATTCGAACGAAGTGGTTCCAACGAACCGGACCGGGAGAGAGCAAGAATGATTTGAACAAGGGGTCCGGTGGGGTGGCCCCGAGCTCGGTTTGGAAGGAAGGTTTTTCTTTTTGAGAAAGGGGTTCCTATACAAAATGCAAACGTTTGTTCTAGAAAGAGAATGCCTACTATACATAATCTAAGGGAAAAGACATGAGATCAAGTGAGAACTCAAGAATGTTATTGCTCCTCAAGAAAGAAAAGACGGCAGGGAACTAAGGTGATGGCTTGTAGCTTTTCCACCTACCTATCATACAATCTCTACTTTGAGACCTGATGAATGAAGGGCGGGAGCAGAGTCTTCATCTGCCACCTCTATTCAATCACTGAAGCCCAGCAATAGATGTTGATGGATTCAGCCCAATAGAGTGTAGTGTCACATGGCTGCAAATAGACTGGATTAGGTTTCACAAGATCTCCTCGTCCTCGGTCAAGAAGTGGAACCAATTGCTTAACTTCGCGCAAAGGCAGACATGCGGTGGTTAGTACGCCTTGAGTGAGGAGTGAAGTTCAGGGCGGAGTCGCTGCTGCTGCTTTCTGTCCGTAGTTATAGCTGCTTTATTTTATAAAGGATGAAGCTAGGCTTTGAGGAGCATTGCATTTCTTTTGCCAAAGGCCAGTGATTGACTAACTGTGTTCTACGGGTGTGATCGACTAGGCTGAGGAACTACTCTCTATATAATAACTAAGATAATAGAAAACTCGCTTGATCTTGTTCATACAGATGGCACTAGAAAAAATCCCGAATCTTCTTCTGTTATATACCATCACTAAGATACTCGATTCAGACTCTGCCTCAAATAACTTTTTATTAGGGAAAGGGTCAAAAAGAGGTACTTTCGCCCATGGTGAGATAGAACATTCGCTAGATGAGTGAAAACTTTTTCGATCTGATACCCCATAATGAGAACTGGTTCATAAGGTTTGCCACTAGGGGATGGATAGAGCTAGACCTTTATTGATTGGAGACCCAGATTATAGAGGACTTTTTGACAGAGGGCATAGCGTTATTCCTTTTACGGATAGGTGGGACTAAGACCGATATCATGGTCTTCCTCCTTCTCGATGCGCGGTAAAAAGTCTATTTTGGAATTCCTTTAATGGACGAGTTCATACAGCCAGTGATTGTCCAGAGACTTCGACTGCTGCTTAGCGCTTAGCGACTGAATCAGCCCAGGAAAAAAACCGATCGATACATCGATACATAGGGTGGTAGTCTATCTAGCTTTTTCAAGCAAAGGTAAGCTTGTTGACTCAATTAAAATGACCTTCGACCACAAAGAGTTTTTCAATCTTTATCTTTATTCAAGCTCAATAGGAATCCCTTTCCTAGTGAATGAATCGTCAAAATCCTTCTCAAACCGAGATCTTATCTTATAGGGGCACAAATCAATGGGTGCCGGCGCTGCTACAAAAGAATTGCATTAGCGGGAGCTGCTGTCTAGGTCTATATACAGTACGTGATTTGTTCTGCAAGGAAGGCACAAGAGACTTCTTAGAAAGAAGAGATTGAGAAGAATGAATTCCTCCGCGGTAAAGTCTTAATTGGATCAATCGTTAGCCTGAATAGCCTACCAATAGCAAGGAACAGAAGAGTCACCCGTGACGTGAAAGGAGAGAAAGTCAATAATTTTTTCATGGAAGTAAAGTTATTTAGGGCCTAGTAAGGGCAACAAATGGTAGAGGAACGAAAGTAGCTCGACCGAGACCTAAAAGGTGGGAAGGGCCAATGCCAATCATTCCCTAAGTGAGAGGAAAAAAGCTCATAGTTAGGAAGTAACTTCAACTTTCTCGAGTTGCAGGAGTGAAAGAAAGAGTCTCGACTAAGAACTCAAAGTAGCGGAGTCTGAGGTTAGAGGCATATGAACAAGGAAAGTGGGAAAGTGACACAAGATCCACTCGACGAAAGGCAGGAAATAACGGTAGCTAAGTCGGCTTAGGGTTACTCATTGCATTCCTGCCTACCTTGCAGCACTCTTACCGCGTAGTGGGAAGAAAGAGGAAGGAGTGGCTGTAATTCGAAAACGGCAAACAGTGCTTACTCATTAAGCAGTCCTCGGTAAAAGAAGGCTGGAAAAAAGAGATCAAGATGGGAGCATCTCACTCAGCTGTGAGGGAATGGTCCGCTGTTGTGACGAATAAGGGCTTCAGAAGGGCTTGCTGCTCTAGGCGATGGGATTGTGCATTACCGGTCTTAGCAAGAAGGACTTGCTTGCAAGAGGGAGCTCTTTTACATCGTTAGTGAAGCTAGTACCCTAAGTTAATCAAATCCTTCTCACTGAACTCCGATTGCCCTAAGGCAAGTAACTGAACTGACTTAATCTTAATGTCCGAGATTGAATTAGAATAGGAAGTTGTTTCAGAAGGAGCTCTTACCGTGAGAGTATCCGCTCTTAGTCTTTTGCCACTAGATCAACTTCTTATCAACATTACCCTCCTCCACATTTCCGGGAAAACAATCATTTTTCTTTCTGCAGAAAAAAAAACTTTTCTATACAGCTTTACCCAATTTCATTTTCATTCCCTGTCTTTCTCTCTTCTCTTGTTCTAATGAGAGAAGAATACAATAATTGCCTTTTTGGTTAATATTGAAAAAAGCAAATAAATAAGAGTGTTATATAATATAATCTCACACTCTCCTTCAAGCTTCAGGGGTGAAATCACGCTTGTATTTCAATTACTGAAAGCGAAGAGAAGAGAGCCCTTGTTCTAGTCAGAATAGAGGGCAGTTGGTCAGATGATGGCACAAACTTAAGAATAAGATCGGCGGAGGCCACTCTTTCTCGCAGCTATTGAAATGGCTGCTATCTTCCTAAACAGGAAAGGGGGAAAGAGGGGTCGGGAAGCCCAAAGCACGCCTTAGTTCGTTCCGCTGGGACGAACAGGTCGAGACGTGGTGTATGTAAAATCACTTTGGTGAGAGATCGCTATGCCACGTGTCCTTAAATAGACTGGACATATTGCTTAAAAATAAAAAAACTCACACACAACAGGTTGGAAAGGCCTGAAGGGTGGCCTAAAAGCTTTGGAACGGCTTTCGCGCGACTCACCATTATTAGGCTTTCTTTGTCTTCGCATTACCCCAGTTCCTTAATCCAAATAGCCATAGGAGAAGCTGAGCTAGCTAACCTAAGTCCGTAGCTAAAGTTCTCAAACAAGAGTTCCATTCCCCTTACTCGTATTGCAGGCAAATCCCGTTACTAGTAGTTCTGGTTAGCCCATTTGCCCGAGCACACTCTCAACTTGTAGATGCGCCAATCCCGCCTTCCCCGACGAGAACAGAAAAAGCAAGAGACTACGAACACCAGCACGCATGAAAACAGCCCTTTTTAATTTAAGAATTTAAAGCATACCCAAGGAGAGCGGGCATCCATCCAATCTTCACTTATAGACATGGCCTTCTTTCCGTTTTCCGTTCGTTAACTACTTCTAACGAGCAAGTTTTCAGCCTACCTCGGCTGCGAGAAGGAAATAGAATAGTGGACAAACAGCAATAACCGTGCTTATCCTTCTAATAAAGAAACTAAACCTTACCTAAGAAACCGATTTCACCCACTACTGTTACTACTAGTATAGAAGAAGATCTATTAAGACGCACGACTACCTATATAACAAGTTGCCTCTGACCTCTCTGTCTCACGACCGCAAATAAAACCTGTAGCTTCATGCCCTGACCTGAACTGAACTACTACTGGCTTAGCTGTCTAGCTACTAAAAACTTGGCACCCGTCCTGCCAATATAGTAGAAAGAGTATAAATAGGATTCCCCTCAGGGCACACTTGTTAGCTACAGTTCCCATCTGTCTTGTAAAGAACTCGAACTGCCCGCAGTTACGAGACTAGCTCCCCTGGCCGTAGCAACTACAGTTACTCTTGCTCCTGCCAAATCCTTACTTCAGGGGATTAAGGTAGTTTACTTGCTGGCTGATAAGTCAAGTAACGAAGCCTAAGATTAGATGACTGATTAGATTACTAGGTTGTTTAACTGAGGTTCTCCGCCTCGCCTAAGTCTCATATCTTAAAGTAAAGAAAAGACTATAACTCAACAGCAAGCTGCCTTTACTTGGCTTCAAGTCCCAAAACCCAAAAGGTGTTATAAGTTGGAAGCTAAGAAGCTACTCGTTTATGAGTAGGAGTTCCCATCGGTCCAGAACTAGAAGTAAACTCAAAACCTGGATTTGGCGAAAAGGACCTATTATTTGCTATTTGCATTCTCCTACTCCTAATAGTACCCATTATTCTTATTCTAAAGTACCATTAGAGCTCCTTTTCCCGACAACAGAGGGGGGATCTTACTTTCTCAAGTCATACGTCTTTTGTTCAGCCACCGATAGTCAACCACATGTTTCATAAAGTCCAGATTCTATTCCCAAACAAATCTCATTCCTCTTTGAAAAAGTCCTCGTTCTAAAGAAAGTCAACTTAGGCTCTGTTAATTCCGAATTGAGAGATGAAAGGAGAATAGAGGAGAAAGAGAGAGAGAGAGAGAAAAGGAAAAAGAAGATGGTAGAAGAGAAAGGATGATAAAATTAGGGCTCAAGAATGAAGCCCTCCTTCATTCTATTAGATAAAAAATGACATTAAAAAAAAAAAGGATTATACAAGTTTCAAAAGTATACTAGTATATCCCTACTAAACACTACCGTTGGAGCATAGATGTTAATCATGCCCAACTTGCACATTACTAGCTCGATCAGTCTATCCCTTGAGAGTGCTTTAGTAAATACATTGGCTAATTGGTTACGGAAAGCAACATGTGGTGTGATATGGGACTCAATCTTTTCTCTTAATGAAGTGGCAATCCACCTCAATGTGTTTAGTCCTATTATGAGAAAGTGGATTGTTGGCAATATGTATAGCGGCTTGGTTATCACAGTATAGCCTCATGGGTACTTCTACCACCTCGCCAACCTCTTCCAAGAGAGACTTGATCCATAATCCTTCGCACATACCTTGTGCCCTGGCCCTATACTCAGCTTCTGCACCCACTATAGTTGCCACCACTGATTGCTTTTTACTTTTCCAGGACACCCCCTAACAAATGCACACCATCCTGAGGTTGATCTCCTGTCCTCTACTGAACCAGCCCAATCAACAATGCCAGTGAATGAGGAGATCGACACGCGGGGGCGTCGACGGAAAAAACATCCCAACTTCGAAACCCCCACTGATGAAAGGTCAACCCCCGCGGCTGCGGAAGTCAAAGAAAGAGCTACAACTATCATACTAACCAAAAATGCAGCGCTATGAGGAGATTTGTAGGAAGGAAGGCTTACTGCTTTTTGGTTGTTACAAGCGAATAGCTTTCCGGTTGTCTGCTAGCCTGTATAATAGTAAGAGCCCCCGATGGCTTCTTTCCTTCCCTTCTAGCATCTCCCGTAGCGGAAAAGGGACCTCTTGCTTCGAATCAATCCTATCATTATCATCAGTAGGGGCCTAATGCCAGTCTTCGAGGCAAGCGAATCAATCGTATCAACCTTTCCGGCACTAATCCTTGTGCTAATTCTTGTAGTGCTTGACTCAGTCTATCCGTCAGTCCTAAGTCCTAAATCCGTCTCGATGGAATAGGCTTGGATGACCTCTCCTTCCTTTCATCTTTGGCATCTCTCTTACCTTACCACTTTAGGGACTACCGGAATAGAATAAGACTGGTAGGAAGACTTCCAGGACTTGGAATGATTACTCACGCCGGTAAAGCAGTTACAACCACACTTCCATTCACTCACAGAACAATAAAAAGACTTGACATCGCTCCTCACTCAACGAAGACGAAAAAGGAAGGAATTGCTTAAGTAAGGGGAGCAGCTTCACTCGCTGAGGCAAGAAAGAGAAAGAAGGAATGAATTGCTTCGAAAAGCAGTTTTTAAGGATAAAGGAATAGTGTTCCAGCGGCCTGAAACAAAAAGCGAGATGCCAGTGGGGATAGACCCGGCATTAATAGAAAGTGAACGAGCAAGACCGGGAGAAACTTCAATAACAAAACCAAGAGAAGGAATTGATGCGGCTTTCGTAATAGAAAAACGTGAGGTAAACCCTAAGACAAGGTACCTTAAGCGATAGCGCAATGGGATCCAAAAGGAAAAGCAATAAGCGTACGGGGCCCTCCAAGACCCGTGCTTTACTTAAAAGTGGATAGGAATGAAGGCTTACATAGACTTGTTGAGCTGAAAGCGAGCCCAAACTTATTTATGATATGGGACAGCTTAGGCCTTATCCGATACGGCAAGGGTGCTTACACATGGAACCCCATTTCCTCCTTCTTTCTTATCTGATTCTGATGGCTTGACAGAGTCAGGGACTAATGGGACTGGGACTGAGAATGGTAATCTAGAAAGTTTACCTCGTGGACTTGATTCTAAAAAGCGGGCGACCTCAAGCATTCGGCTTGAAATAAGCCTTAAACCATTTAGAGACTAGCGGCGATTGAGCTTTGGTGGAACATGATTCCCGAGCTCCTTTAATGGTCATTGCTAACAAGCTATTCTGTCAAACAAAAGAGTGACTTCTGTCGGGGATGGAATTTCATTCCTGACAATCAGTCTGATTCCAACAAGAAGGCAAGCAACTTCAAGCTCTCACCTATCTCAAAGGAGATGTTCTAGAAGAAGCTCTTTGCCGGATAACCTTGGACAAATCCTATGCAAGAAGAAGCTCTTTGGCACAAAGAGAAAGAGTTGGGATTGAGCTTTTTCATTTCGTTATGCCAAGAAAGGGCTATTTACGTAGCAAGTAAGTCTAGGCTTTCCCAACTTCAACTCCAGGTAAGGCGTAAGCACTTTTCTTTTAGGGCTTAGGACGAGAAGATTTTACACTAGCTTTAGACCTAGAACCAGCTGACTTAACATGCCTCCTAGACCAGCTCTCTTCTTTGAGTAGCTTTCTTCCTTCGGTAACGGAGTCTTAGCCTTGGGATACTACTTTTCCAGGAAATGAGCTTAGTGATGGGCTGTATCGCTAGGTAAACGGGGATCAAACCCTAAATCAAGAAGCACTCGATCTATCGCTCACTTGTTGAGTAAAGTCAGCAGTGTAGAGAAGTGATCGAAGCATGGGTTCAAAAAATCGACTCTACATACTTAAGATATTTTGGATTGGGGCCGCAAAGAAAAGAACTTCCAAATCAAATAGATCTTTGCTAGCACCGGTGAAGTCTTAGCTGTCGAACAAGCAATGAGGGGTGAAGCCCAGGCTCTAACGAATATTGAAAGAAGGATTCAAAAAGTCTATAAGAACTTCTTTTTCCTCCCTAGCTGTAGAGGCTTCTTTCTTCGCTAACGCTTGGGAATTCCTAGAGAAAGTAAGTTGAGTTCTATTTCTAGCTTTTTCCTAACTCGAAAAGAGATTTCTCTATCTAGCTTTCACCCTCTAGGTTACCTTAACTGAACCCAATCCCATCCTTCTCGTTCGATCCGTGCTTTTAACGAATTACCACTTATTCTGTGGCCTCTAGCCTTCTACCCCTCTCCTGACGTCGAGCCGCTTCGCCCCTTAGTCCAGAGCAGGAGCAGCGGATTCGCCTACTTCAAAGTCTAAAGTAAATAATCCGGATTTCCCCTCTTTCCTTCAAGCAAGGCTGACTTCATTAGCTATAGGTAGACTTCACACAAATCCAATCGTACAAGCAAGTAGATCAACATCAACGTTGAATAGTTTCATTCCATCTAGGGTTCCCTGCAAACTTCTTATATCTACCGGGGCAACAACCTCTTCCTTGAAGACCCTGTATTGCTTGTCTTTCTTCTCCTAGTTACTTCTTGGATTCGCCGCAAACAGATGACTAAAAGCGCTTACTAAGCATAGTCCCGGAAATTCCAATGCAATTAGCAGCGAATCTTGCACTTGAGGAGCAGATCTCTATCTGTAAGAGCAGATTAGGCGCATGCCATGGATGCGAACTTTAACAAAGAACTTAGTTAATTAAAAACTTTAACTTTAACAAAGAACTTAGTTAATTAAAAGGCTCTGCGCAGCAATTTTCCTCGTAGGCAGAGGTTGGACAGAGACTCAAACATATAAGGCAAAGGTGTGCAGGAAAGGCACCCGGACTTATTTCCAATCGCATATAGAGTGAGCGAAGCACGGGTAGATCCCATTACAGATTGAGTAGGGGGAACCCCAACTAAAGTAGCAAAGAGAAAGTCAGCAGCAATTGCTAATCTCTTGATCTATGCACTTTCAATAGCACGCAGAGGTGAGGATCGACTAAGCATTTCCCTCGACATAAAGTAGGAGAACTCGCCCAAAGGGAACATTTAGAGTTGTTCCAGAAAGGTCCGCAGGTGAAAGAAAAGAGACTGGCTCTCTCTATCTATTATACTTATACGCAATATCTTGAAAGGCGAAGAGTGACTACTTCTTTCTGCTTGTATTGTACTTCCTGTTCCTGTAGTGATACAGGACTCGTGCAAGAGCGCTTACGGAGGCTTAGAATCCAGATCAGATTCCATATCTGATCTTTCCCAAACCAAAGCCGAATGCTTACTTCGAAAGTGCTCTTAATCACTTCTTTACTTGGCCTTCTCTCTCTCTCCAATCCAATAGCAAGAGAAGGTAGAGGAAGAAAAAACCTTATGAAAAAGCTTAATGCTTACTTAAATACTCTTTTCCGAATCATGCCTTACCCTACTTCCTTCATGCCTGATCTGAATGCCATTGATTACCTCCTTCATGCCCGTGGTCTGCTTTGCTCGTGGCTAGGGGAGCTTTCTTCTCTTCAGACCAAGAATATCGTATGTGATGTTAGAGAGCATGCTCAGGCTAGTTGGCTGAGGATTCTCCGATAACGAATTCTGCTTCTTTACCTGGAGCGGAAAAATGGTTAAGGAATATCTCAGAGCCGATGCGCGATCTCCGTGCTTTCCCACTCCGGGGGAGCGGGGAAGAATCCGCATGGGGGGTGGACCGGTACAACTCAGAAAGAATAAAAAGAGGAAGCCCTATCGCCCGAGAAAAGGGGGTTTAACAAATGTTGGGCCACTGACTTCGAAGCAAGAAGGATTTTGAGTCCCTTGCTCCAGAACCAGGATTTTAAGTCCTGTTGCATCTTCTCTCGGCGAAAAAAAGGTCCTACTTGCATGTGTTAAGCATATAGCTCAACCATAGTGGATGATGAAGAAAGTACTGAACGATGAAAAAGGAAGCATGGGAGGAGCTTGCTTCAATCGATGGCGTATATTATATAATAACATAAACATAGAGTAGAGTGAAAGGGTCCACCCCGAAAGCCGGGTAAGGACAGTTTTCACATGCCACAGTTAGGACTTGCAAGTACGATACTGACTCTTCACTTTATCAAAATTGACTAAGTATAAAGTGAAGTGTGTACCGGCTTTGTTGACCGTTAACTTTAAGCGGGCGAGCTTACTAAGCTAAGTGAAGGCCCTCTCGTGCAGGCAGGGGTTAGCTTTAACACTATACAAAGACCACTACGAAAGAAGGACCAACGACGATGAAGGAGATGTGAGCTCGGTTTGGAATAATGGACTTCCTCTTTCGATGAAAAAAAGGACCTTTTTTCCGGAACTTAAGGTGCGCCCCGCCCGGAGATAGCGAAATCTCCCCAACCTAAAAAGGGGGGACGTGCTTTATCCGAAACGTACTAAATATAGTAAAAATCGTAAAGGCAGATGTAGTAGGGGTTGCAAACCAGACGGTACACAACTTGGTTTTGGAAGATATGGCACTAAAAGTTGTAAAGCTGGTCGTCTTTCATATCGAGCCATTGAAGCAGCGCGTCGGGCTATAATCGGACAATTCCGAAGAAATGGTAAGATATGGGTAAGAGTTCTCGCGGATCTCCCTATTACCGGGAAACCTACAGAAATAAGAATGGGAAGAGGAAAAGGAAATCCTACGGGTTGGATTGCTCGTGTTTCTACGGGACAAATTCTATTTGAAATGGATGGTGTGAGTTTGTCAAATGCTCGGCAAGCCGCTACATTAGCGGCGCATAAACCATGTTCGTCAACCAAGTTTGTTCAGTGGTCGTAACGTAATTGCTTAGTGGGGGGGCCGGGATTATGAGAATTAGGCGAAGTCGTTCTTCCTGAACGACGGAAGTCAAAAAACAGAGAGGGAGAGGAACTCCTTTTGTAAGAGCCGAAATTTTACGATGAACTCTTTCAGACGTACGACCTATAAACTCAAAATTCTCCAGTCTGGCCAACAAGTGAAAAAAAAAAGAAAGAGAAGAGCTTTCTGTCTGGTAGCAAAGTCCAGTCTGGCCCGGCCCTCTCACGAGAGTCGAAAGCAAGGGTCAATGGACGGATCTTTTAGATAAAGATTTTGATCCGAGGTAGGAAACAAAGATGGGCCGGCCCTCCAAGCAACTTCTTTTGAGAGATAAGCGGAGTAAGGGTCTAAAGACTGTTACCAATAGCAAGGGGCAGTCTTAGTCTTAGAGAAAGAAGTTCCTTAACAACTCACTAGCATCCTCCTATCTAATATATGTGTCAAAGATCGTATTCTCTCCATCTTATACTTATATTTCCTGGTATGAAAGAAGTAGCTAGCTCCCTCACAGTGGGATTCCCTCTTGCATTTGATGCCATCTTATTATACGATGCATGCCTCCTCTTCCAACTGAAACTCATTCAAAAGTATGCAGCTTCTTATATTGCCTTTCTACCCGGTCTGAGCTCCTAACTCGTTGACTCACGGATGTCACTGGGGATCCTCCATTGCTTTCGCCTGCTCTTCTCATTTTGCTTGGATTGCACCTTGAGCTGAGCCGGGTGCGGATATGCCGACAATTCTTCTTCTTTTTGCTCCTCTTGTGAAGAGCTTTTTTTGTTTAACTTCCCCGAGGATCACTCGCTTCCTTAACCCATATGCCCGTACCACCAAAAGCAGTTATTCCGACAACAGATGCGGATGAAATGGCTGCTTTTTATCTTCTTGTATCTACGTCAACTTATGATTCAAAGTGTGCTTTTGCTTGAACTGAATCCTGAAATAGGTAAAAACCCGGTGAGACCGTCTTCCCAAACTCCACTTCTTCAACAAGAGAAAAGATCACATCGGCAAGAGCAAGTCAAGTCTGAAATGCCTCAGAAGCAAGTCTCGGCTTAGCTGCATTACCTTCCTACCGATGTCATACGTCACTCTATTATGACCTGAGGTGAACTATCTTAAGCCTCGAAGTCACTTCTCCACCCTCTCGCCTGGTGAGCAAAAAGGCTTTTAGCTGGCCCAAAATCCATTTTCTTTACCCCCTACTTCTACTTAAGCCGAATCCTCTGATACGGCTACGCTCCTTCAAGTTCAAGCCTTTGAAACTCTTGAAAAGAGCACCCTTCTTTCTTTCTTTGCTAAAGAGTAGGAGTAAAAGAACCCCAGATTCTCGGACTAAACACAAATCTCCTAAATAAAGAAAAATACCCCGTATTAATTGACATGGATTACTAGATCTGTGTAAGACCGGTTTGCGCTTGGTGGAATTTATGTCATTCTTTACATTGAGTCCTAACCAGACTCCGTGTACGGATAGAGAAGGAAACTCGATTTATCCGTTAGTCTAACTAACTCTAACCCAGGATCAATCATGAAGAGGTTTTTCTTCTTCAGTAGCAGATTCGGATAGTGATCAGTAGCCCTCTCGCCCGTCGTATGCTATGGATGTTCACACTAGCCCCTCGATGGCATGGCGGGATTTCCCATTGACTGTTCCTGAGGTTTTTGGGAGATCCTTAATCCCGGAAAGAATAAAAGGCTTGCATTCACCCGTTCGATCAGTTCTACCTCGACTCGAAGCAGACAGTTCAATTGAAGCGCGAACTTAATTCACCAAGGGTTCGCCTAAAGGCAGAAAAAGAGTACTTCGTTACCGGAAAGGCGGGAGCAGGCGCCTAAGAAAGAGAGCCATGTTTCAGATGCCGGGACCTACCAGCCTTCGTATTTAAAGGTAGACGGATGCGTAAAGAAAGAAAAAAGACAGATGACGTAGTAAGCCGAAGGAGCCCAAAGAAAAGAGGTAGCCAAAAGAGTGATTCACTTTATAGAATCATGCCTTTTTACCCCGCTCTGTTCACGAAATCGAATACTAATCAGCCTTGTTGAACCAGGCCAACCTAAGATAGAGCCCAGAGAGAGACTTTTAGGTAATGCAATTGGTGATGAGAGATGCTACTATATATTCGATTTTATATAAGATGGAATAAAATGCTAGTCCACACCTATCGAATCAGAATTCCACGGCGAATCTGGAATGGTTTTCGTGAGTGTAATGATCACCATGGCTTAACGCTCATGAGACTCCCATTGGATCTGGTCTACTCCAATTGGAATCAAAGCTAGCAGCTCACCTGGGACTCAATTCACATTGACCCTTCTCTACTACCTACCCAAAGTCTGCCTTTATTCGCTAGGCGTGGTCTCATATGTAACGATAGCTGGCTGACATCTAGGAAAGGAATCGCTTTCACACTGGTTCGTCTACCTTACATCGGATTGAATTCTCAAGATCCCTTATAAAAAAAATATGTCTTGATAGCTTAAGACATTAAAATAGGTACTCTAGTAATGGCAGTAAAGGATGCACCTCCCACACTAGTCCATGAAGAAAGACCTAAAAGCTTCTTCTTCCCGCTCTTTCTGCCAATAGGCTTGAAGTAAGTAAATAAAAGAGCTGAGTGAGTCATAGCCCGAGTCCAATTGAACATTACCTTTTTACTGATTAATAGAATCACCCCTGAAAACAGTAGACCAGGATTCAAGATTTTCTCCATTGAGAATCGATCTTAACCTAGCCAATTGCAAATAAAATGACTTATCTATTCCCATGGCTTCGCTTAACGCTCTTAACGTCCACGCTCCGCTTTCACAGCTTATAAAGACTTCCACCTATCGGCTCTAAACTTCGTTACCTTGTTTCAGAAGGAGAGTGAAAGCCTTCTTTAAAGATTCTTTATCATAGAAGATGATTCCCAATTGCAGCCTGTTTGTTCTGTTTGTTGATTTCGGATTCTGCCCCCACGGACCTCACGTGTGTGACTCTTTCCCCCTAAGTTTGCTAGTCCGTCCATCCGGAAGAGTTTCCCCCATCTGGATAAGGGCTTTTCTGCCTCCTGTTACTCGTGTATCGTCTTTTGATGCCTAAGTTCTCCTTGACCTATAGCTAGTGATAGTTTTGTCATAGAGTGTGAATGGGGCTCAGCTCTGTATCGATAGGCGTTCTCATTCTCATATAACTTCCTTCTTGATCTGAGTGAGATCTCCCGGTAGGCCTTTCAGTCTTGAAAATGAAGAGCCGATAGGCGAACCCGTAGTCGGTAATCGTTCGATTTGGTCTCTTTCTGTCCTGTATCGCCTCTCTACGAGTTGACCGCACTGGACACTCGTTTAAAGCGGATTTTGAGCAATATCACAGTCAAAGGCCCCAAACGAAGCCTATTGGCTTTCCGCCCAGATGTTTTCGAATCGAGTAAATGTTAATTGGTAGTGGTCAGTCTGATAGTCAAAAGTCAGTAACAAAGGGCCCCTATTCTGGTTCTATTCCACAGGCAGGATAGAATCCATCCATTTCTAATAAGAAATAGAAAGCTCACGTAGATGCCACTCTTAACGGCTAGGCTAAAAGGTCTGTCTCCCTTAGAGATGCTTACTCTCGAGGTCTTTACATTGACAGCTCACTAATGCGTACACGTTAACATAGTAGGGGCGGGAAGGTCAGGTCACGACATCTTATCCTCTGCCAACTTCGGCTCTCTATAGAACCGTCGGTTAGAAAGACAAGTCTTTGTCATTCAGACCCACTCCTCGGTCTCGTTTCAAACATCTAATATTCGTGTGAGGAAGAATCTTTCGAGTCACCTTAACTTAGAAAGAAAGGCTTCTTTGATGGACATCTTTATACAAGATTCTAAGCTCCAGATGCTGCTACCGGGTTTGGAATAGACCACCTATCCGATCTTGATTTCCTTCTCCCTTCCATACGTAATTTATTGATGACTAGCCGCATTGAATCGAATAGGGCTTCCCAGGTTGCATTCGAACCTACGCTATGACCGGTCACGTCACTTAAAGTGCACAGCCGATCGCTCCACCACTGAGCAACTGGGACGAGAGGTAGTTGCCTACGACGTTTTCATCACTACTATTTAGCCTAGCATAGGTGACGGGAGGAGTTATGGAATCCGGGACTTGACATGGATACGAGCTCACGAGGGCACATCTCCTGTTTCAAACATTATGTCTGACGAGAACAAACCGCTGGCTCTCTATTCAGCTTCTTGGCTTAGTCAGCTCTTCTTTCAGGCGCTCCATCAGCAAAGGAGGCGAGGAATGAGTCCGATCGATCTTATTAGCTTATTCCAAAGTCATTGACAAGTCTCCCTCCCTAGCTACTAGAACTATAGGACTAAAGATCATGGTCGTAGGTCAACCTGTATGGAGTTTTACCTGTGCCATCACTAAGGGTGGCCTTCCAACATCAATTGAACCCACCCGAGTTTACTGAAGCTATCTTAGTTGAATTGGACGGTCTAGAGGAGGAAAGGCTGAAGGCCCTAAACACTTGGCTTTCCGAAAAGAGTCATATCATAAGGGATCGTAGGCAAACGGTGACCGGCCACGAAGGCTCTTTGGGCGCTGCTCCTTCTCCTTGTCTCTAGAATAGCTACCTCCCGGACGAGAATACCGGGATTTTCGGAGGATGGCTGCGTGAATGGGGAGAGCTGGAAAGAAGTGGAAGTCCTTACCAGATAGAGGAAAGTCAACTGACGTCAGAGGGAGGCTTACGCACTATATCCACCTTGTCGAAAAAGGAAAAAAGAATGAATGTATAGCTGTAAATACCAAATCCTTAATCAGTAGTGGACTACTAGTTAACACACTACTAAAGCAGAGTAGCCAGCATGCGCACATCATGATTTGCCAGAGGAGCTCAGAGCTCAGCGAATGAAAGAAGGCCGAAAAGAAAAGGCTTTGTCATAACAAAACGGAAGGTGCGGAGCAAGGGGATTCCGAAGAACAAAGAGTTTTCGCCGCTGAGAGATCACTTTTCCCCTCCTCGTGGATGAAAGGAAGCAATGCCAAGTGCCCATGGAGTCTCTTCCCAGACCGGTGAGCGTGAAAGCCATGCTATCAAGAAAGAAAACCAGCCCCTCTTCGACCTTGAAAGCAGCGCTGGAAAGGACGCTTTGCTCCCTGGATCAGTCAGTCCTTAAGTAAGTCAGTAAATAGTCTTCCCGGTAGTGGAAGAGTTCGATTCCCCTTTTTTAAGCTTTAAGCAAATAAGCAATTTACTTTTTTCAAGACTGAAAGTAACGAGCTCTATACTTTGACTATAGGTTTCGAGGATCGATGTAATAATTGACGGACCAACGGGAGAAGAGCTGAAAGCCACTCTTTAGTAGGGTTCGAGTTATTCCATAATAGAAAGAAGTTTTTTTCTTTAGCACAAGGGTAGAAGGAAGCCTAGAGGCAAGGGCGTTAGCCTCTTCCTGAAATTGTGCTTAGTCTCGCTACCTCTTTAGTTGCCGCCCCCTAAAAGTCAGTGCTTGCTGCAGACCGATGAGCATGGATTATCCAGTATTGAGCAGCGGTCTAGCATCCCTACGCCTTATACTAGTCTAAGCCACGCTGGGACTGAGAGTGGAGTCATTCCCGTGTGAATTAAAAAGGAATAGAATTACCTCGGTGTCGGCTCTGCTTGTTGTCGGAGGATGAAGGGATCTTCGCCTTTCTCCCCCCTGTGATTAGGGCTCGCCCGCCCAGTCTAGTACCAAAGCATCCCGGTTCAATACCCGGGAGTAGAAGAGAGAACTCCTCTTTCTCATAAGTAGTGCTTCTCCTTCTCTACTACCGTAGCTGTCGCAAATAGCTAATTTTACTTCTTTTCCCCTTTCCCTCATCTTCCTAATGGTGTTGGCAAGAATCTCTTCGCGAATAGAACTATTATCCTTCTAAGACTTTTAAGGACGCTACAGGTGATCGTAGAAAGAGAGACTTTTTTTAGTTTTTTCCTCAGTTCGGATTCTTATCTGCTTCTCGGGAAGATGAAGAGGAGAGTCGTCAAAGGGATCAATAGTTTTCTTTGAGTCTTCTTGTCTGCGGTGGGGAAAGCATTCCGGTGCGATGTCTCCGGTTTAGACACCTGGCGCCAACCTTCCTAAAACGCTCTGTCTTTAGGTGAAGGCGAGTAGGTCAGCGCCAAAGACTGGAAGTCTATTTAACAATGAAAGACAGATTCTTGATCTTCTAGCGCTTTGGTGCGCAGGCTTGGCTCCGGATCTTTGAAAAAGTCCTCGTTCTAAAGAAAGTCAACTTAGGCATCTTCAAGAGCTATATGCTTAACACATGCAAGTCGTATTAGAAGTGGAATAAAAAAAGACTTTTATAGTACCGAAAAGTATTTGCAAGCAAACCAGTAATGCCACGGGGTTGAGAGTTCTTAGATGAAGCCTATGTTAAACCCACTGGGAAAAAGAAGAGACCTGCCATACTAGAATCTCCCATACCTTAATGCCTACCTTCCGCCTTTTACTATAAGCGAAGATGATTAAGAATATGCGGGCATAGGAAGTTATAAAAATAATGCATGACTTTCAGGGTGAAAATCACATTATTTAATCGCTTTCGGTATTTACTTACTATTGACTTTCAGGATTGGAAAAGTGTTCGTACTACTAATAAGCATTCGGCTTTCGAATCCTCGCTGCGCAATGAAATTCTTGCGTGCTCCTTCGGGTGTGGTTGCAAGATCTCGCTTTCAGGTTGAAAATGTGTATGTAGCTTCCTTGTACAATAGCTCTCTCTCTGAGAGAGTGATCGGGAAGCATTCTCTCTTTCCCTCCGTATCTGACCCACCACCCTTGCTTAGCTTGCTTCGTGGTCTGGCTTGGTCTAAACCTACCTACCTTTAATGGCTTGTTTACGTACTAAACTAATGGTTCAATTTCTTACTTGGCTTCTCTAGCTTGAAAAGCCCTGTGTTATCACTCTTAACCTTCCGATCGATGGTCAAGAACCTCTTTAGGGAGTGAATGACTCATGGGTATGGCGGAAGAAGAATAAGTAATAAATACGACTAGACTTTTAGCTTGAAGGTGGGCAATTGCCTGTTTAAATGAAAGGAAGAGATGAGCGTGATAGGGCTTTACCGGGCTTCTCTAAGGCTAAGGGTAAGACCTTGGTCAATCAGTTCCTAAGGATATGCCTCTAGAATTGCAATTAGATGGTTCCTGCTTTCAGTAGACAGGGAATTGGATGAAGTAGACATGGGATTGGACAGCGGCAAAGAAAGATAGGCCTGATCCAGGAATGGTGATGTCTCGTCCTGACATGGCTTACCCTCCCTAAACCTACTTTAATGGAACATGCCTAGGGCAGAGAAAGGTAAGTTTATCTAGCCCGATAGGCAAAGTTTTTAAGAGAGGGCACTTCGTGGCTCTATTTTCACCGTTAGAGAAGAAAGAAAATACATGCATATAGGCAAACCCCACGAACAACTAAACCATCCGGTTCGGGAGCTCCAAGGAGGAAGAAAAGAAATAGGATTCGGATGAAGAATAAGAAAGAGAGAACGATGCCGAGGCTGAAGTCGAAACCTAAGTCGAAGTTCAAGCTAAAGAAGGTGCCTAAGTTTAATTTAAGTCGATACCAAAGCCGGTCTTTATGTCTTAATATGTCTTAAATAGGGAAAGACCAAGTGAAAGAAGCTCCCCGAAGAGCTGAAAATAGAGGGCAAGCCACTGTCGATGAACTAGTAGAAGTGAACCTGAGTATAGATCAAGAATCCAGGCTAACTTACTCCTCACCGTCACCTCCTTGTGAAGCGTGCGTCATCGCTCAAAATGAAAAAACGAGTCTTAGCACCCGCACAGTAGAGGGGAAGAAGCAGGACATTCTTCGGAAGATAGTTTCAGCATGAAGCTTGCTTGGCATGAACTACGGTTGAAATAGGAGATTCTAATACGAAAACAAAGGTAGAAAGCGAACCAGGAAACGCGAAACTGCGTGAGTGAGCTTAACTCGGGCAAGAAGGAAAGAAAGGCACCTTCGGGCACACAACCGCTGAAGTGAAGGTTTCAAGTCTCCAAACCGGCCAGGAGAGAATAGATGCGCGAAGCAGCCGGTTTGCATTTTAGATCTGGGAATCAACGAGTGAAGAAGCCAGTTGTTCTGAGCGATCCTGAAACAGGGAAGAAAGAGCTCGGTATAGAGTTGGGTGAAGTGAACTTTCAGCATTTCGAAAAGGGAGATCCTCTATAGGGGAAAAGGCTTGCAAAGAATCTCCTGATTCGACGTCTTGTAGAAGGGTGCCACGGCTTTTTGGCGCTTCAGAAGATTCTTCCCTGAAGTCTGACCCATGCAAGCAAGTCAGTAAATTCAGTAGCAATCTGCTTTCAAGCGGCTTTCCTCACAGCACGGGTTTGTTGGAAAAAGAGATTCTTATTCCCTAGTCGCCCAAGTGTGGGTCACTTATATCTTCTATTCAAGCAAGATATAGATCTTTCCTAGTGAAGAAAGAAGAACCTCGGGAATGATTCATCTAGAAAACTTCGGTAAGTAAGCTCTTTCATTCCATGCTGTCTGCCGGTCACTGAGCTTGCGAGAAAGAAACAACTCTTTCTCTAAAGTAAAGCAAATAACGCTCTCGAGAGAAAGCAGCAAGACGCTGACTGGCTCACGATCTCAGCAATCTGAACCTGTGAATACAGATCTCCTTACGTTAGATAATGCTCTTATCAATGTGAGCGAAGATGACGGGGATACGGCAAAGAAATCGTGGGGCAGTGCCCAAACTCTTCGAGGAGAGATTTTCTTCCTTCCTAACATATTCCCACAAGATAGTTAAAGCCAGCTGAGTCATCCCTGACGTTCACCTTCCGCCGTAGAGGAAGATTTCTATTCATAGAAAGAGTTGCACTAGCGGTAGGCACCTTTGGTTTTGGCATAGCTCTCTTCTGATGATGGCGAGGGGACTATTAGGGAATTTATATAAATATAAAGAAAGAGAATGGAAAGTCTGAGGCTGTTCTCAATGAGCTTCAAAGAGAGTCTGCTCACTAGGATGCGAAAACCACTGCTCGGTCTATGGCTATGTCGGATTTCGATGCCCAAGTGCTCCAGCTTTCGAGGAGAGGGGTACGGGGGGTGCTCTTTCAATCCCCTGGAGTTCCCCTTGTTGTCAAAGGGCCTAAGAGCCTATGCTCCGAATTCCGGTAAGGAAGAAATTCATTGATAACAGATCATTGCTAAGAAAGAAGAGTCACGTTAGCAGGCTCAGGGGCCCGTTCCCCTTCGCGTCAGGGAATATGGCGAAGAACTGGGCATTCATCTTCCAAATGAGAATGTCTACTCCTGGAATGCCGATCGATATATCGACGAAATTTCGAGTTTTTGACCAGCAAGGCATTGAATCACTTCCAGGGTCCTGGGTGGAGCTTGCGAGGACTGGCATTTCAAGGACGATCAGTCCGGATTTGACCGATATCGACATTCTCGCCAACGCCTCATATTATTAGAAAAGGGCCCATCTAATGAGATAATGACAGAAGCCCTGAAAATCCTGCTGCTATGGCAGGACGGGTTATCCATTTCATAGGCGAGGGTGGTTCGAGGGCCCCTTGGTCAAAGGAAGGCAAGGCATCTCTTATACGATGTTCACCAATCGAAAAGCCAGGTTTAAGTGAGGCATCCCATTCGTAAAAAGCTTCCAATCTGGTATACTCTCTTGAATTGTCGTAGCTAAGGCCTTTCTCTTGCGAGTAGAGTTTCCGATCTGTTGTTTGAACCTTCCTCCACTCCTACGCAAGAGTCTAATCATGATCTTGTCACTGAAACAGGAGCGTCTTCCTTCGAAAGAGCTGCTATTCCGGCCCGATTTCTTGGCCCTGTCATTGTAGTAGCCGAGGCCTTTCGCAAGTAAAACGCTCAGGCCTTGGTGGTTCCACCATTCTAGTTTGGTGGTTCGTTTTGAGGCGATCGTTGATATTTTCGTTTCAATCGGTGCTCATATAAATCTCTTCCCAGCAGCTGCTTATGGATAATGCTTCTTTTGATCAGTACTTAACTCAGTTATTTCAGAGCGCACCTTGCCTCAGTTTAAGTCTCTTTCCTCATCTCCGGTATCTTCATCTCTGGCCTGCTCCGCATCTGATCTCTTAAAGGACTACAGAACCACTACTCATTCCTCAAATATTTATGACTAAAAGCCCACTCCGTATCTGGGCATTTGGTGCGGTTTGGCTATGCTCGTTTTCTTCCTTCAAACACATCTCAACGCCAGATCGCCCCCTAAGTCTTCGAAAAGAAAACAAACTTCCTTGCCTTTAGTAAGAGGAAGTTTGTTTTCACTCTTATTCAACCCGAGATGGGAATTTATTGAATACGAATTAAGCCACTACGCGCTAACTAGAAATATCATAAGAGAAGATGCCATCGAATCGGCTTTTAGAGATTGAAAGCTAGCTCCGGGGAGAAGGAATAGTCTATGAAAGAGATAGTCTTAGTACACCCGAAGGAAAAGGGAAAGCTTTTAGGCCTAGTAGCACGGTTGAAGTCCAATCCGTGTGAGTATGAAGCCAAGCCGCTTTCAAGCTCTCCAACGCTAGCAATGCAGTAAGGGTTCATTCCAAGCGAAGCAGTAGCAGTCCAAGGAAAGCAATTAGGTCGGTGCGGGAAAGCAAGCAAGCCAATCAGTGAGTCATTCCAATCAGTCCTTGCATTCCGGGCAAGCTTTAAAAGACGGTACCAATGCTTTCTCTTTATAGTTTTTAGATAGTAAGTAGTGAGCCAGTCAAGTAAGGCAGTCTCCGTCCGCGAAGACAATTTTCACTGTTCACAGTGCTATCGATCCCGAATCGGGTTTTTCTATAGGCAATGATTGAAAATTAAGTGAAGCAGGAATAGCCCCCCCATACACAGACCTTTTCTCTTCTTATGGATATACTTTGCTCGGGAAATGCTGCTTTGGATGAAAAAAACTTTGAATTTGTAATTTGGAAGAATTTCCTGACCTGACTAAAATCAAGGTTGCGTAAGCAAAGCCGACGAAGGTTGCATAGTAAGCTTAGTGAAGGCAATTTGGTAAAGTAGCGCTAGAAAGAGGTTGCGTAGCAATTCAGACTAGCTTGCAAGGCTAGCAATAGGCAATGCTTTGGCATTCTGAACATTTGCTGTATGTCAAATCAAAAAAATTGTGTGAACCCGTTAACCAATTTCTTGGCAGCATGTGGAATGAGGTTCGGTTTACGAACTTCGAGTATGTCTTTCATTTGATTGACCACTAATTGCGAGTCACGGCATACTTCCAATCCAAAGACTTCGCTCCCTGCGCGACTTGCATCCCATTATTGCAAGCAACCTGTATTCTGCTACGTTGTTGGAGCATGGTTCGGGCGTAGGCGTTTGGAATCATGTGGTTGTCGGGGGAATTCAGCACGATTCCGACCCCTGAAACTTCTTTGCCATACTCGTTCATTCTGGACTCGAAATCTGCCTGCCTTAACTTAAGAATAGACCAGGTCGGCTCTTCTAGTGCCATTTCTAAGCTTTTTGAAGACCTTCTTGCAACTTGGAATTTGCCCGGATGTGCTGCGAGGTTCAGCTAGGTTGTCGACGTTGTCGTTCAGACAAGGCGCAGCAATGTCGCCTTGCAAGGGTTGTTTGCAATAGACATCTGCTTCCTAGGCTAGGCCAGTGGTGATGTTCTTCATTTAGGGAAAGAGCTAGGCGAACTGAACTTCGTTCCATTGTTGCTTCTCCCGCCCACGAGGGCCAGGCAACTACGCAGTTACGCGACGTCCTTTCTTCAGCAGTTTTCCATGACAAAGATTTCCAAGACATGAAGCCAAGGGCGTGTGATTTAACTTCTCAGTCTTTGAACTATCAGACGTTGAAAGAGCAGTAAGGACTAATTCTTTCGGGTACAAGCATAAGCTTGAGCAAAGAAAGAATCCGGTGTATGAGCATACCTTTGAATAAAAGGGTACGATCAAAAAAATAGAAAGAACCGAAAGAGACTTTCTAATGGGAATCGCGGGTGCCGTAGAGAGAGCTTCTCATAGAAAGAACTGAAAAAATCCATCATTGGCTTAGGATAAGATAATCATCTGTCTTTGAGGAAAGAGAACATAGATTAGATGACGATGTAATCATCTTTTTTGGAAGGACCCCTACCCCTAGCCTTAAGAATAGATGAGATATCTGTCTTTGTGCCACATCCGACTTGTATGACGATGAGAGAGAGTCTGCCTTTCAACATCCCATCGGTCTTTGTATCTGGCCTGGCTACATCTCCGACTTGCTCAAGCGAGTCGATTCTCTATGCAAGTTGATCTATAAAGATGCAAAGAAAGTAGAGGGGAACGAGTCCAACAAAGAGAGTGCTATGCAATCATTTTGATGGTATCATTATCATAGCCGCAACGGCATAACTGCAGCTAACCATACATCCTCATCAAGGCAGTTCATGGCTTCCACCATCTCTTCTCAAATGGCAAGAAAAGCATCTTCAACTGAATCTACTATCACAGATCTTGGGCAGTGAACTTCGCAGAGTTCTTCACTGCTCCCCTCATCAGGTTTCATTTCCACTTTACCTAGTTACTTTAGTTTAATACCTTACAGGCCATTTATTCCTAATGTTCCCACTGCATTCCCTTACGCGAAACCAACTAGAACTCCCTCTCCGCTCTATACGGAAAGGGGAGCTTCCCTCCGGGTTTCCGTCCCGCAAGGAAAATAGATACCGATCTAGTCAGTGAAGGATAAAGAGGGGGAACCAGGCCTAAAAGTAGACGCTGGCATGAAAGAGCAAAGCAGGCATGAATGCAAGAGCTTTTATGGTTCGGTCAGTGCTGGGGTAACTTCCTTCCGGGAAGTCAGTCTCTCTTTTCCTTAAGTTATAATAATAATGTATATACATTATTATTATAAACTATAAAAAAGAAGAAAGTTCTGTTCCCGGATCGGAGCAAGGACTTTGCAAAATGACTTTTTCCCGCTAGGTTCAATCTAATCAATCAATCTTCAGGCAGGCAGGGTTTTTGACCTAACGGAGTACTGTCTCCATAGCTTGTAGTCAAGCAAGTTAGGCCTAAGGAACGGAATAACCAAGCAGGGAAAGATCAGCCTGATCTGAGATTGCACTAAAAAGGAAGAATCATTGATTGCCAATCCCCATAAGAAAGAATAAAGCGCCTCTTGAAAAGCCGTGATTCCGATTCCGTTCCCTCAAGCCTTTTGTAAGACTTTGCTTCTTTCCTTTGCAACGCCATAAGCAGTATTCCCCCTATGAATCCCCGGATCTGCGAAGCCTTTCGAGGATTACCCTTTCTTTCGGAATCTATCTTTGGCTAAGGTAGTCAGAAGCCTTGGCAGCCATTGGTGCAGCCAACTTGGGACCTTCTTCCTTGGAGGCCCCTGTTACCTCCTTTCTATCCTCAGCCCATCAGCTAAGCAATTCAAATACCGCAGACCATTTCTTTGCCTTCGTGAAGAATCATCCTCTTCCGCCCCCAAGGGCTCTATAAGGCCGGGCATTAAAACAAGAGTTTCCGGGAAATCCCCTATTTGATATAGTTTTAGGACCTTATTTTGGTATATAGACACTTGTTATTGACTCTCAGGTGAGGGAAAGGAAGTTTCTATATTCCCAACCTCTCTTAAGGAAATTGGGGGGAAAGGGGGACTAACCGACGACTAGCACTTTAACTTGAAACAATCTAGCTAGTTCCAACAAAAAGGATTCTTCCATTGGATATCTTTCATAGGAATCCTGAGGAAAAATGCATTATTTACTTGGGACTTTCCTGAAAGCAGGAATCTATACCATAAGCTGCTATCGAACCGAAAATCAAACCCTGACGTGCCTTTCCTTCCCGACTGTGCGTTCTACTTAGCTTTCGACTTTCCGTTGTCAAGCCAGCCCTTCTCAGGCCTTCTCTTATCAGGCCTTACTGTCAATAGTGCTAATTCGGTTCTGTTTGGCTTTAGTAGATGCATGCTGCTACTAATTGATGATAACGACGGAGAGAGAGTCGACACTACTTCTTTTCTATCTCCCCCAATACGTTCTAGCCTGACTTTCTACTTTGCCTTACCGTCACCGACCTTTCCTTGCTTTGCTTCAAAACAGGGTCGAATACATCCCTTTGTGGTGGATCGACGAGCCTAGCCAGGAGTGTGGTTGGTGTCACCTCCCGTGCGCTAGCTGTGCCTTTGCCGGATGTTTATTCGCCCACTCCTTCACAGAGCGATGACTAAGAGCGGGGAATTCTGTTAGTAGAGCCTGAAAGTAGCGCTTGGTTCGATTCTTACCACGGACGGAGATACATTTCATCCATATCGCCGACCTCACATGGACGGAGATGCTTATCATATCACGGCTTCCAAAGATGCGGAGACAGGGGGCTACTACTGCGATCTACTGATCACGACTCTAGTTCACTAGCGAAATTCCCCTTATTCCGTGGCATCAGAACTTCCATTCTAGGCTTTCCGCGCTTTCCGCCTAACCTAACACGGGTTTACTAGTTTAATTAGGCTCATTCCTAGGTAAAAAAAAAAAAAGGCCAGTCTGCAGTTTTTTTTTGGAAACCGCCAGCCGCTTCCATTTTTTCTCTCTTCAACGATCGATCCCAACCGGAGCTTTCAAGCACAACTACAACTACTCCGATCTCCGGAGAGAATAATAGGTCTACGCGATGCTTCGAGGGCAAGCGGTCGAATCCGGACGTTTTGAATGAAAGAAGCTTTGCTTCAATCTTATATGCGTGATCTTCGCTTCGTGCTGCTGATGTGTCTTTTGCTTGGGATGAGTGCGTGGTGGGCCTTGCTTCCGGTTATTGATTTCTCGTCTACTTAGGTCTTGTTTAATCGCCTGAAAGAAAGAGAGTGAGCGCCCCTCTCGGGTGAGGAGGAATCCGCCTGGAGCGAGCCAGGTATGGGATCTTTCCTGCGGAGGGCATGAGGGAGTGAGACTGAAAACCTCATGCTGGCCGTCTTATCCGCCCTAGATTAGATGATTGGTAAATGAAAAACAGGAACTTGGGTACACTTCTTTTTTAGCATGCGTAGGAAAAGTTTGAGCTCCGCCTTCCTACCCGCCATTTCATGGTTGTTTCAGAGGGGATGATGAAAGAGATAAAGAAGGATCTTGATTCCCAAGCGCTTAGTTGGCCTCATGGATGATCGGAATGAGGGGGTTCTACTTCTTGTTGGCAAGCCACTCGACCTTAGTATCGCATAGTAGTTCCAGTCTCCAATAAGCATGGGTCTCCTCACTTATCCCTCTCCCAACCGGATCTCCTTTATTATGGGTTCAAAGCCTATATGCTCGCTCTTGCCTATGCTCTCGATGACCTGTCCATACGCTCGTACTTTTTTTACTGATCGAGTCACGCTTCGGCCTTGACTTCCTCCCTTTTGCCAGTTTCACTAACGGAGATTGACAAATTACACTTTGACTACGGGGAAAGATACACCTTCAACAGAGAAAAGACTACTCATATCCAGGAAAAGTCGAGATAAGCCTAACGGAACCAGAGTCGATGAACCTCGAACTACTACTACTAACAAAGAAAGAGAGACTAATTACCTTACAACTCTGCCTATTCCGAAATCCATTACCTGCCTAAGATGCCAAGTCGGGGGAGAATCTTAAAGGCACATAGTCGACTTACCTTCGAACGAATAGGACCAAAAAAGAATACGTCCCTCATCGAGTGATCGGACATTGATCGATTCAGGACTGAGCCCCTCAGGCCTTACCGATTAGGCAGGAAAACGACCTTTCTGGCTATCTTCGTCCTGGGGGGGCTTAGGATTCAGTACTTATCGCTTAGGAAAAAGACCCTTCTGGCTTAGCTGCTCATCCTGTAGGCACTTAGCTCGAGACTTCGGGTCTCGTACAGTGGCTTACAAAGCAGCTTACTAGCGCTTTCAAGTGGCTTAGGCTTGCTAAAGGATGGCCATAAGCTGGCTTTTTTGGAGCTTAGCCTAGGATAGTACCAGAAAGGGTCCGCCCCCTCCCCAAACCTCTACCCGATCGGTCCTTCGTTACGCTCTCATTTCCTAACTTTGACTCCTGTGTGTGGTTACCTCGCTCGAGACCTGCTCGATTGATTAAGTCGGACTTGCTCGATTCAAGGGATGAGTTCGTCCAGTGCTCGCTGTACTCGAGTCCATCGCTCGTCCTTGCCAACATCGAGCAAGTACGCCTGAATCGAGAAGTCAAGCACGAGCTGAAGCCCCTATCACGTAAGGCTCCCTCGAGCTTGTACGAAGGAAGGACTTATTTAGAACTCATTCGATTCGAGCCCCTGACATCCGGTTACGGTACTTACCGGCTAGACAGAGACAGAGAGAGATTGAATTATTAACAGCCAAGACAGATCATAGGCCAGAAAGATCAGTCTTTTATCTTTGCGTTGCTAGGCGTCTTAGTGTAGACTTACTTAGGACATATATGGTGAGCTCGCTACCATAGACTACGCGTTCAATTGCGGTTGGCTCGTTACGTGGACTTTGAGACTAAACACTCGCAGGCTTTCTGTCTAGATTCGGATACCGCTCGCGGGCCTTGCTTTCTTTCTTTCTCTTTTCCTCCGAAGGTCTTTTCCTGTTGTTTGAGAGAAAGCGTAGTGCGCGTCCGCTCTAAGCATCTGCATCCGCGCGCTCTCATTCGCGTTAAATACAAGTAAAGACTAGAGCGGAGCGCATAAGGCACTCAAGCGTGCTTCAAGTGAGAAAAATTTGATAAACTTATTTGCTTACGCGCACTGCTGCTTCCACCTTTCGTACATTTATACTGGTCCAGACATTCGAATAGCGAACGAAAGACCAGGAGATTGGATCTAGAAAGCACTTCACGCAGGGTTGACGCCAGTGTGGCCCTCATTCAGCTGGAAGTAGGAAATCAATCCCGGCACGACCGATGACTTAGTCTCCTTCTCCGCTTCGACTCAACCACCTAACCTCTTAGAAAAGATCCGATAGATAGCAGCTACCTAAGGCGCTTTTAAGCCCTTCACCAATCACGGTCTTTCATCTAGTAAGTCCTAGTACTATGTTCTCCAAGCTTGACTAATAGAATAGGCAGGCCTTTTAGAGAGCAGTAGAATTAAGGGTTAGCTCTGCCTTGTTGTGATAGGGGGGTGAGGGGAACTGCTCAGAAATGTTTTAGAAAAGCCGAAACCAGTGCCATCCTCAAATAACCCAATGGGCGTACGAATATCCGCTTCGAAAGGACCAAGAGAGTCTTTATCTCCGCTACTCTTCGCATCTCGAAAGAGAAATGGTAACGGGGAAGGTGCGGAGCGGCGATTGACCTAATAGGAAGACATGGGCCATTACTACTATGGTGACACCTATAGCTGTCTCGAATTCTAAAAGCTTAGAAAAGCAAGTGTTAACTTGTGTAAGGAGATATTTCAACATACTTTTTTCGATGAAAATGGGAGAACTTGAGGAAGCAAGAACTCTTAGGCAACTCGAAAAGGAGCGAATTGACTGCCATCCCCACCCAATAATCTTTCCCTATTAGCTTCTTCCTTAGTTACTGTTTTACCTTCCCTAAGGCGGTATAACAATAAGTAAGGAGCGCCCCTAAGGTAAGGGCGGGGGGTAGGCGGAGACTGTTTCTGAGGAACGAATCTCCGTAGCTCAGTACTTCAAGCACTGCCTTTCCGTCTTTCTTTTCTTGAAGATACCTATAATAGGAGGCTGATAGTAGTATAGAGAGGATCGAAAAGCCAACGACGAAGGGAAAAGACAGAGTGGAAAAGAGGGAGTAGACGAGAGGCCCGAGAGTGGCCAATATCCCTGGTACTGAACAGCGGGATGACTACAAAATCTTCTGAAACTATTTCTTGTTCCGTTCCTGATCAACTTGTGGAAAAACAACTAAAGGCAATAAAAGAAGAGTCCCCGAGTCCCAAGCAAACCGAACTTCCTCTGATTGGTTTGTGGAAAAACTAAGGGGCCGAAGGAGCTCTTGAAGGAGCCCACCTCGAATACGCTACTTCTAAAGCTCTCCTTGCTCCATCTCCTTCTTTTCGAAAATCGATGTGGGGGTGATAGTCCGAGTTAAGCATATAGCTAGTCTTCCTTCTGAGCTAAAGGAATGCTTACCGAAGGGCATATCCATCCTATATTATAAGTACTAGGGAATTGATTTGATAAGATCAGCTGGCCGTTCATCAGCGATAAGGGAAAGTTAATAGAGCTTGTCCGGCACAGCACATGCGACGTCCTTCCCCACTGAATCCGTTCGTTCGGAAAAAGAACTCTTTTTTTTTCCCACGGCTGAAACAAAACGCCCCCTACTTGCTCATTCGCTCATGGCTCGCCCCTGTAGCTGTTGGGCTTATGCACTCAGGTGCGCTAAAATACGTCATGGTTTTTTGGTTTTCTGGGTAGTCACCGGAGCCATAATAAAATCAGACCTGTGAGACCTCCCAGGATCCAGCTTGGAAAAGCTATTGGATTATCTGTCAATATGGGTGGCCGATAAAACAACCCTCGAAGAAGACACGATGTCAAAACACACATTTCCATAGAATGACGTACTTTACTTATAAAATATAAAAATAATAATTAGAAATCGTCGATGAAAATGACGGAAGTTTCGACAACCGGCCCATCGAAGAGCTCCTGGACTTGCGCATCAGGCTTTAAAGCAAGCTACCGTGTGGTACCAGTAGAGCTGCTCGAGCCACATCTTAACCCAATTGACGGTACGCTCAAGGATTTCCACTTCCCGGTGAGATCCTCAGGTTTTTCCTTTGGCTTTCACTCTCGTCGGACGTAGTCAGTCCACTATCAGACCCTTCGACGTGACGGATTGAGGTTGCTTGCAAGGCCCCGCCCCAACCAAAAGTCTAATGGGAGTGGAAGTGGAGAAGAACGGCCAGGTTTTCCCAAGACCACAAACAAGCGTTCGAGAACGCCGATGCGGAAGCGAACTAAGAGTCCGATAACCAGCTCCACCTAAACGAGCAAGTACACTTTCTTAATTGAGTACTTGTCACGAAGGAGAGCTAATCCCAGAGTCCATCTGGACATTCTCTATGCTCGAACTGATACTGGAGATAAATCTAAAGTACCCCCTCGCTCGCACAAAGAATCTCTTAGCGAACTCAAAGACCCCTGTGTTAGAGATCAAGGACTTTTGGTGAGAAATAGCACGTCCCAAATACGCTAACACACTCGCATACTCAGAAGCAACCCGCGATAACAATGTCATCACCTAATACAGCATAGGCCTGAAACCGGCGACCGGGATAAAGCCGCTCCGCTGCCAACCACACTACCATATGATGTGATAGTGTGAACAAAGGCCAAAACAAGAAGAGGGGGATCCGAGAGGTTGCCCAGTTACAAAGCAGACAGCTGCCGGCTTGGGTAGCACTGATAAAGTTTTATACCCCCATGATGTAGTCTGGACACGGAACTTGCCAAGGTAGGTCCAAAGAAATTGACATGATTGCCATTAACAACGTTAACGGCCACCGATCCGTAGCGTTCATCATAGCAATAATAAACATCACTGAACCTTTTAACCGGGACAAAGGTCCCTCTCTCTTGATTAAACCATCGGTCGGTAAACGACGGAGAATTTCAATCATGGTACGGGCCCTCTGATTTCAAAAAAATGGCCTATGTCAAAGATCCTTCTCTTCCCCCCACCCTCTTCCAATCCTACTGAAATGAATAGTCAATTCCGGAAGGGAAGCTGGTAAATACCTTCCCACGCACCTTTCGAACCAATCAAAGTCACGCCCAGAAAGTCTTCATAGGATCATAGGCGTATCCCCAAGCATGCCTGCTTTCAGACGCTCGTGCTTCTTTCGAGGCCACTAAAAGGTACTTTAAATCAAACTGAAAGGAAATAGCTCCTAAAGACTGAGTCCCTTCAACTTAATTAGCGTATGTAACCATAGAACGAGTACAGCAAAGAGGGAAGGTTTCGGAAAATAGAGGGACTCTTCCCGTATTGCAAGCAACCTTAAGAAAGCGTTCAGTCCCCCATGCTTCAAAAGTAAATTCTCAACTACCGTTTACCTTTTTTTTAGTATGAGCTCTCTCAATGAAAGCGTTTCGGCGGGGCTAAGTTGGTTAGAGTTCTGTTCGCCAGAAGTAGCGTCCCGGTGGAATAAGTCGAAGTTGCGGGATCCTGGGTACAACGAGACCGAAACTACGGAAGGAAATGGGAGCCCCACATCTGATGTGAAGTGAAGGAGAGCTCGCGGCGATTCCATTCTGTGGGCGCCAGAATCACCGATCTCTTCGCATTTCACCGCTCCACCGGAAATTCCCTCTGCCCCTACCGTACTCCAGCTTGGCAGTTTCCACCGCCTGTCCAGGGTTGAGCCCTGGGATTTGACGGCGGACTTAAAAAGCCACCTACAGATTGATTCTTAAAAGAAGAAATAGAAGTAACGGCGAGAGTGGGTCCCGTGACTTCCCGGCCAGAGGAGAGGTTTCAGTCAACTGCTGCCCCTCTTCCGGCTTTGAAGCAAGTGACGGGGTCGGTTTCGGAAAAGCAGCCGAGACTCTGTGCCTAGTTAGGTTAGAATCGTTGAGCGAGTCACCACTTAGGACTGTGAGGTGAGCAGTTCTAATATGAATGCTTCTGGAATCACTTTCGAATCTGATCCCGTTGGTTGGACGGACTAGGCCCTCCAATTCATGAAAGAGGTGAAGGAGGATAGGCTCTGAAGCCCGGTCTCAGGCAAGAAAGAGAAAGCAAAGAAAGACAATCACGACTGTCTGGTCTGTCCGTTCCTCAAAGCAAGGAGCGGAACCCTACCTATGATGACTCACTTTAGGTTTAACCTGATCTGAGATCTCTCCCGTCTTCAAAAACCAAGCAATGATTAAACTCTCACCTTCGATTGATAGATGAAGAGCCCCGCCAAACCAATGAAAGTTGAGAAATCTTTTTCATCTTGAAATGAAGCTAAGAGCGCATCTGGTCTTCACGAAAAAAGCGACGGGTTACGGGCTCATCTCATATGTCCGATTCAGGCATCTCTCTTATTGACGCAATTGGAAGATCAGGATTTTTTTCTCAAGCGGGATCAGATCCGGCTTTAGCGAGAACAGCTGTAATTGAATCGGGAACGGACCCGATTCATGAACAGGGGAAGCATAAACTATAGATTTTCCAATCCCTTGACTTTCTCTTCTCTTGGTGGTGAATGAGTTAACCCGCTAGACTAGAGGGAATCGGCCAGCCGCGCCCTTCCATTAGCAGTGAGCTTTAGTCGACCAGAGGAAACTGGGGCATAGGTGAAGGAACGAGAGCCACTCCACTATCTCCTCGGGCATCTTCCAGCGCTGGCCCTGTTTCGGCTTATAGCGGAGCAGCAGACAGGTGAGAAAGAGGAGGATCGAAAGAAAGCAAGAACGAAAATCTGTGATATACGAGATGGTAATGGAGTTGTCCCAACCTGTCTTTGATTCCAGGATCGATAGCAGCTCGACTTCCGGCATTGATGAGCTAGAGGAGCAAGCAGAACGGGAAACCAGGGACAGAGGCAATGAGTTCCACTGCCATCCATTACTTCAGTTAAGTGCACGCCTTCCGGTAAAGGAAGTCCGGGCCATCAAGTAATCAAGCAGCAAGTTCAGTCTTTTCAGGGCGAGCTGACCGCAGAAACCGTAGACTTCCATGATGAACCCACCTTAGCCACCTCCGATCAGACAGAAAGATGCGATCGTTAGAGATTCGACGATTCCCGGTTGGACCTATTCAAGCGATTGAACGAGATACTCGACAACTAGAAAGACGCACTTGAATACTGAATGCTATGAGGAGAAAGAATGACTATCACCAACCATAAAGACGATAAAAGAAGGCACTCCCGTTCCCCCGAAATCATCTTCTGTGCGTGGTTATCCAATCATGATGTGGTAGGCTTAGTAGGGCTCGAACCTACAATCTAACCGTTATGAGCGGTACGTTTCAACCAATTAAACTATAAGCCCCTACAGATCTCTACATGCAATTCGCTCACTTCGGGAAGAGCGGACGGAAGGCGACGGGGAGGCCTTTGCTCTATCTGCTTCTTCCTCTTCTCAGGAATGAAGAATTAGATAAAAAAAAATGGATTATATTCTAATTATAGGATTCTATTATTATAGATTATATTCTATATTATATATATAATATTCTATATCTATTATTAGAATTAATAATATAATTAAGCAAGCGGCCCTTTTGCGACTCAAACTGCCGGTACGCTTTCCGGCTCGCAACGACTCAAACGGGCGGAGGCTCTCTATTTGCTTGCACTGCCGGCTGTTCGCCTTTAGTTAGAAGTAGAAGTCGCTCTTTGCCCCACACTTCTAAAAAAGTATGGATTAATTCAGTAAGAAAAAAAAAACTGGGTTACGGGAACCGAAGGTTAGGCCGACTACTTACTTTCTCCTTACCCTTAACAGGATTGTCTCCTACCGATCGAGGAAAGGCTTAGAATCCATGCTTTGACCGGTAATGTCCAATCTAAGAACGTCTTGTGCCTTTTCCTGGGCCCCCTTCATTCTGACTTAGCTAATTCAATTCTTTCTATTTCTAATGGGCTTATACTTTTTTCTATATCCCCCGAGAAAAGAAAGTCCTGCTATATCTAATGTATTTTTTCCAGGACCGCTTGCTTCTGATCGCGCTTTAGAGTCTGTGCCGGTTGATGATCCTCAGTCGCAAGGTCAAAGAGGGTCTGATTTCTAGCATCTATGAAATCACTAAGTCTGGTAGGCTTCTGCACATGAAAGGCGTAATGGTTCATTCAAGATATTTTCTGTCAGCTGCTGAAAAGAGGCTACAGAGGCCGGTCTGACGGTACCTGAACCAAACGACCGCAGGACCATGTAAAGATGGAACAAGTCTGGCCAACAAGCATAGGACTCAAGTGTAAGCGAGCGCTGTGTTCTCGGGTGTGCTGAACTTGGATGAAGGTCGACCAGACCGCCTTTCCCTGAAAGGTTAAAAAAGAGCGCTTATAAGACAGATGCCATAGGAAAGACATTCTGGCTTTTTGACTTGACTGACTTCTATTCCCTAGCCTTAACGCTGCCTTAGCTGCCACAAGACGTTCAAGCACTGCGAGTCGTGCTTCTAGCGAGGAAGCACTCCTCTATAAATTGCACCCACATAACATAGGGAGTCTTACTCGCCGATCGAATTATCTGAGAAGACCAATCGTCGAAGCTATTTCCCACAGGAAAGGAAGTTCTCGACTGAAACATGTGTGAACCGTAAACCGATCCCTCTTGATAGACCTACTTACGTCACTCGAGCTTATCTCTGTTTCCGGTTGAGCAAGACAATTCCTTGAAAAGGCGCATATCTCCTTTCATTTTTGATAACTCCAGCACCTGGGATTACCGGGTATACTAAAGCACCAGGTTAGAGGGAATTATAGAACAGAACGCGGGGTTGGCTGGTTTGCTTATGCTATCCCGCTTCCTCTAGCTGGTTTAGAACCTTCCCATACTGATAATGAAATAGATCTAGCTCTAGTACCAGGTCTACCCCCTACTCTAGAACCTACAGCGCTGGTGGGATTACTAACTACGCATACATACCGTCACTTTAGCTCTAGAACTCGAAAGAGGGGCTTACTTGTTGGCAGGTTGGCTTCTTCTATCCTCACCTTGCTTCCTTTAGGCGTGTGCAATCAGTCTTGCTTGCTTTACCCTATTGCTATTGCTAGCATTAGCACTACCTCGACGTCCCACAGCTGATTCTCAAGCAGCAGATTCTGGGCATGGAGATCCAATTTCTGATTCACCTGTTCCAAGGAAGAGATAGAATATCTAATTCAATTAGCAGATCAGATGTAGCATTAGTTCTTTAATACTTTATTTAAGGATTAAAGGTGCGAATGCGGGAAGGTGCCTAGCCTTTACATATGAATCTGACTCTACCTTATTCAATTCAAGTAGGCTGTTTTCGGGATAGTGCTAACCTTCCTAGAATATAAGTCTTTCGATATAATAATCTAATCAGGCTAGAATCTTCTTCCTTTCTATCCCTTGATGTGAAGAAAGGGGAAGGGATCGTCATGCAAGAACTAGAAGAGGCTCCTCTTAGAGGTGGTCCTTCCTTCTATTGATCGGTTGAGTCGACGAGAGCTTTCCGAGAGATTCTCATAGATCGGATGATCCCACGACCTATTCTCAGTTAGGGAATCTTCCTGCGACTAAGCTATTTGTCTGGCCAGTCGCTTCTCTGTGGGCTCTTGGGAAAGAGTCTCATCTGGGAATTAGTAAAAAACAGTACCAAAGAGGGCGGCAAGAACTCCTTTTTCCATGAGCTTTGGCTACTTACTTTAGGTCATTAGTGTCTCGTCAACTGGATGGGATATTCATTCTTAGGGCCTTGAAGTGGAAGAAGCCCCGGCTGACTAAGCCAATGAAGAGAGAATCAGGCAACGTACTGAAATGGGATGTGAAAGGTGAAAGCCTTACCCTCCACACTCTTTTAGAAAGCTAGCGCCATCTATCTGTCAGCAAAGCCCCCCTTTTTTTAATAGTAATATAAAATCAGACATGAAGGGGAATCCAGTCTTAAAAGCTCATCTGACCCTTCTTCCCCAGTTCCTAGAAATGCCATCAAACCCGCTTTCCCACTCCCTGAAGCCGAAAACTCGATTTTCATACTGGGCTACTAAGTTAAGTATTAAACTGCCCGAACCCGCCCTATTGAAAGTTCTATCATCAGTTCATTTCTATCCCCGCCCCGAGGAAAGCCCCACCTAATAGCTAGGGTTTCGGTTTCGTTAGCGTCAGGCGAAAGAAGGTAGCACTTGAGTTGCCTCCGATACCATAGGGAAGCGGCCATAAAGTCTTGGAGGCATGGGACAAAGTCTACTGTATCTACTGTTCCAGTCACTCGCTTCAGTAAGTTCCGCCTCGATCATAGCTCTCTGCTCCGAGCTATGCACCATCCGCACTTCCCGTTCAAGTATCTCGGACCGCCGTGAAGGTATCTGAGGAATGCTGCACAATCAGACTCATCTCTCTTATCTACAGCATCCGCGGCAGACGATGTTTCACTTATAATCTGAGACAAATTCAATAGTTCCGGCTGAGAAGACCACCAAAGGGAATATCCAAGGTACACGCAGGGCAAGAGTCTATTTACCATATCGGACAACGGATATCTTTTTTAACCTTCAGGCTCGGACCAAATGGTTCCAGTATAATTCTGTGAGAACATGGCAAAAACCTCAAAAGGAATGGCTTAACTGGGCAGAGCGTATAGAGAGTGATGACAAGATTGTCGAGATTTTAAAGAATGTTGGCATCTACGAATGCATTCCATTTTCCAAGCAAAATATCCCCGCTCGATGATCGCTGTAGCCCTTTGCTTCTTGAGCACATCTACCCTTTGACTTCGGCTTTGGGTTTATTCCATTCCTTCGGTCATGGACGTGTCCTTGTTAACTAGCTTGCCATTCTACGGACTGGATGTGACTGTGGATATGTTGACTACTTGGAGTGATGTGAAATTTAATGCAGATAATACACATATCTCTTTCGGCTCCTGCGCTCGTAGCGAGATGGGGAAAGGTGAGATAAGAGGTCAGGAGCATTGTGCCTTTCTTCTTCACTTTCTTAGTCATCATCTTCTTTGTAATCCAAAAAGTATGATGTCTAAGGAATATGGCCATATTGCCATAGCTTTGGCCTCAGGCCGTCTCCCACCTTTTGTCCTTTATCACCTTTACAGAAGTGACAAAAAACCTTTCAAATCTTTCTTCTCCAACTCCTCTTAGTCCGCCTACTACTATTATCCCTTCTCTTCGACCATCGACCCTGCTCCTCTGGCATTAAAGCCAGGAAAGGAATCAGTGCCAAAAGCGGCTACGACTACGAGAGCAGTCAGCCTTATAACTTTAACACCGGTTACGTTCTTCTTGTCTTTTGCAGCGGTTAGGAATTCAATAGCAGTTGATTCAATTGCTAGTCTGACAACGGCTTATTCTTGAACAAGAACCATGGCATTCTCTGCCTACTCTATGTCATTTGCTTGCCTTAGTAAGCCTTCAGCTCTTCGAATACAAAAGGGATTAGATTTAGTCAGTTACTTCCCTGCCTTTCTCGACGCCTCTGGCTCCCTTGCTTCTAGACCTCAAAACAGCTTATTCGATCACAGTTGATTCCGTGCCTGAATGTGAAGTCTGTCCCGTGATCCGATTAGTGGCATGCCCTTTCTCCTAGTGCCGTCACTTCCTAGCGGACATCTGTCCATTCAATCGGAATGGATATTTCTAGAGGTATACGTGATTTAGCGGTATCCCACTTCTCTTCCTGAAAGTAGATACAAAAAGGAACGCTCTTTCTTACTTATTGATTGTACGGCATTCCATGCAATTTCAACTTAGTTTCTATTCTGTCGAGAGGGAAAGCCAGCGAATCAACATTATTGGACACAAAGAAAATTCACTCTTTCTTCTAATCAACAGAAAGGGAATGTTGAATTGGGACAGGAAACTCTCATAAGCCAGCCAACAAGCCTAACCGTCTCTATGTCATCGGGGTCAGATACCCTGTAGCCCCTCCTCCCCTGCTGCAGCTATTGAATCCGGAATAATGCAATCAATCCTTACTTCTTATTTTATACCAACATAAGCATAAGACAGCAAAGAAGATATGATATCCCCGAATCGAAAGCCAGTTCCAGCTACTCCTACTGCTATTGATTAAAGATCGACAATGCCAAGGGAGAGCCTTCTTTTCTTTATATTTTATATACTGATATATGAATTTTAGAATAAATAAAGAGAGGGACTCTCAACAACGAAAACTGACTCGACAGCGACACTTGACTCCTCCACAAAAGAAATTGCCTCGGGGAAGAACGAGAAACTGGCCTCTTTGGTGGCATTGGCATAGAAAAACTACCTCCTTTTCTCTCTTTTTCTTAAGCTTAACCCCTGACTGAGCTCTTAGCTTTCAGGGCATTGCCCGCTGACTAAGACGCCTACTGCCTAAGAGGCTACACTGTCTAGCTTACTTACTACCATGCGGCGCTTACTATCAACAGAACCCGGCCGCGCCATCCCTTCGGGTCGGGCTACCCGCTCTTCCTTTGCCGACACACCCCCTCTTACTCCTTTTCAGGAAGAAGGGACGAACTCCTCCGCTTTTCCCTGAGAAATGACTGACTAAGCTAAGATAAGAATCCGGGGGGCGACGGGCTACATAATTCCCTTACAGAGTTTTGGGACTGAAAATGAAAAGAAAAAGCTCGTTCTCCAACGGGTTGGAAGCGCCTATTGGCTAGGAAAGGAGCTACCTTAAATTAAAAATTAAAGGCAAGAAAGACTTTTTTTTGGGGGTCCTTGCTTACTAACATAGAAGAAGCAGGAACAGATTCAGCATCTAAGGACTGAGATGAATCAGAATCTTAACAAGAAAGTTTCTTTCCTTACTTTGATCGCGTTTTTCCGACCAGGTCAACACATTGGGGGCGCCCCTTTTTTGTTATTTTTAAGAAGGAGACAGAATCACGATCAACCGGCTTCTTGACATTGGCATAGACTCGCTAAGGCTTGGCTTCCTAACTCAATAATAAGCAGGCTTGCAGACCTTGGTCTATGACCGATATAGGCGAGTTTATGCCACTTTGAATCCACCGAATGGGATCTTTTTCTTGCGCCCCCGTGTCTGAGGGACCTTGTCTCCTGTGCCTGATATACCCGTATTGGAACAAAGGACTTCGCCCCTGTCTTAGCTGCTTTACTTAGCGGCTTTAGGACCATTTCGGGCCTATGGCACGGCACCGCCTCTTCGGACCTGTATTAGCTCTTAGCTCGGTTAGAACATTGCGAACTTCCCCGCCTAGCAAGGTTGGGGCGAGCCTCCCTCCACAGTAATGATCTTCCGACCCATACATAAATAGGTCGCATCTTTGGGCACTTACTCTTGCAGCATCAACCGCTCAAGAACCATACTAAGACCCTTTATTGATATTGATCGAGGAAGTCCCTTGGGACATAAGAAAAAAGTAGATAGCCCTTCCACAGACGAAAGAGCTCAAGGCTTCTTAGCGGTCTAGCTTCGCTACCTGCATTCCTGAGTGAGGAAAGACCCGTGCTGGGTTAGGCATACTCCTTGGTTGTTGACCTTGGGTTTGGCCGAAGACCTATTACTGGAATAGGGACTACTCGGGCAAGACTATTAAGACCTTGCACCTTCCAGAGAGATGAGAGGTCTCAACGAGCCTTTATAGGCATAGGCTTGGTTTGGTACCTTTATGGGTCCCCCCCCTATAGTATAGAGTATAGGCTCGTTTTCTTTCATATATAGATAGGTTCGTTTAACGCTTAGCATGACTGTACTTGGCTATACAAAATACAAAGAAGGCTTCTTCCCTTAGAACAAGTGAAGCTCGCTTATTTCACTCTCTTCAACAGAAAAGGACATAGGAAAATCCTTGATCGTAGATCGATAGAAGGGAATTTGAATTACTTGAAAATCTTTTGCTTTTCTTTCCTTAAGGGCTAAGGTAAGGGCATCAATCGAAAGATTTGAGCTAGTTCATCCAACCTCACTTACTTAATTAGTCTTGAATTTGAAGGGAAGCATCACTGGTCATAACCTCCTTGCTAGCTCATGAAAGCCGGTTACCGAGTGTTCTAACCCGGCAAGAAGGCCTGCGCAAAAGAACGAACAACGAATGGAAGGCAGCATCCTGTGTCGAAGGCATGTTCCAGTAATTGGTGTAAAAGATATGCTTTATGGTCAAGGTTGGATCAAAGCCCTTCCTTTTTTTTTCGCTTCAATGCCTTTTGACGACAGCTCAGGAAGTAACAAAGATTGCTTTGAAATGATCAAGTCAATTCAAGGATCCTCTTGGAACGCTTTGACTCGAGTCGCTCCTTCATCACATTTAGTATGTGACTTGAAGGGTCAAGCAGATAAAGACTCGTCTACCGATCCGAGAGGGAAGGTTTCAATCTTGCAATCAATAGAGAAAGAAAAGGAAATTTACTTTCTTTGGGGGCGGTCACCCGAAGCGGTGTAACTTGATAGTCTTTTAAAGAGCGGAATTACTGCAGAAGTATAGGACGCTCACTCTCGACTCGGCATTCTTATGAAGAAAAAAGAGATTTGAGCAGACTTAGAGACGAGACTAGTGAAATTAGTTATGGGCCATATGCCCTTCATTGTTGAAGAGCTCCTTTCTTGATCTAGCATCAGATAGGGAGGCAGCGGGAGGGAATACTATAACAGACGAAGTTCTCGGACACAGCAAGCTCCATCTAGATCTAGACCCACACTGCCGGTCCCGCATAAGCACCTTTCTCGAGGCCACCCTGGAATGTGTATATAATAATAAGATTTTTAGCCCCAACAGAACCTAGGAGAGGAGAATTTTCTGGGACTAGCCCGCTTTCCCTGACCTGCCTAACTGTTCTGTCTGATAAAGCAACTCGAACAAAGCAAAGTGAGAAGAGCAGAAGTCAGGCCACTCGATAGGGGAAGAAGAAGGTCGAGACTGTGATGCTGACTGATCTTCATACTGGCCTGATGCTGGAGTGGCCATGACCATATCTTTAGTCTTGGGCTGCATAGTGTTCGGGTCTCCTCAGAAATGAACTCTGAAAGAGTTGCTTCAAGATTTTGGGACCCTGTAGACCATGTGTTCCGCTTAGGGGAAGATGAGTTGACTCCACAAAGAAGAAAATTCTTGCCCCTCCCACTGCTACTTTCACTGGTTAAAACCCATAGGCAATTGGCATAGGATCTGATTACTTCGGCTACTAGCTTCACAGAAAGGAAAGATGCTTCAGAGCTTAAGCGAAGCGATCTGTCTTTCCGCGATTAAAAAACTTCTCTTTTTCCCTTTGACTTTTTTGTAAACTCCTTTCCATCAATCCGATCTCTAAACCTCACCTGAAGTGAGCTTCTTCGAACCTCGATCAACATTCCTTGGCGGCCTTATCTTGATGTTTTCCCCTTCATTCAATGAAATAACCGTACTTACCTCTTTTCGAACTTCCTTCCTGCTTTCATAGCTTCTTTTCTTCCTAGCTTCCGGGCTGACTACCTCTTTGAGGTGATCGTAGACCATCATTTCAGCTTACTACGACCGATGGGATTGGACGCGACGCACCTTCTTCTTTTATTTATATCCCGGTTGATAAAACACATCCCTTACTGCTGTACCCAATGTCGCTATCGTACTAGCCGGCGATAAGGATTCACTAACCGTTACTGATTTATTCCTTTGAGACCTTCCTGCCATGGCATGGCTATGATTCGAATCTAAAACTTAAAAGTATGGTTGGTGAGCTGAAAGCGAACTGTTGGAGTAGATTAATTCAATAACCCTACTTGCCCTTGCGCCCTTACTGTCATTCTCGGGCTATTATCCCGCAATCTTATTTCTTTTTAATTAATTAAATATCCATTCCCATTTCTTTTCTTTCCCACTACCCCTCGTTTTTGCTTTCTCTTTGCGACCTGGGATTACTAGCTTCAGAGAGATTTTTTCATTAACCGTACTTGGCGCTTGGTCACTTCCTAGCTACTAGCCTTCTTACTCGTTCGTTGCACTCACTGCTTGCTTTCTTCCACTAATATACGAAATTCTTGCTATTATTGGAATATTACGGCGTTGAGACTTAAACAGCCTGACATTTAAGACTAAACTCTTTTTTCTTCATTTTCATTTCAATCTGAGGAAGATTGTCCAGTAGACAGAATCTAGTTGTGGTTCCTTACCGCTACAGAAGAGCTTAATTGCGTGGGTACGAAGGCCCTTAGGTCAGCGTCAGCGTCCATGGTATGTACATCTATATATAGTTGAGGGGGGACAAGACAGCTTACGGTGAAGAGGGAAATACAATACCCCAACCCCATTTCAACCTCCATTTTCTTTCCATTTTGATCCGCTTGACCCGCTTTGGTTTAGTTTGTCCTGACAGGCGAAACTATGAACATTTCGTCAAATGTCTGCCTTGCGGAGCTAGATTCCGCTTTCACAGAACTGAGTTGGTCTTGCCGACCTTAACTACACTTCCCCGGGAGAAGATGGATTTATTCTCTTTTAGAGATAACAATTCTTATTGGTTGGATCTTTACCAACATAGGAAGAAATAAGAAAGAAGGTGTAGCGGTCAAGGGACGAGACGAGAGAGACCACACTGACTAACAGGCCTTATAGACTGCACCTAATCGAAATACCTGAAGATAGAAGAAAGTGAATTATTCATGAGTATACAGAATAGTATTTGCCTCCGTAATCTTGCCACCAATGCATGGAACTGGTTCATCACCTGGAGAGAGAAGGATTGGGTCTATATTCATCTCAAGTTTTTTATTTACTGAAAATATCAAAAGCATTGTTAGGATCAAACTCGCTTTCAAGTTTCAAGTTGGATCTTGCCGGGTTTCACTCCTACATAAAATAAAGAGAAGGGGGAAGGGCTTTCAAACCAATATCACATCTATCACCGGGGTTTATGCACTCCCTGCTGATTCAATGAGCCCTGTCCTCATCCTGGTTGGGAAACCTCCCCGATCCATATCCATAGTAGGATCTCTTGAGTGGGCTTGGCTATCTCCTTGGCTGCTGGATCGGGCGGGAGATATGGGATTCGTAGATAAAAGACCGGTTACGCATTCAATACCATCGGTTATTCCAGCAAAAGTCAATCCAGTAACACCGGTTACGAAAGCAAAGGATATTCATTGCAAGGGCAAGGCAACAACAGGTATAGCAAGATGCCTTACCTTAGGCAGTATCTCAGTGAAGTTAAGACTTATATGCCAGTAGTTTCAAAAAATGATTCTTATAATTCATAAGTCATTTCTAAAGAATGATTCGATGATGTAACAGCGGAAGAAAGCCAGGAAATTGAATAAAGATAGACTAGACTCTCCTAAGAGAAGAGAAGCTATTCTCACAACCTATCTCAAAACAGAATAGAAGATCACATGTCCCGGAAAGTACTCCGGAACTCACTCTCAAGACATTCCCTGAAGTCAAACTCTCTTCCCGGACAGTGACAGGAAGTGAACTCTATCTCCTATCTCACAACATAAGATTACTAAGACTAGAATCTGAACTCTATTCCTGAAAGTAAGTGATCAGATATAGACTCCTACTCCGGACATTGAAGACAATCAGTCCGGTAAGCTCTTGATAAGGGAAAGAGTACTGGCTAATCTTGAATTGAATGGATACAGTCGATCTGCCTACCTTTCTTGATCAAAGACTGGCACTAGTGACTCAAAGATTGGGATATCCGACCGAATGGCACTAATAAGGTAGCACTTTTGCCCCTATATGGGGATCCACTATCCTATCCTGATTAGGAAGGGAATCTTTCCCAGGGCAGTTGAATCCACTCTTTATTACTATTACTTGACTGTCGGAACTGCTAACAACTAGAATGGATTGGCTTCCACTCTGGTCAGATTGTCTTCTCCGGGAAGGAATTAGTTACACTACTTGTATTGGTAAGCTCTCCCAATCTTGTCCGGAAAGCTGTTGAACTTCAGGTAAGAATCTATGACAGAGCAGTTCACTAAGGGAAGAGGTCCATTGCCAGGGAGACACTCAATTTCCTTCTTCTCTAATTTGAATTCTAAGTTGTAACCGTTGCTGGAATGTTTGATTGTTCAGCCGGAGAATTCTTGTGTCGATTCTTTGCTTTGATTTGAAGTGCTTGTTCCTTGTAATGCCTTTTCTACTTTTATTTAGATTAGAAGAAAATAGTCGTCACTTTTTGCTTCTTAGCTGCATCAGCTTGTCAAACTCTCTCCCCTTCACAAGCCAAGTCCAGGGAAATGGGACATTTCTTTCATCATATGAGCCGGTCACGTAATGATTTGCATACGGATCCAAATCCAGAGACACCATTAGTGGAACCCGGTGATGACCCGACTTCCGATACAACCGGAGAGACTTCCTATTTTGACTTGTCAATCTAGGAAAAGCGGAAGGACTACCGCAATCATAAAAAGAGAAGGCAAGCAGAGCAGAAGTAGTTCGCAACAGCAAATATCGATTAGCCAACAACTGGGACAACAGAAAGAGCTGCTAGATTCTTTAATAAGCCGGAACCAACAAAGTTGCATTGACCAAGAATAAGAACTGGAGGAAGCACGCCACCAAGGCTTGCCTGACGTGGAAAAAAAAGTACTATTCTATATTATCCACCTTTAGAGTTAAAAAAGTTCCCCGTAGAACGCGAGCTGGTCTCGCATCCCGCCAACGAGATAGTGGGGTATGTGGATTCCCCGTGCTATCTTTCCTTCCTATTTAAGAACCATAGTTTGAGACTCTTGATCCCTTTACTAGAGAACATTTGGGGCTGACCCACCCTTCTCCCCTGCTCCTCAGACAGATCATATAAGTGATTATATAAATCGTCCAAGAGGGTACGATCCGTTTCATTATCCAGTCCCATCCAATCGAGGAGCTGGTCAGCTATTTTGTTTTTCCTTTTGACGGCTCCGATTTGAAGAAGCAAACGAAGCTCTTCACTCACCCGTTTCCTCTTCGTTAGCAGGTCTTGGTCGTCGAGTGGGGGGGCGGGCTCCGGCTCCTGCTCATGAGCAGCAGGTTGGTTGAGATCTAGCTCCGGTTGGGGGGTGCTTTTCGATCGAGAACCGGGCGTCTCGAAGGGCCGGCATCGCTTCCCCCGCCTCCAATGGAAAGAGGGAATCCTTCCATTGAAGACAGAAGAAAATCGATCCACTCGGCAAACAAAATAAAGAAAGGGGCGCCCCAAGTCAAGCCCCAGTTGAAAAGCAAGGGAGTCATATAAACTAGGATTAGACTGACAATCCCTCCTTTTCTCATAAAAAAAAAGAAGCATCTACGGAAAATTGGAAACGCCGAAGTGAACTGTGGCTTATAAATAGGAAGATGAGGAGATAATGGGCGAAGGATATGCATGATAGTAGGTTGATTTCAAGACTTTAGTATAGAGAACTTTTACTTTTGTTGGTTCTTTACCAACTAACAGCATGGGACGCACAGGGCCTTCTCTCTCTATATAAGAAAACAAAATGGTTGACCAAATGCATGCTATTTAAGCATCTCTTGCGTGGGGGCCATTCTTTCTATTTTTGAAACAATGAGAACGTCGTGCAGATGCTCAGGTGCCGTAGGCTGGCTGGTAAAAGAACCGGGAAGTAGAATGCCTCTAGTAACTTCAAGCTCTGCCGTCACTGACTTTTTTTCTTTCTAGCCGTGTGACAGTCTGTCTTCCTTACGTTATGCAAGGAGAAAGAACACCGCATGCTGGCTGCCCGTCTGAAAGATCCAGCTAATAAAGCGAATATCATCTTCCTCGAGGGTGGGGGACTCTCTATTTAAGTTCGTCACTTTAAGGCAAGGACAAGAGCTTCGGTGTAAGCACCAGTTCGAACTCTGACTTAGAATCCTACCTTATCTTCTATCTCTCTCAAAAATGGGTATTGAAGTTGGATCCAATAAACCACTAAAAGCTGACCCTCATAAGTGATAAGTGTGAAGATTGAATCCTGTAATAGAAATAGATTTCATATATAAACAAAAGAAAAGGGAACTGGTTCACGCATTACGGGTGGATTCCTGTTACCTCTCTAAATGGAAGGGGGCACTTCACCGAATGGAGCGATAGGTCAGGGAGATAGGTAAAGTATGGAAAAAACCGTCCGTCAAGTCCTAAGAGATACCCAACTGGGAGCGGAGAAGACCAGAGATGCCAAAAAAGAAAGGAAAGCGGAGAGGACAAAAGCCAGCACACACTCAGACAGGAGAGCCCAACGAGAGGGAACAGGTAAGAATGAAGCCAATGCTGGTGGCTCAGGAAGTTAATCAGAATAGGCTTTTGTTGGTGCGACTATGAGCTTCTGGGCCTGTACGATTTCCTGTCCGAAAAGGGAATCCTCTACAGGAAGGGCTGAGGCCTTAAGCTCACTCACTCACGGTACACGATCCAATTGCTCATAAGGGCCAGGATTTTGCTCCCAACGGGTTCGGAGGCACGGCTAGCTCCCCGTCCCTTGGAGAATCACACCTTCCTTTCTCTTCTGCCGCTTTGATCTCTTGTGTTGTTGCCAGTGTGAATTTTCAATTCCGACGTGACTCATCTATCAGCTCTGGGCGAACATCAATATCTGAGAATTTCGTATTGAGCTCATCTCGCCTTGTGGCTTGCAGCTCTTTTTCTATTTGCCTTATATTGAGTTAGGTTAGTGTGCTTTGCATGGCATGCTTTTCTCGAAGCTCATATTGAAGCTCGTCGGTCAGGTCAAGAAGTTGCATTCCGCTAATCTAACTTGGTTCGAGTGGCTTGGTCCTCTGACAAGGACATCTCTTTCTCTGCTTTAGTCCAAAAGTCCATTAGGTCATGACATTTCTTTGATTAGACGATTATCAGGTGATCCAGAAGACCTAATCAATGAGATGTAGGGCTGTAACGTTCTTTATTCTTTCTTCATTTCATGTTCTAACTCCCAGTAATAGAATGGGAGACCTACACTTGACACTTGCTATCTTGCTTGATGGCTTTCTTTGTCGGAGATGACTTTTTGGATTGCTGACCTAAGCTCAGACAGGAGAGAAGGTGATAATTATCAATCGAAGGCGATCACTACTATCATGCTTTCTTTCCTTCCCTTGGGATAGCGCCTCTGTTCTTCATAGCAGGAACTCTTCCTTTCCTTCACCCGGCCTCACGGACAGATATGATAATTGCATATAGAAAGATCAGGGTCCGTAGACAGAAGCTCCCGAAAGGAAAGACGGTCCTATCTTCACTACTACAGTACTACTAGTACAATTAGTAGTTTCTACCTGCCGCGGTCGCAGTCCTTCCTTCCCACACGAATGAACAAGGTTACTTGAAAGATAGTTCCACTCGTTGAAAGAAGAATTTTGAATAGTGGTAGTTTCTGCCCTGACTTATAGACATAGAAATGCGTTTGTCATTGGTACCCGTCTTTTAATTGTAATTGGCTATGGGCCCTACTATTCAACATACTGGTAGAAGGGAATTTCTCCGCGGATTTTCTGAACCTGATTAGCCTGCTCCTTAGCCTTCTTCTTGAGCCTTGGAATAAAGCCTTACTCTAGCTATCGTTGAACTTCCCAACCTTTCGTGATCTAACTACAAGGCGTGGGATAGTTGAACTAATAGTCTCACCCATTCCCATTTGGCTCTTGTTACTTTATCTTAGCATCTTACTCTTATTTGATCTCTTAGTAGCCTGTTAGCCAGTCTTAGGAAACCCCTAAGCTTTAGAGTAGACCTAGGGACCCCTTCTGAATTTAATAGGTGAGTCAGTCAGTCTGCATACCGATCAACCGGCCCCAAAAATCATCTTTTAGAAAGTGGTGGTTTACGCGCATTCAGTTCTTGGAATAAGGGAATATCATGGAGTGACAAAAAAGGGGATCTTCTAACTGCCATGCCTAAGATATCTTTTCTTCCCAAACCAGTCTGGTCAAAGCAACGGGATGACAGATCGACCTAAGATGGGAACTGCTTCGAAGCCCAAGGTTAACTCAGTTCAAATCAAAAGGCTTCCGTTCAGCCCGAAAAAACTACCTAGCAAGGAGTGAAAATCCACTGAGAGTGTCCTCGTCAAGTAAAAGGCTCACTACTAGTTGAAAGAAAGGCGGATGAAAGAATAAATAAAGAAGAAGAGGTGCTTTTAAGCGGAAAGACGTTAAACACGAACCGCCAATGCTGGAACCGCACCCCATAGCGGCACCGTTTGCCATTCATTCATGAACTGGCACTGGCTTTCATCTAGTTCCAACGATTCCTACTTCTAACTACTCTTATTTCACACTTTCCAGGAAATTCCAAAACCCCAGGAAGAAAGGACACTAAATCAAGATCTATTCTAATTGAAGGGGTGCAACGGCACCCTAAGCTCATTGGGCTTGAAGAACAGGAAAGAGCGGACTAGCTAACCTAACTGCAAAGAAAGCAGTCGCAGCCGGGGATATCTTCTTTTTTGCTGGATGTCGTGTTTGCGCACCAACAGGAGTCGGTCCTTGGTTGTTTCAGTACATTCAGTTCCAAGTCAATTCAGTTCGCGTAGTTCGTAGCCATCGTTCGAGGAAAGAACCTGTATTACACTACACGGATTCATTAACTTTCAATCTGGAAATTCCTACCAAGCGGATTCCTTTGCTTTAGGGCAGGAATAGCGGGATAGTTAGGGGGCTTGTCTTTAAGCGGACTGCAGTCTTACCCGATCTAAATCTTCCCGCGGGACCTTCTTCTCCTTCCATTGAGGAAGAGCCTCCTCGGGTCCTACAAAATATAGGACCCCCTTTAAGTCGGGAGGAGCAGATGGCCGTCAAAGCCCTAGAGGTCTTTGAGCGCCAGATGCGAAAAAAAGGTCTTTCTGATGCTGAAACCCTTGGGTTACGCGGTGGAGAGCCCCCATGACCCTGATATTGATCGGGTTGTATCGATTTTCCTCGTTAATGTCGAATCCCATGAGTTTAGGTTTTATCTGCATCATATTGTTAACCCAAACTCCGACCTCTTTGCGGCCTTTTTAAAAGAATGGGAAGATTTCCATTATCCGCCAAATGGTCTGGGGATCTAGGCAGGGGGCGTAGAGAGGGGAAGATGGTCAGAAATATAAAGCGGACATCAATATGATGGCCTTTTTGATCTTATTCGTATTCTAGTTGGTAGATGTGGCCTTGAAGTCCTTAGCTTAGGGAGTGAGAGGGCTAAGGGGAATGGGTGGGTGGCCCCTTACGCGAGGAGTTCAGTGTAGTCGACGGAAGCTCATATAGGAAACGAAACTAAGACCTATGGTGGCATATAAGATAAGCATTTCCAGATCGGGTAAAGATTTCGAGATTCGAATTGAGTGAGGGCAGCGGTTCAGCTTTAGGTCTCGGTTCAGGTGCTGGCTCAAGTACTGGTGAAAGTGCCGGAACCTAAGCGTCTCGCTTGACTAAGGGTGTGAGTTCCTACTTTAGGCTTTCAATATTTAGATTTAGCTTTAACAACTTTCACTAGCGCTTGGCTAGTTACCGAAACCCAACAAGATTCTCCGCACTTGTGCTTAAATCTTAAAAGCGGCTAGAAGTTCAAAGCTAAGAAGGCGAGTAGTTGATACGAGTTTACTAAGCGAGCCTAAATGCGAGTTTCACTGACTGAACCCACCACTACCCGAAAGCCGATACCGCTAGAGAAGAGCAAGAATCATACTTTTTCTACTTCGCTTGCCGAACAGGAATTCTTTGATTCAAGATCCCCTTGCGCCCAACAACCCTCAGCTCCTCAGTCTTATACAGGACCCCCACAGCGTATCTCACAGCAAAGCTATCCAATACTGCCACAACATGCTCCACAGCAGAGTTACCCGACAGTGCAGCAAAGACCTTACGCAAGTCCCTCTATTCAGATCACATCAGTACTACACACTTTTTTTAGGGGGGTACACAAGCCAATGCCTTTCCAACTACTAATCCACCCAGGAAGTTCAGTCCTCTGCCAATGTCATTATCACAATTGCTCCCACAGCTGTTAGCAGCTAAGATTGTTGTACTCATACCCGCCAGGCCATTAGAAGATCCCCCTCCCCAGTAGGAAAAGACAATTCCCCGGTCAGAAGATTGTCTTGTAGTATTGTAGTAATGTAGTTCGCAAGATAGGGTGAAATAAAGTTCTTTCGCTAAGTTAAGTATAGGGCGATGCCCACTACAGCTGGGAATCTTGTGTGGGCAAAGAGCTTGTTGGAGGAAATGGATTTGGAGCATCGAGAGCCCCGGTGAAACACGAGCGAGCCAAAGATCTAGAGGTCGCCAATATATCAAGGGAAAGGGCATTCTGTAAGAAAGAAAGAAAGTGGTGGCAAGCATCATAAGGACTCCAACCATCTCTAGTGAGAATCATATTTCCGACATCTTAACTAAGGGACTTAGCAGGGCCCCTCTTTGATGAGCAAGCTGGGAATGATCAATCTCCATTCGCTTGGAGGAGTGTTAGCGTATGTGTGTCACTTATGTCTCATGTACTTGTACTAATTGTACTTGAGTTGTACTCTTTGATTTGTTCATTAGTCACGTCCAGTCGTATTGGCAAAGCTGGGGTACGCATGTTGTACATAACTGCAGCCATCTTCTATCAATGCTGAAGTTGGAATTCATGAAAGGTATTCTCCCAATTCTCTATTGGAACAGATGGAGCCCTTTGGCAAGATTGGGTATTAGGTATAGCCTATGAGGGGGCCTCCTTCCTAAAAAAAGCCTTTCCGATTGCCTCCGCCCCTATCTCTTAAAGCTACGGCATCCCACCGATCCTTGCATCGGCTCTGCTAGTTGGCTTTGCATAGCATTCTATGGACTCTTCCACCACGTCCAGAAATGGTATGCCAACACCTTTCTCCTTAGCCAACCAAAGTCTTCTGATGGCAATAACCACCCTTGCCGTTAAAAAAAGTAAACCGGTGTTCTCCCTACGCAGGTAACACCCTACTCCTATTACCATGGTCTTACGAGTAGGATATGTAATACGTCCATAGGGACGACGTCACACCAGACGTCCTGCTTTAACTTCCCCAGCTCCAACATAGCGGAAGGGGCACCTTATCACCCCTTACCCGGCCCGCTGCTCATGCCCTTTTTTTTTTTCTGATTCGATAGGGCTCTGGATGAGGCCCTTACTTAAAAGTAAAAGGGCTGAAGCCCCAACTAATCCACCATCTCCGTGGACGCTATCTTATGAACTCCTAGCATCAATGATCATCTTATGCCGACATAGATTCGGAATACAGCCTTCCGTATCCTCCTCCTTTCTGCTGACGTTGGCTCACGTTGCCACACAATCTAAGGACAGCGAAACTGTCTCCTCTCCTAAGCTTCAGAACCTCCGCTATGTTTCCTACTTGAACAGAGATTAATCCGCTTCCTCGGCTCTAGGCTCCACAACGTTCACTATTCCATCTTCAGTTGGTCTATTCTTCACTCCCCCAGCAGCATTCGTCCGTCTGAACATTGGGACAGTAACGAGCAAAATGCCCAACTCCTCCACATTCAACACAGTTACCGGATCCCCTCTGCTGAGCCTTTTCTTATCTCCTCTGCAGCATACCTAACTCGAGATTCTTTTTTCATAGCATAGCTGGCATCTCACTAGGCTCCGAGGAACAGCCTTCCAGTTGAGAAGTAGGCGGTTGGGAAATAGTGATCTATGAGAGTCTTCCTGACGAGACCTTGAAAGCTGCTTATGCAAGATAGTGCATGCAGCTTTATACTCATCCGAAGCTCTTCATTCTTCATCATTCGTGCCTTGAAAATTGGAATTTCTTCGTCACGGCATAAGGTTTTGAAGCCTGGGGCCTCTAGGCAGGATATGGGGGAGGAGCAAGCTATTTAACTACTGGTCGGGTATAGCTTTCTGATAGTGTAGAGAAGAGAAAAGGAGAATGCTTCCCCAAAGCCAGCCACCCAATGTGAGCCCCGCTGCCGGATTAGCTTTCCTCTTAGTGAGGCGATCGCCCTTCTTCCTCAAGCCCACTACTTTAGTAATTCGGGAAGGATCCAAGGCCTTCTCAAGTCAGTCATTCGGGAACCTCTTTCGTCGCTATACTGGCGTCAATCTTTCCATAAAATGATAGCCGCTAAGGCCACTCGGACTACCTTTCTAGGGGACAACAGGAGAGCTTCAAGCCCTCTCCTTAGCCGGCGCAGCGTTGTGTATAACCTTAGGCGGCAGTTGAGTCACTCTCGTCCCTGGGTGGGGTTTAGTTCTTCCCCCCTATTTGGAAAAGAAAAAATGGCTAAGTCCATTTCTTGGATTCTCCCTTACGTGACAAATCATTAAAAAAGCACCATTCTGACTTCCGACAACTATAAAAACAATCGAACAGATGCGGGAATATAATAAGCCAATAGCACTAGGCCCCTATTAGTCAAGCAAGACCCCAAAAAAACTCTTCCCTTCTTAGATAAGCACGAATCCCTAGGGATAAGCGAAGAAGACTTTACCCCTTGTATCACATCAAGGGTTATGCCGGGTCAACCCAAGAATCACTAGGGACTATCTTAAACTAAGGGGATGCAATCGAGAGAGTGACACAATGATTTTCCTTTTAGTTCAGTGCAAGACCACATTCCACCCACTTTAAGGACGCATGTGGATACACGATCACGGTGCCGTCCCGTCCTCCTATCATAGATGTGTCAAATTCCCATTCCAAGGAGGAAGAACCATAGTGAGAACAGAGAAAAACATACCCAACCCCCGAGTACCAATTTCATGGACATGTTCCCATTAGAGAAGCAAACAGTAAACCCATGCGAATCGAAGAGGTCTCAAACGACCTAGGGAACCACTCCCGAGTGAACAGTCTCGAGGATGGCAAAAAATGTGACGATCCGGGTACACACCTGGAGCAGGCCTAGGAAAGAGAGAAAACAGAATCATCAAACCTATAGATATATAACCGTCACAAAGATCTAGAAACCAGGGAAACGGATATGACGGCTTCTCCTCACAAGAAGACATGGAATGGACACTAGCTAAACGATTCAAATCTTCAGGATCAGTTGAAAGCATAGACGACAGATCCTTCTCCTGGACTCAAAAATATCTTTGATCATAAGGAAGGGAAAAGGGGACTTAGGTTTTCAGCGTGCCCAATCCCATCCCCATAGTCCTTCTACCGACTGGGACCACCCGAAGAGACAAGTGTTTTGCCCTTCTCCCGTAGAGTATGGCTCCCCGTATCGTGTCTTTCTGGCATATCTATCCTTATTCTATTTTTGTGCCTAGACAGATGATAATAGATGTCCGTTTCCGGGATTTCTGCCATGATATTTAATAGAATAGCGGACTTTCTTTTTGATCGCCAGTTGGTTCATAGAAAGAGAGTATGTAATGAAATAAGAAAGGTCAAAAGCTCCCCCCCGGAACCGGTTTCCTTTGTTTGCTACCCTTGAAAAACCATGTGCTTCTCGATATTCTATCCAGCAAGGGGCGCCGCCCTCCCCCTCGCAATTCTCCACCCTCTGACCTTCCTTTTTTCCTTCTTTGCGCTAAAACAGGCCTATAGGTTAGGTTCGCCTTTCTAATAGTAATAGAAGTTGAGTCTATATAGAAGTATATAGAATTAGACAGATCGTCTTCAGCATGAACAGAATCACCTTTGTTCCGAAGCAGTGGGAATAGCTTTTTTAAAGCTTTCGTGTGGTGTGTCCCGGGAGAGCAGCAAGCCAAACATCGTACTCTTCGGAGGGACCGTGTCATGTCAGTCACGATTAGAATAAAGGAAGTTCGCTGGTCCAGAGGTGTTGGTTCAAATCCAGCTCGTGACAATGGCTTGAGAAGAAAAGGCGCCGATTTTGCAACGGATTACTCCACACTAAGGGAGAAAGACTTTATGTACCAAAGTGGGGCAATCTAAGAAAAGAATTGATAAAAGAATGCCATGACACGAAGTGGGCAGGACACCCAGGGCAGCGGCGTACCTTAGCCCTACTCGAAGAAGGAGACTTTTGGCCCCATATGAGAGAAGAGGTAGAGGAGTACGTAAGAACCTGCCTTGTTTTGTTTGCCAACAAGACAAGGTAGACCACCAGAAACAAGCAGGCCTGTTGGAACCCCTACCAATCCAATCCCAGGGAGACCCTGGGAAAGCATTTCCATGGACTTTATCTCGGCCTTGCCTAAAGTGGATGGATTTGAGTCAATCAGGGTGGTAGTAGACAGGTTCTCCAAGTACGCCACGTTGATAGCAGCCCCGACAGATTGCACGGCTGAAGAGGCAGCAATTTCCTAAAGAACGTCATCTGGGGGATTCCACGGAACATCATCAGGGAGCGGTTCACAGGACAAAAGTCTTTTGGGTTCGGAACTACACTTCTCCACCAGTTTCCACCCACAAACGGATGGGCAGACGGTAACGCCCTATTAGAATTGGAAGAATACCTAAGATACTTCGTAAGGTACATTTGTTGGATGTAGCCCAGTTCTGTTACAACTTGCAGCACAGCGAGGCGCCGCATCACAGCCCCTTCGAGTTGGTCACGGGACAGCAACCCCTTACGCCTCACACTTTAGCTCGTATCCCCACTGGTCGAAGCCCGGCCGCCTACAAGTTCGCCAAGAATTTCAAAGAGCCCTAGAGAAAGCCGCTAAGAAAATAAAGAAATGGGCAGACACTAAGAGACGGCCTGTAGAGTACAAACAAGGAGACCTAGTAATGGTCAATCTCCAGCCACAACAATTCAAAACCTTCAGGAAGGTTCACAAAGGCCTCATACGCAAATATGAATGCCCTTTTCCAGTTAAAAAGAAGGTAGGAAAGGCGGATTTAATTTCAAGAATAAAGACGATAAGACGCTATATCGTCTGCATCTATAACTACTTATATATTATATAAGTTATAAGTATAAGGGAAGGTAAGAAAGCAGTAGCGCACTTGACACAGCATTGGATTGCTTTCCCTTAAGGGGGATACCGGCTTAGGAGTAACGTAACGAGCTGGTAAACGGCACTAGTCGTAAAGCGCGGAGCAACGGCCTGGCAATAGCAAGAATGAATGCCGTGCAGTCAGAACGAATCCCTGTCTGTCTGGAAAGAGTAGCTCAGTTAGTAGTTCAAACCTGGCACCATGGAATGAAGCCAATCATAGACTCGCTTTGGACTGTACCATAGCTAAAGAGCTTCCTATGGCCATTTTCCTTGGCTTTCAGGCAAACTCCACTTTCATGTGATACGACTTAATTCAATTACAGCACCCCCCTTTGTTTTCCAGCAGTAGATTAAAGAATTCAACAAGACAAATGAGTCCATTCATATGAAATCAGCAGGTTACAGCTGGGTAAACCTCCTTTAAACAGCTGTTTAGTGTTTCCATTCCATCTCCATTCAATCAAGAACAGTCTAGTTTGTTCTTAAGAGTTGTATATGTTACCACGAATTCCAGTCGAATAGCAACCGAGGGAGTCAAAGAATATAAAAGAAAGATAAGGGATTGCTTTCAAACTCAGCACACCAGGTCGTTTTGACGCATATGCATATTCCAATCGTCGAATCTGGAAATCGGTGGTGAAGGTTTAAGATACGGGTGAAGAGAGGTAGTCCCCTCCCCTGTTAGTGTTAGGCAGGAACTAGAAAGATCAGAAGTTGGTTCTGAGTCGGCTGGTAATCCAGAAAAGGCTGCTGAACAGAGTGTCGAAGGGACACAGCCTACCGAATGTGTTCCGGAGTCCGCGGTTAAAGAAGTTGAAGAGACGGCTCAGTCGCAGCCGAACCGACTGAGATCACAGGTAGCGATCCCCACAGCCGCTAAAGGTAGCTGGAGCCGGCTTTTTTCGAGTTTCTTTCTTCCCGCTGCCAAAGCCTTAGACGATAGGGGGGGCGAGTCTGTCTCGGCGAGAGAGATAGGTTCTTCCTTTTCTGTCTCGGCATCCACATATAGCTTTGAGTCTGCATAGTAGATCTCGCTGCCGGCTTCTTGTCTGCGAACACGCGACGTACTTTATTGTCTGTATCCACATACTTGAAGCACTGATGAAGAGTAGATGGGACCACATGATTGTCATGAATACGTGGTCCGCCTAGAAGAAGGTTGTAGCATGCTCGTCCTCGGATAGCGTAGAATGTCGCTTCCGAAGTTAGATCACCGATTTGCAATCTGATCCTGATCTTGCCCACAGGTCTTTGGTACCCTCCGTCATATCCAAATATAGATACTCCAGTGTGAGCTTGGAGAAATCCCAAGTTCCTCTAAAGCAGGAAGAGTGATGAGATTAAGAGATGCTCCATGGTCAATCTGAACTCTGGGAACCGGAACATCCTTGATGTATGCTGTGAAGTATAGAGGGCTTGTTGGCTTCACAGATTAACATATTCGCAAAGAAAGATAATATGGTATGCTCCTATAAGGACTTATGAGTTGATGATCTTATCTTGCTCCCCCCTCAGAATGGTTACTGGACAAGGGCGGGAGCGCCCTAACGTTAACTGCTTCAAAACAGGAGATTCTAGCCTTCGAATCAACTACTTATGTAACTTCGTCTTCCCCGGCATGAAATAGGACTCCCCGCGATATCAACCTCAAAACAAGATATGAATCCCCATCTAGTTGAGTTGAACCCCGGGTAGAATCCACACCACTGATTGGTTTCATTCCCCCAGGAGGCTCAAGCAGCTAGCTGAGACCTCCCCACCTGCCTCTTTTCCCGATCATTCAATCATCGCCAACTTTTTCCTACTGGGCCTAACCAGGGATGTTTGATAATCCCCCGCACGGGACAGCAGGGAAGAGAAGCATGTTCATCTGACTGACCCCACTCTTTCGGATTCTCTACTTCAAGTGCAAAAGGAATAGAGTTCCGCATCGGTAAGCCTACTCCTCGGGCTGTTCGGTACTTTATATGCTTGCCGCGGATAAAGACTACTTTCCTATTCGCTTGCCTGCGCGCCTCTACTCATGCGGAACCTCCCTCCGAGAATGGAAGTGCCGCCGCCTCATGTGGCTTACCGGCTTGCCTCGAGAATGGACTAGTTGAAGTGACGCTTCGCTAGCATCGGGATTGACGAGCTTGCCTGGCATTCAGGTATCCAATCTTGCGTTATTAGCATTGACTCTTGCGAAGAAAGAACCTCAGGAACGGAATCAACTGACTTTCCTCACTCCACAAAATGGACAGACTCACCAACCGGCCGATCGCTTCGCTTGTCCCATACCGGAATGACCTACCCAACTTAGGCTTTCCTGGGACTTGCCGGGCATATAACGGTTCTAAAGGTGCTCCTCACTGGTCTTTCTCCTCCGCAGGGTTAAGCCTACTCCTCAAGAAACATCTTATCTCATCCACTCAATATTCATTTCCTCCATGAGGCTACTACTTGACTCGGGATAATAGTACTGTTCGGACTAAACTGGATCTCCTCATGCTTGCCCAACTATGCTGACCTTTGATCGCTGACGCGTATAAATTAGTAAAGACTACTTACTGCTCAAGCTGTAGGACTGGAAAGACTTTCTCTATCTCATCCTATACCTTCCTTGCCTGAAAGCTTAGCTGCCCTATGACTATGGACTGGCCGACTTCTACTCTTTCAAGCGGTCTGGGGAATAAAGATGATTGAAGGAGGGATCGGGTACGATACGCAAGCAACAAAAGAGTGTTTATGGCTAGATTCACTCGTCTAGCCCGATTCACGGGATGACAAGCCAGCCGACCAACCCTTAGGAGTGAGCTCCGACTTCTTTATTTCACCACTCCCGCTTCGACGACGTGCTGTTCCTGGAATGACCTACTTGGGAGCTCATAGGTAGAGGGGAATGGAAGATTAGGCGACAAAAGTCTTATGTCGCTGAATAACAGGTCGCGGGTCGTGCTCTTGCTAATTCACTCGGAAATAGGAGACTTGTTGGACTGGAAGCACTAGTCAGTTAACTACTTACCTCAGCTTTATCTCTATCTATTAGGTAGGTGCGCCAAGAGAGGCTAGATCGCAGCGCATTTTGACTCCGGGTAAGGGATTCGCCCTGCTCAATCGTTGCTTGTTGCATCCGTTTTCTTGCAGGGTGAGCTCGTCTTCATTCTTTTGGATGGCCTCGCGTCGAGGGGGATACAATTGACTGTCTCGAACTGATACGATAGGAATTGAAGTCCCGACTTGCTGCACAACTTCTACTTTTCTTGAGCTTGAGTAGACCGTTCGCTTTAGGGAAAAAGAGCTCCCGGGGATTGAATGGCTTTTATCTCCTAACATAGTAATGTGATAGTAATATGAGCTTGATCCAAATCCTCCTCCTTTAGATTCTATATTTTATATTCTATATTATATTAGTAAGGCCTTTACTTGAATACTGTGCTTGCTGCTTATGGCTCACGATCCCTTACCTCAGCCCTTTCCAGTCTCCTTGCTTTCAATGCCCGAGATGCCCCCTATTTGAGTAAGGTGGTCTATCGCGATAGGGTAGCCTTATTGAAAACGAAAGTCAAGCAAAAGAAAGGGTTAGATCAAGTACAGATGTTGAAGAAAGCCTGACTTTACTCCTTTCCAAAAAAACTGGATTTTGGGCTTCAAGACCTTTTCTATTCATAAATGGAGAACCGGAAAACATGAATTTCATTGACGCTCTGGCATTCCTATCTATTCTATCATACTCATTGGTCCCTTCGCCGACTAGCTCGAAGGATTCAATCAATGGCTCCTGGTCTCCCCTGAGGAAAAAGAAAGCTTTTTTGGGCCTAAGGCATCGGTAGGGGAGCGTTCCGCCCATTACATCAGTTCGATTCTACTCTGTGCCGATTTCTTAGTCCAAAGGGAGACTTCACGGGCTATGTATCTCGCTATCGTCGATTCAAATGCCCTGAATTGCTTTCTCTCGTGTGCCTATAAGAGACTACTTTCGTTCTACTTTACTAGAGCAGTTTTAGATCTGCCGGTCGCTCTCTTGCGAGTGCTCGTCTAGCTCCCGTAAAAAGAGCTATATCCCTCTCCTTGATCTCTTCTTTTTGTTCTTAGCTGGATTTGGCCTTTTAGCCATCCCTTAGATCAAATAGAGCTTCCTATCCTACTTTTGCTACTTCTTTCCTCGGCTAATGGAATAGAATCCTTATTTTGATTAGTCCCTGCCTGGTTCATTGGTAGTCATCTTTCATCTGGAAGAATGGGTCCTCTCCTTGCTATTGTTCTTTCAAATATATATCCCATTCCTGCCTGTCTTACGGCACATGCGGTACCCGCTTTTGTTCTTGATGTGGCTCTTTCGGAAGTTGCGGAAGATAGTATAGATGCTCCTCTTCTTTCTGCGGCAGTTGTGGATGCGCTTTACTTACTATCCTGGTGCAGCTGTCTTGTTCAAGCTATGGATCAACTATAGAGAAGGAGTGTGAAAGCTAGTTCTTGAAAGCAGTGCGAGTTAGGCGCAAATCGAATCCCTGAGATTGGAATGAGATATCGAGAAATTCATTCAACTTCAAATCAATATTTTCTTTGTGTTCAGTACTGGTGGGGACATAGGGTATTGAAGTATGAAAGTCTGGGTCTCCCGCCCGTGTTAGCTTTAGCTCTTCTTCTTCTGTGAAGGGTCATCCGTAGCTTCTTTGCTTTGAGCGAATCCCCTGTAACGAATTCTTTGGCCGCTGCCCTTATCTTATAGGCGACAATGGACTCGTTCTCGCGTCAAAGGTCTCTTTCGATCGAGACAACTTCTCATCTTCAAAATCAAGGACCGGAAGTCTCAAGTCAACATTCAAATGTTCGTATCCGATTTGTCCATCCCCGATCTCAGAAGGAAAAAGTCTTATTCCCCCAAACCCGCCTCCTCCCGAACTGCTAGTAACTGCTTCCCCCGCTCCTCGAAAACAAGATTGACTGACGAAGCAAGGAGCCTACTCACCGAAAGAAAAGAAACTTCATAACGCGTAAATAGTAAAGCTAAAGCCTTAGCCCAAGAATCACCAAAATCAATCACAGGGCGAGAGGTAAGGCAATTGACTAGACCCGAGCTACCATGGGAAAGGTGCAGTTTCTCTTACAAATGAGTTCCCCGTGGGCCAGGGTGTGAAAGCTTCATTCTGTCTGGGATAGGGGGAGTCGAAGTGCATTCCCCGCTACGAAAGCACCAATCAGGTCAGCCAAAGACTACAAGAGGTGCTCCGCAGCATCGTGTAGAGATCGGGTGACTATAGAACCTCCTTATGGAGAGAACAAGATTCCAGCGAAGCGGGCGAAAAGGGAAGAAAGAATGAGAAACTTTGAAGGGGGAGAGCGCAAAGAATAGAAGACTAGCCAGCTTCGGGAAAAGAAAGAACTGCTTATGATATTGCTATATAGAGTCCCAGCCGCTCCTCCTTACACATAGGAATCAGGTTCTGGGATAATTGATCACCCTTACCCTTAGGGGTAGGAGCTCGGTAAGATGCTATCTTTCATTTCAACCAGTTCACCCCAGGCAATACCAATGCATTCCATTCTTTTCGATCTTATACTGAGATAAGTGCTCACTAATGCCAATCTCGACGAAAGAGCTTTGCTTTGCACTGAGCCGTGTAAAAAGATGATTCTAAAGTAAAGAGAGTGGCTATCCTCCTCGAAGAGTGAAGAGTTCCCGAAGTGGTCTCTTTCTCCCAAGGCCAACAAGTAGAGGATTTACAGCTGGATGAGAACTCAAAGCAAAGATGAAAGAATCAAAAGATGATCTGGTCTATGCCTTTTACCGGAGATTGGATTTCAAGGAGTGTAACCAAAGAAAAATGTTCTCGTTCCGCATGAAACCTATTGTATTTCTCCTTCGAAAGCGTAAGCTCGATGAGAGAGATAGACCGGACATGCCGGATTAGGAGATTTACGTCGTTGGTTGAACGGAGGGGGATGCACACGTACTTCAGTTAGCAGCACCACCGACTCTTCCTGTTCTATCTGTTTCTTATATCTGTTGGATCTTCCATTACTCATTTGTGCCCGTGAAAGAAAAAAGACTTCTAATACCGACCTCCCCCTTACTCAACAGCCCCTCGTTAAGTACACTTCCTTAATTAAGTAAAGTACACTCCTTTGGTCTCGGTTTTCAACTACTTTCTTTTAGTCGGAAGATGCTTTTCGTTGATCTCTTACTGGGGTGGTGTCACAAGCCGGTTCGAATCCTGTCCCCGCCTAAGAACGTCGAGATGAGTGGATTCTTCTTTAGTTTGATTGCAGGACGTTTTCCAAGTTCGTGATCACCGGAAATGGAATAAGAAAGGAGCTCTCTCTACCATTCCTGGTGAGCAGGAAGAAAACCGTGAGCGGGATAGATTAGAGGTAGAGGTGTGCTCTTTATCACTATCACTAAAGGGCAACAAGCTTCAAAAGAAGGAAAGAAGGATCACGGGGGTCAGACACGGCTACGACTTGAATTCCATTGCTCCGTTGATAGATCCAAATTAGCATCCGCCCATCTAAGATCTTTCTTCGTGCCGGGTCGTGAGCTATGTGGAGCGATAAAAAAAATGGGATCTCTCGGGGCCTGCATTGCCTTCGCCTAGGACATTAGAAAGGGCGAGAAAGGGCTTGCTGCTGGTTCGGAACTCCCCTATTTGAATCACGCGCCTATTTTCTATAATATAAAAGGAATTGCTTCTATTAACTTTAAAGAGTGTCTCTCCTGTCCGGCTCGATATGAACAAGGTAGGCTGGTAGGTGGGTAGGCTTCTATCCGACTAGTAGGACATGCAGTTCTCCCCTTAGCCTCCGGGCAGGCACGAAAGAAATTAATTATAAAGAAAGAGGACGACTTAAGACAGCAAGAACGGCCAAAAGCAGTAAGTCACTTGCAAGCCCAGGAACAATTATGAGAAATCTATGAATGTGTCCCGACCAGAAGAAGCGCTAGCAGATGAGATTGGACCTATAGACTAGGAAAGACAGGGAAAGACAGTCTTGGTGGGTCCCCACAACAGAGTGAGAACTAGAAAAGGGTAATTTGCTTTCACTATTTGAAAGAAGAGATGAATAGGCGGAGCTGAACAAGGACCTTCCTTCCACTCAAAGCTTTTCACTCCACTTGCGCCATCGCCTGCTTCTGATCCCGGGAGGATAGAAGCGGAGATCAGCCTACCTATCTAATGATATCGGCCTAACTCAGATAGTGGAACTCCCCTTCAAAATGGTTCCTCCCCTGCGACAGCCTTCCTCCCGTACAGAAGACAACCGTCTAGGTTGTGAGCCGATAAGATGGGTAGATTAAGTCCGTAGAGAGGCTAGGGGTCTTCAAGGTGAGCTGAAAGCGATGGGTAGAAGGATTACAGCAGAGCTGACAAGCGGAGGTCCGTTCGCAGCTTCGGAGAGGAATTCTGTTAACTGCTTTGAAAGCCAATTAAAGGTTTAGGAGAGCTACTGTCTCGGGACAGATGCGTCGCGCTGGAGGGCTACGATCGTGGTAAGGCGCCTATGGCTAATGACCCTCCTTGTCCCGAACTCGGAAATTAAATAAAGCAAGATGATTCGCGAGTTCACAACCTAGACTCTTCCCACTTCTCAAAGGCGATCAATTCGACTATTAATAATTAATAAAAGTGCTACACTCCTTTTCGAGTTCTGCGAAAAATTACATACTAAAGCCTAAAACCTAATGGCACAATAAAAAACAGATTTGCCTCAACAAGTCGTGTAGGAATCCGGGAAAATCCTTCCAAAAATGCGGTTTGTCTCTCCCAAAAAATATCAGCATAATAAAAAGAAATCAGTTATGGGGTAGGCACTCGGAGCAGCAAGATAGGTTGCTTTTGGTCCGCTCCTGGGTCTTAAAGAAGGGTGCCCCGACAATCGTGATCTTGAGTAACAAAACTGGGATGATGATGGATAGGTGGTGCATATGGAATCTCTTTTGTGACTATGGTAGCGCCTATTTCCTTTGAGGATCGAGACGGTCGGTAACTTACCCCTCTACCTCAGATTTCTTTCTCCCCGCTGCTTCTCCCTGCTCCCTTCCTGCGCTTAGGCCCATTCCTAATCTTATTGCCCGTCACTGGCTGCACCTAAAGCAGAAAGAGCAACTCTTTCCCGTACTGAAGGAAGTAGGTTTTCTCTGCTCTTAAGTTCGAAGATCCGGCTTTTGCTCCTTATTTCGTTCAGCCAGTGAGATAACTCTTTCCGGCTTAGCCGAACGGGAAAGCTAATTTAACTGAAGCCCTTGCCCTAACAGCCCTTCCTCCAAAACGTCGAAGCAAGACGTCGAATCCAGAATAGCCATTTCCCTTTCATCAAGATATCCTTTTCCGCCGATAGCTTCAGTTATTCCTTAAACTTCGCTTAGCCGGTCCAAAGATTCCATTCGAGCTGGATCTGATTTCAATGACAGTTCGATTCTCGTTAGTTTCAAAGGCTGGATTTCCCTTATAGTAAAAAGGCTTAGAGTTCCGAAAGTCCCTAATCACCGCTTAAACCCTCGGTGAAACTGGGTAAAGCCCCGCATTCATTTGAACTGCAACTTCTCATTCTAGTTGATGAGTTAAGAAGTCGAATCCAAGTCACGTCGCATACCACTAGTTTGATTGAGTTGTCTCAGGGCAAAAATGAAATTCATTCTTCTTTGGCTCTGTAAGCAATACCTTTCTGGAATTCAATCTTGATAGCCCATTGAGACTCGTACATGAAAGTCGGATCGTCGCCGCTTACACCCTTTCTTTCTTGCCATTTACCATTCTCCGGGTATTGATTCTTTAAGGCCAGGGGCTGGGTATGATTAGGATGTTGCTTCTTTATTAAGATTAAGAAAGAGATTTCCCGGTGTGAATTTCTCCCCTACTGATCAGACTCCAAGAGCAACAACTGCGCTTAGGCCTACAACGTTTAGCCGTGACCCAAAGCTAATTATTTGAGATCTTATACCTATCTAGTAAAAAGCTTCCCCAGACCAATCCAAAAGAGCTTTACCAGACTCATTCCGTCTACTGATACCTAGATTATAGATACTCTACTGAAAGAAC